AGATTTGTGCCAAAAAGGCCAACTGTCCCTCCAACTGTCCCTCCAACTGTCCCTCCAACTGTCCCTCCAACTGTCCCTCCAACTGTCCCAAAAAATCCAGGAAAATATGTGCCAAAAAATCCAAGAAAATATGTGCCAACTGTCCCTCCAACTGTCCCAAAAAATCCAGGAAAATATGTGCCAAAAAATCCAAGAAAATATGTGCCAACTGTCCCTCCAACTGTCCCAAAAAATCCAGGAAAATATGTGCCAACTGTCCCTCCAACTGTCCCAAAAAATCCAACTGTAACAAAAAATCCAACTGTGCCAAAAACTCCAAGACAATATGTGCCAAAAACTCCAAGACTGCCAAGAAATACAATAAGATTGATCCCACGTAAACCCCCAAGAAGAGGTATGCGACGGCCACGTAAAATTAAACATCGAATACTGAAAGGAGTTATTTACGTTCGAGCAAGTTTTCGCAATACCATTGTTACTGTTACAGATATACGGGGACAAGCGGTTTATTGGTCTTCTGCCGGTGCTTGTGGATTCAAAAACACAAAAAGACGTTCACCATTTGCTGCTCAGATTGCAGCAGAAAATGCTATTGGTACATTAATGGATCAAGGTCTTCTGAAACAAGCAGAAGTTAAGATAAGTGGCCCTGGTCCGGGGAGAGATCCAGCATTACGAGCCATTATTAGAAGTGGTGTACTATTGACTTATATACGTGACGTAACTCCTATGCCACATAACGGATGTAGACCTCCCAAAAGGAGACGTGTGTAAGAATTGAATGAATTTCAAGAAAAAGAAATAAATAATTAAATTATCTATTCAAATAATATTATGATTCAGGATGAAATTTCAGTGTCTATTAAGATTAAGAAACCACAATTGAAGTGCGTCGAATTCAGAGTAGACAGTAAGCGTCTTCATTATGGCCGTTTCACTCTATCTCCGCTTCGCAAAGGTCAAGCTAATACAATAGGTAGTGCAATAAGAAGAGTTTTACTTGGAGAAGTAGAAGGAACATGTATCACACGTGCCAAATTGCAAAACATAAAACATGAATATTCTGTCATAATAGGTATTGAAGAATCGGTACATGAAATTTTGATGAATCTAAAAAAAATTGTACTTAGAAGTGATGTGTACGGAATGCGAGAAGGGTCTATCCATATTGTTGGACCAAAAAAAGTAACCGCTCAAGATATCATATTACCACCTTCTGTGAGAATAATTGATAATACACAGCATATAGCTAGCATAAACAAATCAATTACCTTAGATATATCATTAGAAATTGAAAAAGGCCGCGGATATATTATTCAAAATCCAAATAATTCTCAGGATGGAATTTTTCCTATTGATGCTGCCTTTATCCCTGTTCAAAATGTAAATTATAGTATTCATTCCTATTGGAGCGAAAATGAAATACAAGAAATCCTTTTTCTTGAAATATGGACGAATGGAGGATTAACTCCTAAAGAGGCACTTTATGAAGCTTCTCGGAATTTGATCGACTTTTTCCTTCCTTTTCTGCGTTCAGAGGAAGAGAACATCGATGGAACAAACAGTATAAGTGATAATAGAACTTTTTCCTTACCTCTTTCGCATATATCGACCGATACAAAGATAATCTTTTCCAACCAAATATATATTGACCAATTAAACTTCTCTACTAGGATATATAACTGCCTCAAAAAGGCCAATATACATACATTATCGGACCTCTCAAATTACAGTCGAGAAGATTTGATGAAAATTAAACACCTCGGGGAACAATCTGTCAAAGAAATATTGGAATTTATACGAAATATTGGAATTGATTCACCCGGAAATCGGGTTTAGGTTCATGAAATAGTTCCATTTCATCTCTCCATTAATTCCTTTTTTCTAAGTTCTTCTTGAAATCCATAAAATATATTTGAAATATATCTGACAAAATATATCTAGGGAGAGATCATTTGTATTGAAGCAACTACTCCCTAGATATAGATAGGAACAAAAGATTTCTTTCCAGATTAAGATATTCTATAATTAGGTCATAATTGGAAAAGACCTAGAGTTAAAGATTCATCGATAGGTAACGTTGCCCCAATACCTAACCAAATAGCTACTGCGGTACCGATTAAGAATACTGTTGTAGCTACTGGACGACGAAATGGATTTTGAAATTGATTCACATTCTCTAAGAAAGGTACTATCAATAGTCCTGCAGGTACTGAAGCCATTAAAAGGACACCTAATAATTTATTAGGTACTGTACGAAGTATTTGAAATACGGGGAAAAAATACCATTCGGGTAATATTTCCAAAGGAGTTGCAAATGGATTTGCCGGTTCACCAATCATTGATGGTTCTAGAACCGCTAAACCTACGGTACAGGCAATAGTACCTGAAATTACTACTGGAAAAATATATAAAAGATCATTGGGCCAAGCCGGTTCTCCATAATAATTATGTCCCATGCCTTTAGCTAATTTAGCCCTTAATACAGGATCATTCAAGTCAGGTTTCTTTGTTATTGGGATAAGTAGATTTTTATGAATCTATCCCCCGGAAGAACCGGACATGCCAATTTAAATCATCCGGCTCGAGCAATAACTTAATTAAAAAGGATGAAGGGCGTATCGTAAGAATACGAATAAGAATTCTATACCATTCTTGATAGATTAAGTGCTCAGTACCCAAGTAAGCTCACAAATTCGATCATGATGAATATGCCTTTTGGACCATCTTATTCCTTGTAATCCGTGTTTATCCCGACCTCCACAATTTTTTTTGCATACAAGGTATTGACTTGTTACTGATCCGGCCTTTCTCCTTCCTTAGACTCCTTCTTTTACTCCGATAGTTTACTCTATTGAAATGCAAGGGAAATGCATGCATTTTTACTACTATGAAAAGGAACGAATAACTTATAAGTTATATTATGTTATCACCATTACCTGGATTTCACGGAGCCTAATTCGGATTCGATCATAGAAATAACTCTCTTGGAACGTAACAAAGTACCTGATGCCTTTATACCCAGGTTCTAAACTTCCTATTTTTGGGAAGAAAATTGGGACAGAGACACATTTTATTAATCTTGTATATGGCAGATCGAAGAATGTTTCTGCACGGCCTAAGCAATAATTCAAGTCACACACTCCCATAATCCATTTTCTCCATCTGAGATGAGTATCTACTTCAATTCTTTGTATTAGATACAGAATACTTACGAATTGAAAGGATAAATCCGAGAAACACAGTTTCTTATTTCCATATTTCCAATAAGAAATATTTGCGGCAATGATATATCGTTACTAAAGTTTTGAATACTCCTTATCTATATTTCCTTTCTATAAAGGACCTGAAATACCCTGCTTGCGGATCATTAGAAAGTGCATTGACATAAATACAGCAGTAAGAAGGGGTAATATAAAAGTGTGTAAACTATAAAAACGGGTCAAGGTAGATTGACCCACACTAACGCTTCCGCGTAATAACTCTACCAAAGGAGATCCTATTAAAGGAATGGCCTCAGGCACACCGGTCACAATTTTGACCGCCCAATAACCAATTTGATCCCAGGGCAAAGAATAACCGGTTACACCGAAAGATACGGTTAGTACAGCTAGAATTACACCCGTAACCCAAGTTAATTCGCGAGGTTTTTTGAATCCACCCGTGAGATAAACACGGAATACATGCAAGATCATCATTAGAACCATCATACTTGCCGACCATCGATGGACCGATCGGATTAGCCAACCGAAGTTTACTTCAGTCATTATGTATTGAATAGAAGCAAAAGCTTCTAGAACAGTGGGACGATAGTAAAAAGTCATAGCAAAACCAGTAGCTACTTGTACCAAAAAACAAGTAAGTGTGATCCCTCCTAGACAATAAAATATATTCACATGAGGAGGAACATATTTACTGGTTATATCATCCGCAATCGTCTGAATCTCGAGACGCTCTTCGAACCAATCGTATACTTTATTGAGATAGGTAAAGTTAAATTCCCCCCCTGAAAACCGTACATGAGAATTTCCTTTCATACGGCTTAAACAAGAACACCCAAATACCTTTTTGAACAAAGTTATATCGTTTGTAAAATATGAAAATATTTCCTAATTCCTTAGGAATATGAAGGAAAAATATTCAGAAGAATAATAGATTATTTTTACAATAAGAAGTAAGAAGGATTTCATAGTGCTCAAATTTCAAGTCGGCTCATTCTAAATAGAATCGCTATAGGCCTTTTGAACAATCTTTTATCCTATTCGTGATCACCTAGAGAGCAACGTATGGACGATCAATAGGAATTATCTTGTCGAGATCTCAATAGATGAATCAATCTAAACCTAAGATTTCAATTTTACCCCGATGATTTTTTTATACCCAAAAGGTTTTATGGGTTATAACCTTTCCATTTCATTGTTACTCACTCAATGAAATATAATAACTAATAAAAATGAGATACTATCTGATTCTTCAGTTAAAGTCAGCATAAAAAAGAGGAGGAAAGATCCCTCAATTTATGATCATACTGCTTTCAAATTAAATTATTTTAAGCCTGGTCACGAGGTATGAATAGCAGGTATAAACCATAGTTCAGATTTTATTTAATGTTTATTATATACCTCGTGCTCTGACTATTAACTATTGGATCAATATTCAACGAGGTAGGAGGACCATCTTTGTGAAGACAACAGACCGGTCTTCTGTACTAGAAGAGAGATCAATTTTAACAAGTCGCACACCCATATTCCAAAAATCCTTAAATAAAAGTAATTGTAATTACACGATCAAACTACCGGAATGTAATAACCTAAAAACTCAAGCTATTCAAAAGCTTGCCTTACTTAGTTCTTTTTTCTTTTGGATGAGCTCGGGATCGGGGCAGATCTTCCAGATATCTCTAGACCCAACTAACTGGAATTCCATCCAATAAAACGGATGAATTATAAATTTCTGAAATAATAGATAAGAATACTGCAAATAGAGCCATTGCAGTACCCATGAAAGGAGCAGTTCCCCATCCGGGAGCTACTTTACCAGATTCTGTATTAAGTGGTTTTAAATAATTTCCTACACTAGTTCGTATTGGTCCGGTTCTGGAAGTATCATCAACGGTCTGTGTAGCCATAAAAACTATAGTATTGGTTGAGATCTATTAACTTTGTATACTATTATAATACATATACATATATAGGATTACCTACCAATGGAAACTGCAACCTTAGTCGCTATCTCCATATCTCGTTTACTTGTTAGCTTTACTGGTTATGCCCTATACACCGCCTTTGGGCAACCCTCTGAACAACTTCGAGATCCTTTTGAAGAGCACGAGGACTAATTGAAAGAATGACCTTCCTGATCGGGAAGGTCATTCTTTGATTATAAGAAGGAGGATTCGGAAAAGAAAATTATTTTTCTCCTCTATCCGGAACTTTGGGGGGTTCTCGGAAGAAAATAGCGAAAAATATTATCCCTAAGGTCGACACCAAAAGGAATGTATAAACCAATGCTTCCATAGATTCTATCGTAGTTTACAATTATGGAGATAGCTTTCGTACTAATTAAAACATTTTTCAGAAAGAAAATAAAATGTAATCAAAAGATTTTGAATCTATCTTTGTTATTGAGAATAAATATTCACTGAGATGGAATCTATCGATATTGATTATCGATCGGAGTAATGCTATATTATACAACTTTTATACAACTTGTCTTTTAGTAGTTGGATCTCCCAGTTTTTGGAATGCCCCAAATTCTACTTGGGCATCCAAATCCGGGTCAATACCAGCGAAAACATCTCTGAATAGGGTTCTAGCACCATGCCAAATGTGTCCAAAAAAGAAAAGAAGAGCAAATGTAGCATGTCCAAAAGTAAACCAGCCCCTTGGGCTACTTCGAAAAACACCGTCGGATTTCAAAGTAGCACGATCTAATTCAAAAATTTCACCTAATTGTGAACGTCTAGCATATTTTTTGACTATAGCAGGATCACCAAAACTGACTCCGTCAAGTTCACCACCATAGAACTCAACAGTTACACCTACTTGTTCAACACTATACTTTGATTCTGCTCTCCTAAAAGGAACATCAGCTTTTACAATTCCTTCTTCATCTACTAGAACGACTGGAAACGTTTCGAAAAAGGTAGGCATACGACGTACAAAAAGCTCATGTCCCTTTTTGTCTTTGAAGATAGGGTGTCCTAACCAACCAACAGCAATTCCATCTCCATTGTCCATCGCACCCGCCCTGAATAACCCCCCTTTAGCTGGATTATTCCCAATGTAATCATAAAAAGCGAGTTTATCAGGAATTTTTGACCAAGCTTCTGATAGACTTAGATTATCGGCCAGACCGGCACGAACCCGTCGATCTATTTCTTGTTGGAAGTATCCCTGATCCCACTGGTAACGAGTGGGACCAAATAATTCAATCGGAGTAGTTGCGGAACCATACCACATTGTTCCAGCCACAATGAAAGCTGCAAAAAAAACAGCAGCAATACTGCTGGATAGGACAGTTTCAATATTCCCCATACGTAATCCTTTGTATAAACGTTGAGGAGGACGAACACTGAGATGGAATAGACCTGCTAATATACCCAATATACCTGCTGCAATATGATGAGAAGCTATTCCTCCCGGAACAAAAGGATCAAAACCTTCAGCTCCCCACGCCGGATTTACAGGTTGTATTTTTCCAGTTAGTCCATAGGGATCAGACACCCATATTCCAGGGCCATACAAACCCGTTACATGAAACGCTCCGAATCCGAAACAAGCTGCTCCTGAGAGAAATAAATGAATTCCAAAAATCTTAGGCAAATCTAAAGAGGGTTTTCCCGTGCGATCATCACAGAATACGTCTAGATCCCAATATACCCAATGCCAGATAGCTGCTAAAAAGCACAAGCCAGAAAACACAATATGTGCCCCGGCCACACCTTCATAACTCCAAATACCTGGATTAGATACAGTTTCTCCGGTTATACTCCATCCACCCCACGAATCCTTTATTCCTAAACGAGTCATGAAAGGTATAACGAACATACCTTGTCTCCACATTGGATCAAGAACAGGATCGGATGGGTCGAAAACTGCTAATTCGTAAAGAGCCATTGAACCGGCCCAACCAGAAACTAGAGCTGTGTGCATTATATGTACAGCGATTAAACGGCCAGGATCATTCAATACGACGGTATGAACACGATACCAAGGCAAACCCATTAAAATACCCCTTTATCAGAAAAAGTAGACACTATGTAACTTTATCGCATTAGATAAGATTATGCTGTGGAGTTAGACCTTTATCTCAAAGGTGAACATCTATTCAAGAACATTAATGAAACAGTTTAAAAATTAATTATGTTCAATATAGCAATGAGAAGCGGATATATTTTATCATTTATATGTACCAATATACAATGTGGAAATTGGTCCCATTTATATTAAGTAAAATAAAAATAAATTAGGTTTTTTATGAATAAAGGCAGGACCGCTGGTCCTATCGCTCATTTAGATTTATAATCTATCTTTGTTAATATAGATAAACATTTAAGATATTTGTTTTATGATAAATCCCAACTTGCCCTCCGTTTTCGTACCTTTGGTAGGCTTGTTTTTTCCGGCAATTACAATGGTTTTTCTTTATTTCTATATTCAAAATGACGAGATTTTGTGAATCCGATCCAATCAGATCTCATAAATAGGGTTCAATCTTTCAATCGTAGAACACTCTATATTTATTGTTGGATAATATAACATTAAAATCGAACAAAATAGATCTGAATAGATATTCATCTTTATTTAGATCTATTCATGAATAGATATAAATGTACCGTATAGTGCATACATAATAGATAGAATCGATAGATAGAATATGGATGTATATGATATATATAGACATATTTTTATATTCATATTAGCAAAATATACACGTGTGTAAATGAATAAGTCTTTCTTACTTTAATAAGATGTGTACATATACATTTATAGAGATTAGTATTTATACTCGACTGATGCAATGAAGTATTGTTTTTACAATCGATAAGCTAAGGACCAATTTCATTCAAAAAAAAAGCACACATAAAAAATAGCATAGGAAAAGAGTATGAAAAAAATCGCTATAGATATTTCATTTTATACCGAGATACTTATATGTATATGGCTATTATAATAGCTAATTTATGAGAGTGACTTTGGGAGTCAAAAGAGTAAGTGTTTGGTCACTCTTTCAACTTAAATAGGACGCAATTTGTTATGGATCGTCGATCCAAATGGCTCTGGATAGAGCCCATAACAGGGGCTCGAAAGATAAGCAATTTTTTTTTTGCTTTTATCCTTTTTTGGGGCTCACTAGGATTTTTATTGGTCGGAATTTCAAGTTACCTTGGCAGGAACCTGATACCTTTATTGTCATCTCAGCAAATACTTTTTGTTCCACAAGGAATTGTAATGTGTTTTTATGGTATTGCAGGTCTGTTCATTAGCTCTTATTTATGGTGCACAATTTTGTGCAATGTGGGTAGTGGCTACAATAAATTTGATGAAAAAGAAGGAATTGTATATCTTTTTCGTTGGGGATTTCCCGGAAGAAATCGTCGTATTTTCCTCCAATTTCTTATGAAGGATATTCAGTCGATAAAAATGGAAGTTCAAGAAGGTATTTTCCCTAGTCGTGTTCTTTATATGGAAATAAAGGGCCAACAAGACATCCCTTTAACTCGTAATTTGACTCTGCGTGAAATGGAACAGAAAGCTGCCGAATTAGCCCGTTTTTTGCGTGTATCCATTGAAGGATTTTAAATGGGGGGAGTCTTCTCCAACACCCAAACGAATAAATTTCGATATTACATTTGTCTGGAGGAGGAGAAAGATCATACAGTCAGTTGATTTACACCAACACGAAATGGTACTTATAGAAGCATACCGGCATTCTTCGGCAGTTCGCAAAACACTCCATATCAGTCTTTATCTTTAGAGAGGGCCGAAAGATCCAGTAGACGGATATGACATCTCAAAAGGATACAATTAATTACTATTAATATAGTCTTTCTGAATACATTTTTTTTTACATAGACGTACGAAATTTATGATTTCATCTCCTATACCTGCCAAGGCCTTTTGGAGTGCAGAATTAGTATTATTAGACTAAATTTATTGAATAGATGTATATGGCTCCTATCCCGTAAGTTAATTTTATCTCTTGTGCTAATCAACATCGATCCCTTTAATTCAATAAGAAGGTCTTTTTTTGAAGACTTATGTTACTTGAAGCGATTCTTCCTTCGGGAAAATCGTCAAGTCAGATAATAAAAGAATGAATAGAAAATTAGTTAGTCCAGATCAAAGCAATTTCAAATGGTTGATCCGGCTGGGAACAATATCCTTTTTACTCTACTTCTCATTGGGAGCAAACCATCCCTTATCCGAAAGATATTATCTCTCGGGGTCGAAGAATTACGCACTATATCATTATATGGATCCTATACCTCGTTCTATAATTCAGACTTTGTTCAGATTTCGGACAGAGCTAACAAGCCAATCGAGTTCGTTATCGATTCACGAATTGGAAGTGGCCAAATATAAAGCATTAGCTTCTCTGCAATATCTTGCATGTTTAGTACTACTGCCTTGGGGAATTTCAATTTCATTACAGAAAGGTTTGGAGTCTTGGGTTACAAATTGGTGGAATACTGGTCAATCCAATAAAATATTTGATTATCTACAAGAAGAAAACGTTTTAGTAAAATTTGAGAAAATAGAAGAACTATTCCTGTTAGAAAGAATGGTGGAAGATTATTCGGAAACGCATTCACAAGATCTTTGTATAGAGATGCAGAAAAAAATGATCCAATTGGTCAAAATATATAATCAAGATTGTATCCAAATAATCTCACATTTACTAACAAACCTAATAGGTTTTGCTATTCTAAGTGTTTTACTCATTCTGGGTAAAAAGAAACTTGTAATTCTTAATTCTTGGATCCAAGAAGTCTTCTGTAGCCTAAGCGACACAATGAAAGCTTTTTCTATTCTTTTAGCAACCGATCTATGTATTGGGTTTCATTCGCCCCATGGTTGGGAACTTATGATCGATTTTATCTTCGAAAATTATGGATTTACCTATAACGAACGAATAATATCTGGTCTTATTTCAACTTTTCCAGTCATCTTAGACACAATATTCAAATATTGGGTCTTCCAACGTTTCAATCGCACATCTCCTTCACTTGTAGTAATTTATCATTCGATGAATGAATAACAAATCCACAATACAAATAAACATTTTTTGCCATTATTCATAATAAGCTAATTCTCTACCTTTTTTACTTTTTATTTAGAGCGATACTTCTTATTTTTTAACTTTGGGTTTAATATAATATAGTAGCAGAATTGCAGACAGGTAACTATGATAGCTACCTACTCCCATTTATTATTTAAACAAAAAATTTTGAACCAAAATTTGAACCATGCAAAATATAAATACTTATGAGGACTGGGTGAAAAAATGGATAACTCAATCAATTTCCGTATTGATCACGATACATATAGTGACTCGGACATCTATTGCGAATGCATATCCCATTTTTGCACAGCAAGGTTATGAAAATCCTCGAGAAGCGACCGGACGTATTGTATGTGCCAATTGTCATTTGGCTAAAAAACCTGTGGAGATCGAGGTTCCACAATCTGTGCTTCCCGACACCGTATTTGAAGCAGTCGTTAAAATCCCCTATGATAAGCAAATAAAACAGGTTATTGCAAATGGTAAGAAAGGAACTTTAAATGTAGGAGCTGTTCTTATTTTACCCGAAGGCTTCGAATTAGCTCCTCCGGATCGTATTTATCCTGAGATTAAGAAAAAAATAGGTGATCTTTATTTTCAAAACTATCGGCCCAATATAAAAAATATTATTGTAATAGGTCCTGTTCCTGGGCAAAAATATAGTCAAATTGTGTTTCCCATCCTTTCACCAAATCCTGCCACTAATAAAGAAGTTCACTTCCTTAAATATCCCATATATGTTGGTGGTAATAGAGGAAGAGGACAAATTTATCCCGATGGGAGCAAGAGCAACAATACAGTCTATAATGCTTCAGCAACGGGTAGAGTAGGTAAAATCGCACGTAAAGAAAAGGGTGGATATCAAATAACTATCGATAATACATCAGACGGTCGACAAGTGGTGGACTTTGTACCTCTGGGACCGGAACTTCTTGTTTCAGAAGGCGAATTAATCAAGGCGGATCAATCGTTAACGAATAACCCTAATGTAGGTGGATTTGGTCAGGAAGATGCAGAAATAGTACTTCAAGATCCTTTACGTGTTCAAGGTCTTTTATTATTCTTAGCATCTGTCATTTTGGCACAGATATTTCTGGTTCTTAAGAAAAAACAATTTGAGAAAGTGCAATTGGTCGAGATGAATTTTTAGTTGCAGAAATTTGTTATTTGTCAACCCTTAAGTGGACTGAAAGATATGTCCATCTTTAATAAGTAGTGACTCCGGAACAGACTTGTCTAACAGTACCCTAGTCATGTGCGACATCACATATTAATAATCCATGTCATCTTTTCTGATCTTCCTCTATCATGTCCAAGACAAATGATAGAAACAAAAATAGAAGGAGGGAAAGAATTCAGCAGTCTTGGCTTACTATTCTCCCTGATCTTATTCCTTATCCTACTCTTTTTTGAAAAGGGAAATTTTTTCCGTTGTCTCGTGAAAGTAAGAGGAGCTCATTCATTTTCTAATTCCATTCCTCCATGTTGTACTTAAACTTCTGAGAAAAGGAGCAACAAAGGTAATATTGCTCATTGAGCAAATAGACATATTTTGCAAAGCAAACGTTTGAATGAAACGTTTCGCTTCTTTTCTTAGAACGATTTGTTCAGAGCAAAACTTGCTCTTAGAAATTAACAAATATTGAGAAACAGAAGAAACCAATTGGTTTTTGTTTGTAAAAACATTACAATTGGATCGATCCAATTCTCTATTATTATAAAATAATAGTCATATGATTTGTACGAATCGTACAATTGCGAATCTACAATACAAAGAGATTTATTTCGAAAATAAAGAAGAAAGATAAGACCTTATCCTTCTTTGAACAAGAAGGATAAGGTCTTTCTGTTTGAATTTTCACTTTCGTGTGTACAGTATTCCCATTCCCATAGAAATGAAATAGATTCCCTATCTATAGGGATGATCCTAATCCGGAATAAGAACCGTAGAAAAAGATACCTATTAAACCAATCACGAGAATACCAGTTAAAGTACCTATCAACCAAAGAGGGATCCTTCCGGTGGTATCGGCCATTTATCTTACTCCCTTTCAAATTTTATTAAGTAGTTATGCTCAATACATAAATAATCATATATTTATTAGTATTAGATCTCTCCGAATTGCGTGAGAAAGGAGATTCTCACTGTTCCTAATTGAAAAAGTAATTAGAGAATAGAACAGCAAGTACAAAAATGAGTAACAACCCCCAATAAAGGCTGGTACGATTCAATTCAACATTTTGTTCGTTTGGGTTTGATTGTGTCATAGATAGCTCCGTGATTTAGTTTATATATAGTTTATCGCTGTATGAACTGCATTGCTGATATTGATCCCAAGAAAAAAACTGTAGGTACAGCTAGTCCGTGAACGGCCAACCATCTAACTGTAAAAATAGGATAGGTTCTATCTATAGTCATTAGTACCTCCTAAAAAGATCTAGATCTAGTAAATTCATTGAGTTGCTCTAATGAATCGAAACGGCCAGTTACTAATGGAACCTCTTGTCGGCTTTCTGTGAAATACTCATTCGGCCGGGGGCTTCCGAATACATCATAAGCTAAACCCGTACTGACAAATAACCAACCTGCAATGAATAGGGAAGGTATAGTAATGCTATGGATAACCCAGTATCGAATACTGGTAATAATGTCAGCAAAAGCGCGTTCTCCCGTATTCCCAGACATGCTAAGCTCCATATAATTGTAAAGTCAAGGGATAATTGATCCCATGAAAGAGAGAGATCAGGAAATGGAAAGCTACTGATATCTTCTACAATCCTTGTTTGATTGTCAATATTATACCAAGGGTATATTTGAAGTATACTGAACCAGTATAACTAGCCTTCTTCTAACATAGCAATACAATTTTGGTTAATATAGAAAGTATAGAAAGGGGGGATAGAAGAATTTATCTATTGCCAGTTCTTCTAGATCTGTTTGATCAGCTGTCTTTGCTTTCTTTTCAATGGACAGAAATGCGAGAATCCCATATTTTTCAGTGATATGTCCAAAAGTGATCTTATCTCAATATTGTAACAATTGGACATATGGATCATGGGGAAATTAATTTAATTTGAGCAGTAATTGCAGTAATTAATTGTACTGGCTTTCACTTCTACAGGTGGCTGTATAACATTATTTAAAATATATTCATGTCACTTCAAGAAAAGGATCATTGTTGCTACTGTATAGTGTATTTCCAATAGTATCGCGAGTTAAGTTATACCATGAACTTAATGACTCAAGTTCATATCACTTTGAGTGTGGATGACCAAGTGTTACTCATTTCGTCAATAAAGATGAACCGGTGAATCGTGGAATATTATCTTGATCGAATCATAGGTTAAATTACGATTTATTCCTATTTATATTTTCCAAGAGAAACAGGGTGGAATAGTAAGCTTTGCTTGCATTACTGGTCTTAAGAAGGCATATTAAAAATTAAATTCATCTATAGGTTAGATGCGTAACAATGAGTGAATTTTAATTTTTAATATGCTTGACTGTAGAAGAGGTTTCTTTCGTTCCAATCTTTCGAACAGACCGATAGAGATAATGTAAGGTGATCTAATCAAAATCCTTGTCAAATTCATTAATCTCGTATTTATAACTATCACGTTCAATAATTTGTGGGATGATTACACAATTGGTATTGGTTCTATTCATGGGTTACTCAATTAATTGGGGATTCTATTTTCGCTTATTCGAAAAAATGAATAGAATATCTTTTCTCTCTTCTTTCTCTCTTCATGTTTGTTTATAACATTAATATCGTTAGATATAAAATTATGAATTGGTACCAATTTAATAATTTTTTGTACCATTTACTTTTTTTAACTTTGATCCTACTCCTCAAAAGGTTAAAAATTGAGGTAATTGCCTGATAAAGATACGTATCAATCATATTCTTTCCATTAAGTCCTTCCATGCCCACTATAATTAGTTATTTCGTTTTTTTATTAGCTTTGCTTATTTTCACCTTAGTCCTATTCATCGGTTCAAGTAATATAAGACTTATTTGAAATAATAATAATTTTCGTTCACTTCTTTATTAACTTCTCTCAATTAAGAATTGATTGAGATTCCTAGTAAATTTGAGCTACTATCCGGGGTAGCTATTAATCTTTATTTTTTGAATCAATATGATTGAAGTTTTGTTATCCGGAATTGTGCTAGGTCTAATTCCTATAACTTTGGCTGGATTATTCGTAACTGCATATTTACAGTACCGACGTGGTGATCAATTGGATATTTGATCACATTTTTATCATGAATGGATCTTTTACTTATTCTGGGAGGTCAGATTACATTGACCATTCTAGTTTAAGTGAATGGTCAATCAAGAAGATTGGATCCAATTCAATAGAAAAAGTATCGCGCTCTGTAGGATTTGAACCTACGGCATCAGGTTTTGGAGACCTGCGTTCTACCCAACTGAACTAAGAGCGCTTTCTTATAACAAGAAAGGAGAAAAAAAGAGCTTTTTACTCTTAAAACACTTTTGCATGTGGCATGACTCAATCAACTTATAGTTGATGTTTCATTCGATTGGAGCTCCCTTCTTTTATATTTTTTTCTGTAGGAAAAGGACTAGGTAGGGATGACAGGATTTGAACCTGCGACATTTTGTACCCAAAACAAACGCGCTACCAAGCTGCGCTACATCCCTTTCAATTGTTAGTGTTTAATATTATTTAAAACATTTCATATGTTGTTTTCCATATTTATCCATATTTAGTCTCTCTCGTAAATAGATACATCGAAGATAGATATAAGATATCTATTGATTGATAGTTTTTTATCAATAAAAAATGTTATGTTCCAGAAATATAGATATCGACGAATCATTGTACAGATATCTGTTAGGAGTTCCCTGTACAAGGGATTCATCAACTACGGATGTAGTTGACCATATAACATATGCATCAGAATTAAGAAGGAGAACTTACGAACAATGCAAAATATAAAAACATATCTTTCCACAGCGCCTGTGCTAGCTACTTTATGGTTAGGATCTTTAGCCGGTTTATTGATTGAGATAAATCGTTTTTTTCCAGATGCTCTGACTTTTCCATTTTTTTTATTCTAATTAATATTATCCTGCGAATCCGAAAGGAAAAAATGATGCTAGATCAATTCAATCCTTTTCTTCGTGGATAAATAAAAAAGTGACTTCAATCTCTATCCGAGTTCAGAACTCAAGGGGGGGATATTAGAACAAAATAAAAAATATAGATCCAAAAGTTTCTACCACAAATAATTATATTATTGAAAACTCCTAATTAAAGATTTTATTACTTAATTCATTCTCGTAATAAAATCTTTAATCATTCTCCGACAACTTCTATCCCTTTCTCTTTCTTCTCTTTTTCCAAATTTTAAAAAAGAGAAGTAGATCCAATATCTACAGTAAGTTTATGGCCAAGGGTGGAAATGTAAGAGTAACAATTACTCTGGAATGTACTAGTTGTACCCAAGATAGTTTTAATAAAAAATCGCCGGGTATTTCCAGATATACGACTCGAAAAAATCGCCAGAATACAACTAGTCGGTTGGAATTGAAGAAGTTTTGTCCTTATTGTTCCAAGCATACCATTCACGGAGAAATAAAGAAATAGATTTAATCTCGCACCCAGTAGTAAATAATATTGTTTTTTAACAAAATATGTCACTGTCAATATTTCTATTCGAAATATTTTGAATAAATATGATTTTAATATTTGAAAGGTTCATAAAACAAACTATGAATAAATTTAAACCATCTTTTCGGAATACATCCAAGCCATTTTCTAGGAATACATCTAAGCCACTTTCTAAAAATACATCTAAGCCACTTTCTAAAAATACATCTAAGCGCTTTTATAGGAAAAAACCTAGACGATATTCTAAGAATAAGCAATCTTTTCGTAAACGTTTGTTTTCAATTGGGCCTGGAGATCAAATCGATTATAAAAATATTAGCCTAATTAGTCGATTTACTAGCGATCAAGGAAAAATACTATCTCGCCGAGTTAATCGATTAACTTTGAAACAACAACGTCTAATAGCTACGGCCATTAAACAAGCTCGTATTCTCTCTTTTATGCCTTTTATTAATAATGAAGAGTAAAAAATAATTAGGGCCTAATAAATGAACTTACTCCTGGATCTAATCGGAGCTGGAATATCTGGAAAAAAATATACATTATAATAAGTAAAAAGGATTTAATTTTTCAAAAAGATTAAATTATCCAAATTGATCTGTTAATCCCGAAAATGAGACAATGACAATCTAGTTTCCCGGAGGAAATTCTCCGGGAGATTAAGTAAGATTAGGTTAGACCAGTATACGATAATAATATAAGATTTTCAAATAATATGCGTATATATTGTAATGCGATCAAAGAGCGTATAAAACCAATAAGTATTTAATACAGCTAATTGCGCAAATGTTTTACGATTTAAAAGAAACTGCTCTTTGTATAAAGAGTGCATGAAATCTTTATAGGAAATTCCGGTTTTTTCTATTTCATTAAAACGGGCATTCCAACGGCATGCTGCATTGATCCGAGTAATCCACAAACGACGAAGATCTCTCTTTCGTTTAATTCTATCTCGGTAAGCGGATACTGAAGCTCTCATTTTATGTTGATTAGCAGTTCTAAAAAGTTTTGAATGGGCCCCTCGGGAGCCTGATACAAATGCGAGAATCTTTTTTCGACGTTTTTGAGCTATATATCCACGTTTAACTCTGGTCATTGAATTTGATTCTCATGAATCACTAATCTATTTTTTGATCAGTCATTCTTTTGTTTGAATTTTTTTATTAAGAATCCAACTGATTTTTCTGATGTATAAAATACAGGTTCCAACGGCTTTTGCTACTGCAACCTTCCTCACCATAATTCCCTTTAGTTAGGCACTTTCTAGGTAGGCAAGGGATCGGACCTTGCACCAAGTGAGAAAAAAATATCATGGGTTTCATCGTTTCTATGGTTCTTTCTCTAACGGTAAGGTCCTCTCTATACGCCGGAGCCCTTAATTTCTAAGACATGAGATGAGTATTTGGTAACTTGTACAGTTTACCATCTCTAGCTCTACCCCCCCAAATTCTCAAGTTAAGAAATAATATCATGATAAGATTTATCTATACAGTGACGACATGTAATTATGAGAGTTAGCAAGGTAGCTGACCTTGTTGCCGTTCTCGCAGCAATACAAGCATAATCTTTATGCTTTTCAAATTTGCATTATTTCCCCGCTCAATGGATTGATGACCATTCGCTACCAATGAGGAATTGCTTTTCATCCCACATCAAGGTGATTGGATTTGCACCAATGAAAACCATGAATTTCATCCCCGGTAAGAGTAGATGATAGATCTGTACTTTTACACAGCAGGAAAGTTATTCCTAAGGTTTAAGCTTCTGATCCAAACAAGTCACACATACACCCTAGCACATACTCCTTTACGCTGAGGACATCCTCGAAGAGCAGGAGCTTTTGTTCTATTTTCTATTGGCTGTCTCGCGTTTCTAATAAGTTGTTGAATAGTCGGCATTCTGAATTCTATTCGAAATTTAATGGTTCGGATTGATCCTAACCAACTATATAATATCAAAGTTTATAACTAGAAAAAGTTTATAATAGTTGCGAAATTTAAAGTAGTATATCAGACTCTATTTGTTAAAGAGGTAATTGACTAATACATGATGGATTATATACACATTGTATAATATTATTATTTATCTTTTCTAATTCATATCAAACTCTAGTTGTCAAAGAAAGAGATATTTTAAACATTATCATATGTAACCTGATACGTACGTCAGAATTGTAATTGTATACAAATCATATCGACTCTAGGTTTTTTAGGATAATCTCATTAAAAATGTGTTTTTTTAACCCAAATCCAAATAAAGAGAAAGAGACCACACCCTCACCAACTCCTACTCTTCCTATCCCAAAAGTTCCATTTTGGGAAATAGAAGTAAACGAAGAAAATGAGGAAAAGGAAAAAATAACTTGGATAGAGTTATACCAACATCTATTTTTGGGAAGATTTATTTTTTTAGGTAAGCCGATCGATGCTCAATCTACAACTCATATTGTAAAAAGCATGATACATTTAGATCAACAGGATGCAGAGATGAATTTTAAGTTCTTTATGCACTGTCGGGGTGGATCCCTAATAGGGGGAATTTCTGTTTATGATGTTATGCAATACGTAACAGGGGATGTCACTACGGTAGGCGTAGGGTTAAATGCTTCAGCGGGAGCTTTTATGCTACACGGGGGGACTGTTGGTAAACGGTTTATAGGAAAACACGGTAGAGCTATGATTCACCAACCCTTTGTAGCTATTTTTGAAAAACGCCGGGTTAGATTAACTGTCGAGGACGCTCAGTATATGAATCACTTGCGGAATTATGTTGCAGAAATATACGCAAGAAACTTAAGATTAAGTCCAGATAGAATGTATGGTAAAATAGAGAGAGATGTACATCTGACATCAAAACAAGCCCTACACGTTGGCTTGGTTGATAAAGTTTTAGACAAAGATAAACTTAAGGATATTATAGCGGATACTCGTAAGAATCCAAGCTAATCTATCCTACCTGCACCTATATTAAATGGTGAGGTAAGAGAGATAATAATAAATTTCCGATAGAATCAAAATGCTAGATAAAGAAGAACGAACCATATATACAAACTTAATGATTTTTAGATAAAAATGACTATACTATATTAAAAACATTGAATATATTTAATTTAATAAATTAAATAATTTATTGAATATAATTAATTTATTTAATTAAATAATTTGAAGAAAGAGATTGAAATGTTGTTTTGTTACATCAAAATTCAAAATGATATGAATTTTCTAAACTACATAGAAGTTTAGTCCTTTTTATGAAAGAAAGGGTTCACTGGTTTTTAATAGTTATTCAAATATAACTAATATAAACGCTTCAACATATTTCATAGAGTTTTGAATATATAAATTAAAGCTTTTATGTAATATTTTAATAGAAGCTTATATAAATATAAAGCATATTATACGTATTAATATGGATGGTGATCATATCACCTCCTTTATAATAGACAAATTTTTATATTTTAAAATATAAAATATAAAAATACAATCCTCCCTTCCCTATAATTAGAAGGGAAAGATTGGAACTAATATTGTTTGTTTTAAGCAAGAAAATGCTTTATGACTTGGCTAGTAATTGAAGATTAAGTTAATATAATAATTAATTGATAGAATTTATGTTATCTCATTATGCCGTTAGAAATTTAATGAAATTATTTCTAAAATAATTCCTCTTACTCATTTATATGTCATGTATAAATGTAATTTTGTGCATTTTTTGTATAAAAATATTTTCTCGCAAGTACCAAAAATAAACAGTTTTAACCAACTGATTTGCCATTAATTCGGCAATCTTCTTTTTGTGGAAGGACAGATAGGAAAAGATATAAAGATCTATTACAATAATACTTGTATATACTAAAAAACTTGATCGAATTTCCATCCCCCAAAACAGAAAAGGATCAAGATTTGTTTTGGGGGATCTTATATTATAACCAAATGAATTATTCCGACTTTTCAATACTTAATAATTGAAAATTTTAATTGTCTCGCTTAAAACATCTTTTAAAATAGCCCGTGGAACCATGGTATCAAACATTCCAAAATCAAATAAAGAATCAGATGTTTGACATTCATCTTCTACTATCTCGTTTAATGTCTGTTCAATTACTCTTTTACCTGCAAATGCAATGTATGCATTAGGTTCGACAATCGTGATGTTACCCAACATGCCAAAACTAGCAGTCACTCCACCAGTTGTGGGAGATGTAAGAATCGAAATATATAGCAAACTTTTTTCCTCTTGATGCGTATGCAACGCAGCAGCTATTTTATTCATTTGCATTAAACTGAAAGTTCCTTCTTGCATGCGCGCGCCGCCAGAAGCACATACGAGAATTAATGGAAGAGAATTCTCAGTAGCATGTCGGATTAGACGAGTTATTTTTTCACCTACTACCGAGCCCATACTGCCTCCCATGAAGTTAAAATCCATAACTCCGAGTGCGACAGTAATACCATTTACTTGACCGATGCCTGTTTGAATAGCATCGGGTAACCCTGTTTTGTCTTGATAGGAAGTGTTATAATCTTCATAACATTTGTCGCCCATATCTTCTAGATAGGCCATGTTATTATCTAGATAACATCTTTTTTTCTTATCTAGATAACATTTTTTTTTCTTTTTTTCTTTAGATTTAGATAAATCAGAGAATTGGTCGAATTCTTCTTCTTTGCTATAAGAAGATTCATGTTCAAGCATATCTTCTATATCAGAATTTTCTTTTATATCAGAAAAAGATTCTATATCAGAATCTTCTTCTATATCAGAATCTTCTTGTATATTAATAAATTCTGATATAGAAGAAGATTCTTCTATATCAGAATCTTCTTGTATATTAATAAATTCTGATATAGAAGAAGATTCTTCTATATCAGAATCTTCTTGTATATTAATAAATTCTGATATATCAGAATCTTCTTCTATATCAGAATCTTCTTCTATATCAGAATCTTCTTCTATATCAGAATCTTCTTCTATATCAGAAAACGATTCTATATCAGAATCTTCTTCTATATCAGAAAACGATTCTATATCAGAATCTTCTTCTATATCAGAATCTTCTTCTATATCAGAAAAAGATTCTATATATGAATCTTCTTGTATATCAGAAAAAAATTCTATATCTGAATCTTCTTCTATATCAGAAGGTTTTTGTAGATCTTGACATACAAATTCAAGATATGCAAGTAAATATTTTATAGATTTTTTAGATAGAGAATTAAAATATTCAATCATATCTTTTCTATCAAAAGAATATTTTATATCTAGATTATCTAGATATAGATATATTTCAATAGATTTTAATCTATTTTTGAATTCGTCTTCTGTAGCACAAGATTCTTTTATCTCTTTTAGAAGATTCTTTTTTATCTCTTTTAGACGTGCTGCATATTGTATATTTTTTGGAAGTCCACCCAAAAAGTTTTCTATCTCTTTGAAGACGTCGAATTCTTCTTTTCTATCATATGGATATTCTGTATCTTCCAATTCGAAGAGTTCTTCTTGTATATCAGAATCTTTGGGTTCTTCTTGTATATCAGAATCTTTGGGTTCTAGTTCTATACCTTTTGTTCCTTTTTCGGAATTTTCTACTTTTATAAGATCTATAAGAAAATAGAGTGCTATATTATGAAACTCTTTCACCATTTCTCGTAAATAGAAAGGCATTTTATCTTCTTTTTTTTTAATAAATACACTATTGAAAAAAGTCGATGTAAAATTTTCACAATAGGAGAAAATATCTCTTAAATTTTTTACATCGTTCTCAGCTTCCGATATGGTGTACTTCATCACCTCTGAATTATTAGACCTAATTATTTTGTCTAATTGGCTTACTCCTTCTTCTATAAAGAGGGGCATTAACTTTTCTAAATTAAAATTAGACCTAATTAGTTTGTCTAATTGGCTTACTCCTTCTTCTATAAAGGAGGGCAGTAATTTTAAATTCAAACCTTTCTCTTCTTGATACCAAAGAGGCAAATTAGGTCTTTTATTTATTTGCGAATAACAAGCCGAATAAAACTTCTTGTGATCGGAGTAAACTCCCTCTATTTCATATGTTTTATAATCCAGTGGATCATCATCCAAGAATTTATCTATTTCGTTAGTATAGAATTTTTCCAGTGGATCAGGATCATCGAAGTCTAAGAAAATACAACTAGAATGAAGTTCTTCTATGTTCGCAGTACGACTTGCGAACCAATATCGCAAAGGGTCAAAGTATATTTTCATAAAATGTGAGGGCATATTTTTATATTTCTCATCAAATAGAAATAAGTCCAGGTCCGGGTCCAGTTCCAATATTCCTTTCACGTAGCTCGCTTGTACCTTTAATTCATCCACAAATGTATTTAATTGTACATGTAATTTGTAAAGTATGTTAAGCTCTTTCCTATCTTGAAAAGAATTTAACTTTAAATTATCTGTAAATAGAGATAATTTATGGTAAAACCTATTTGTTTCATTTGATATTTCGTTATGTATTTCACCAAGTAACAATTTAACCGTTTTGAAAGTTGTACTAAGAATATCTAGCAGTTTATAAAGATTTTCTTTTGAAAATGAATGAACATATTCAATTAAATTATCGCAAAACACAACCTTAAAGATATTCACAGTAATATTGTTGAATTCTACTAATGAATTCATAGTCTTAGTATCATTTTTCTGAAATTGTTTGTAAAAATGTTTATGGTACATTGCTTTGTACAATAAAATTGAGACCTTTTGAACTATTGTGATGTCTAATAATTTAAAAGACTTATCTTTTTCTTCTAGAAGATCTATAGAAGAGAAATCTATATCCATAGGGCGCCAAGTATCATGATCAATTAAAAGTTGAATTCGATTCGAACTAGTAATTTTCAAAGTTATTCCACAATATGGACAAACACCTTTTTGTTTTGCGAAAGATATATGATGGATGTTGTTATCACAATTGTCACAAAAAACCCAGAACTTGCTATAAACTTGCATTTTTTCATATTCTGCAATTCTTTTTTGCACCTCTTCTTCGGTATATTCACTATTTTGATTTTCCATTTGTTTTTCACCTGTATAAATTCTATTTGTACAACTTTAAGTTTAGGGCCCAATGGCATAATAAATAGTGATAAAAGATCATGTTGAATATTTTATTTTGAGTCACGAGATTCTGATACCTCGTGACTCGAGTATACATGCTCCTTATCTGCATATCTTTCTTATAATCTTGGAAAAACTTTAAGAACTCATGACTTCCGTTAAGATAACGATGTCTAATCGTTCTACTCCTTCCTGCCGGTCAAAAAATCAGACTCTAAGATCAAATAAAAAAGTCTGATTTTCATATTTATTATATTCAATAAAATGCTTTATTGTCAATACCATAATGTTGGATTCTATATTTTTAATTGTTGGATTGGCATTACATTGAGACGAAAAAATTATTAGACACATTAAATAGAATATCTTACGCGTATTAATATTAGAATGACAGTAACAAAAAAATGATTCGTTTTTATCATTTCCACATCCATAGATTGATATTCTTAATCTGCTTTTCTATATAGTATAGTATGGTTCTACCATACATCAAATGAGCATATAATAAGATTAAAAAAAATGGATAATAAGAAAACAACCATGACACGAAATTTGAATAATAAAGAAATTTATTGTAATTTAAATTAATTGATAATTTAATTGGACCTAGACGTAGATGCATGACTTATCTCCCCTTTTTTTTAATTCTAAAGCACGTTTAAAACGATAAATTTTTGCCTTCAGAAAAATGCCATGAACAGTTTCTATAGGTTGAGCTCCTAATTCGAGGAAATTCACAATAGCACCATAAATTAAGCGAGTTTCTTTCTTATTCATTGGATCATAAAAACACAATTCCTGAACTGAAGAGCTCTTCCTTCTCTTCGAGACTTAAAGTCAGTTGCAATAATTCTATAAGTAGCTCATTTGGATAGATAGACAAGATAACCCCCCCCCTGGAAAACGTATATGAAGGTTTATACTCATAGAGCTCGAGCAATAATTGTTCGGATGCTCTTTCTATCTAATAGAATAGATATCTAATAAACTTTATAAAAAAAAGTTATTATTAATTTTAGTCCTTTTACTTCTCAAGAAGAATAAAGATAAAAACTCATAAGCAAGTATGCTTGATTAATGTTCAAAAACACATTTCTCTCAACCTTTTGAGCCGTATTTTATCTCTACGTTTTGACGTGGTATCTACATCCCTTATATAGATCTAATCGTTCAATAAAAAAGTTTTCTTGTTCTTAGAAAAATTGTCTTTGAATCATTAGATCCAAGCCTTACTCTGGTGGTTCCCACCCTTATGGAATGACAACAATGTACATTTCGCTATTTTCCACGTTGAGCAATAGGAATAATTTATCCTTGTAGAATTGGATTTAGCTTTTCTCAAAATCTTTATACCTAGATCGAGAATTGTTTCCTTATTTCAATTTGCTGTTTTAATCGTTGAATTCGATGTAGATTTACAGTTATAAGCTCATTTAACTAACCCTAGATTCTATCCCCTAATTGAAAAATTTATTTATATTTCCTTCCTGGTCAAGCTCCGCATATCTTTTTAAGTAGATAAATGTAGAAAAATCTTAGAATCGAAAATGGCGGATGTCATAATCCACAGAACCAATCATGTCGTTCAAGTCGCACGTTGCTTTCTACCACATCGTTTTAGACGAATTCTTATCATGAGGTAGATATCGTTACCTGACACAAAATGAATATGTTAATTCTGAACAGTCATTAACTCAATTTATTGTGTTAGCTAGCTATTGAACGCTTCTTTAGCTGCATACATTACTTCGACAGTAATGGTTTCAATGCCCTTTTGTTGTGCAAATTTCTCAGTATTTCTTTCTACCTTTTCTCTGACAAAACGGGGGATTTTACTTAATTCTAGTTGACTTTCAGGATTCCAAATTAGGCCTATATCCATGGATAATGATTTGGTTATTATTTCTTTAGTATCATGACCACCAAAAATATCTAGAAGATGGTCCTCCATACCAAGAGCAAATGAATTATAAACTAGATCAGCTATTTGATTAGTACCTTCGTAACCTAGAAAGGGTCGGTATCCCAAGGGAAAATTTTGTATATGAACTGGTGCGGAAATAACCCCACAAGGAATATCAAGACGTTTACCAATATGACGTTCCATTTGAGTACCAAATATTGCAGATGGTTCGACATAAGAGATAATATCTCCTACTTCAGCATGATCATCTGTGATAAGTATTTCATCACAGAAACCTTGTATTTGCTCTTTGAACCATTGAGCATCATGTTTGCAATAAGTACCTGCACAACTAACACGAATTCCCATCTCTCGAGCAAGTATCTTAGTGATTGAAGCAGCATGAGTTGCATCACCGAAAACGACTGTTTCTTTCCCCATCAAATTTTGACAATCAATAGATCTTGAAAACCAAGCAGCTTGGGAAACAAATCGAGTTTGTCCGTCGATATAAGGTTCATAATCAACTCTTTCACTCGATGAACTAAGAGCCAAGGTATTCACCTTTTTGTTAATCTGTCGGATCCACTCCGACATATCCACAGCCCCCATGGGGGCTGTGGATATGTAAGGCATTCCATATTCTTTATTCAAATACATCGCTGTCATTAATCCCACTTCACGATAAGGAATTAGATTTAACCAAGCTTTTGGTAAATTTTTAAGATCTTCTACAGATGCTCCTTCAGGAATTATTTGATTAATTTCGATGTCCAGATCGTGTAATAAACGTTTCAACTCACGACAATCGTGTTGATTATGAAAGCCCAATGTAAAAATTCCAATTATATTGACAGAAGGCGTATCTGTCAGCAATTGATCCAATTTTTCCTGTTTATGACATCTATCTAAATAATATCGAACTATCTGTTCTAAGGTTCTATCCGCCGCCTGAATTTCATTAATTTGATAATGATCCACATCCGCAAAAATAACGTTGGAATCAGAAATTATCGACGCTCTATCTACAAAATTCTGTAAATCCTCTTGCAAGATACTAGAGGTACATGTAGGTGTCAATATGACAAGATCAGGACGTTCCTCCTTATTTTTGCGGAGAATATTATCCACAACTCTTTCTTGAGATCCACGTGCTAGTACGTGACGATCTACTATGCTAGTAGTTGCAGCAGTAATAATCTCTTTCGCGTTCTAACATAGAACGCATTACATTAAAATAGTCATCTCCTAGAGGAGCATGCATTATGGCATGAACATTTTTGAAGGAACTAGCTACTCGTAGGGTTCCAATATGAGCAGGACCAGCATACATCCAATAGGCTAATTTCATAAATTAGTTTTTATTTCAATTTGCATCCTACACCACAAAAATATCCCTGTATACCTATTGAAATAATATTGACTTTTTACAAGTATAGTCTATTAAATATATGAGAAATTAAAAGAAATTAGAAATGCAATGAGAATTGGATTTCTAATTATTTTGTTTTTTCAAAAAGACTATTTGTCTCTTCTGGGACGAAAGGATTCGAACCTTCGCAATAACAGGACCAAAACCTGCTGCCTTACCGCTTGGCCACGCCCCATTCTTATTTGATGTGAATCAATATTTATATTAAATAATATTCCATATTTTGGGAATCTATTTCAACTACATATTCATTTTTATCTGAAGGCTAAGCAATTCGGTCTAGAAAAACCGGAAGGACATAAATTTTGAGCGATACATGGGGGAACGGAAAAAGAAATAAAGAATATCCATTCATTGGTTATTCTCTATCAGAATGGTTAAAATATTGTATGAATAAATGATCCCTTCCAACCCAAAGACTAAAAATCTAATCTTGCCGATTAGTTTCGATTGATTGGCAAAATACTTTTGGGCCTTTACATCATTTTTATTCATCGGAGAATCAAAATGCCAGTTATCCTTAACCTAAATATTTGTCTAGACGATGCCGCTTTCCATTTGAATAATTCCCTTTTTGCCAAATTGCCCGAGGCTTATGCGATTTCCGATTCAATCGTGGATGTAATGCCAATTATACCTGTGTTTTTTTTTCTATTAGCCTTTGCTTGGCAAGCTGCCGTAAGTTTTCGATAATCTATATCTTACAAAAATCCTAAAAAAAAAAATTCACTTCAATTCAACTATTGTTTCAATAGTTATATTATATTTCAATAGTTATATTATATTTATTAGTCTTGGATCGCTGTCATTAACCAAATTTTGGTTATAAACTCTTTTCCCTTGTTCTGCTGCTTATTTATGTGAAGCAGCAATTCCATTCTGGTTTCCAACAGATTAGAATACTTACCTCCCAGGTTCAATCCTTTTCTTTTTAATTCGTATTAGTCAGTTCCAACTCCATCACAGGTGGAGTTCAGGCTATTAGGTATTGATGGGAATATGTCAATAACGAAAGTATCCGTTAAAAAACGGAGCAGGGGTAATGTATTATTACATGTAATACATATTAATTTATAATATCTTATCTTTCATATTTGTTTCTACTTTAGAAATGGTAAATTTGCAGATTGTAACGATCCTAAACTTGTTTAGGATAGTTGAACTAGAACTTGAGTCCCTATTTATCCTCTTCAATTCCAAGCAAAGAGGAAAAGAGAAACAAAATCAAATTTTTCATCTTTTTTTTGATCTTCAAGTACTAATAAATATGATTATGATACAAAGATTGATGATATATTCCGTTTTAATTCTAATAAGCCGGAGATTACATAATGCTTACTCTTAAGCTGTTCGTTTATACAGTAGTTATATTTTTTGTTTCTCTCTTTATCTTCGGATTTCTATCAAACGATCCAGGACGGAATCCTGGGCGTAAAGAACAGTGATATAAAAGGTTTATAAGTTTTTAGTCAAGTTAATGAACGGAGAGAGAGGGATTCGAACCCTCGGTATAGATAGTCTGTACAACGGATTAGCAATCCACCGCTTTAATCCACTCAGCCATCTATCCGAGATGGGAGTTTCTTCAGATAAAGACCAACATTTGCGATTTGCGAGAATCCAATTGTATTGTTCATTCCGTTACAAATGACTCTAGCCCGGCCAGTATCTGGCCAGGCTATTTTCTTTGCTAAATAAGCAATAATTGACCAAATTTTTAATACAGTGCTTTACCTAATCTGAAAGCTAAAATACTTGTTATAAAAGCAGCAAAAAGGGCTATCAAAATTTGACCCTCTGATATCATTTCTTTATTTCCTTTCCAATCATTTTTTTATAATCTAGCCCCCTATTTGTTTTTTATTTTTAAAAATTTCAGCTGTTCAAAGCTATAATCTATATGAGATGTTCTAGATTGAAACTGGATAGATCAGTCTGGGAGGGTAAAAAAGCTATTTAAATAGGAGTTGATCAAAAATTGTTATTTGATCATCAATAAAATTATAATATTAATTATTATAATACTTAAGCAACAGGATGTTATTGGAAGGAACATTTACTAAGTGTTGTCGCTGCAAAAGTAAAGGAGAATTAAAACGAGCCACTTCCTATTGAATTTCCGGGAATAGAGAGAGATGTATTGATAGGAACTTGCACTTAACTTTCACTAGAAGTGAAGAGTTCCTTATCTTCCTGTTGGACAAAAGATAAATCTGTATGATACAATGAAATCGTGGCGGGTATAGTTTAGTGGTAAAAGTGTGATTCGTTCCATCATAAACTCGCAGAGTTGAAGGATCTTTCAACTCTCAACTATGTTCTGAAAAAAGCTATATTTCTATATAGGTTCAAAACCTTTCCTACTTTCCTATGAATACCCTAGTTCAGGAAAGGAATTGTATACATTCTCGTAATTTGGATCTGGAATAAGAAAAAAGAACACATTTTCCATTCCATCCAAGATGGCGAAACAGAATGTTTTCAAGGATTAGACCGATCTTTTCAATCGGATCAATCAAAGATCCATGGGTATCAAAAGATTATTTTTCATCGTAACTAAATGTTCAACTTATAGACAAAAGTTGGAGTCAAATAGCTAAAGAATGGTGACTTTGGTTTACTTGAGTCACTGCCATTTCGTTCGAGCTCGGTGGAATTTGATTTCCTGGAGAATCCCAATCAGTAGAAATAGAGAACGAAGTAACTAGAAAGATTCTTTATCGATATTCCAATATCAATAATTTTCAATTTGATCTTTCTATAGGGATCATCTATCAAGTGAGTAGGTATTCTATATTGAAGGTCCATTCACGTGGAGTAAAAAGGAAAGAAAAAACTAAAAAGAAACTAACATAGATGTTATGGAGCAAATTATCTTTGATGATAAGAAAAGAGAACATACAAAAAAAAATAAAGAATGAATAATTTTCAAAAATTGGAATGTGAATATTTTTTATTCACAAATAGTTTTGTGTGAATAATCTTCTTCTTAACCCCCCCTTTTTTCTCTTTTTCTATCTATCTTCCATGGAGGAGCCGAATGAAATGAAATTTTCGTGTTCGGTTCTGAATTAGAGGCGTTAATAGACGTCGACTATAACCCCTAGCCTTCCAAGCTAACGATGCGGGTTCGATTCCCGCTACCCGCTCATATTCCTTGTTCAAAATATTTTTGTCGTGACAACTTCTCATTCAAAATGAATTTTTGAATGTCCATGTCACATATATATTCTTTCTCTTTCTTTCCCGAACCTCATTGTGAATGGATAAAAAGTCGGATTTGTTTTTGCTAACGATAAAGTATTTCAAGGGATAATGAAAAAAAAGAGCGTCCATCGTCTAATGGATAGGACAGAGGTCTTCTAAACCTTAGGTATAGGTTCAAATCCTATTGGACGTAATAATCTGAATTAAATTAATCAAAATTCATTATTGTGCTCGGAAATGTAGCAAAGCTTATTATTAAGCTCTTCCATCCTGTTCCTAACGATCTATCCAATCTAAAAATTTTATTTTTGTTCTCGAAGAACGAAAAGTTCGGTATTTTCTTGAATAGCTTCTTTTAAAAGAGTTTCTGCTTGTTCCGTAAATGTCCCAGTAGAACGTATAATTTCTCCAAACTGGGGTTTATTTTTTAATAAAGATTTGCGCAACTCAAAGATAAATTTTTTCACCTGTACGATCTCTAATACATCTAGATATCCGTTCGTTCCAGTATAAATCATAGCTATTTGTTCTTCCACTGTCAAAGGATCTGATTGAGATTGTTTGAGCAACTGGCGTAATCGTTGACCTCTTGCCAATTGATCTTGAGTAGCTTTATCAAGATCAGAAGCAAATTGTGCAAAGGCTTCTAACTCTGCAAGTTGGGCTAACTCTAATTTTAATTTTCCAGCTACTTGTTTCATAGCTTTCATCTGAGCCGCAGATCCTACTCTAGATACGGAAAGACCCACATTAATGGCAGGTTGAATTCCTGCATTGAATAGATCGGCTGATAAGAAGATTTGTCCGTCGGTAATGGAAATTACGTTAGTGGGAATATAAGCTGAAACATCTCCAGCTTGAGTCTCAACTATTGGTAAAGCAGTCAAACTCCCACCACCTAACTGAGAATTCAATTTAGCCGCTCTTTCCAATAGACGGGAATGCAAATAGAAAACATCTCCTGGATAAGCTTCCCGACCAGGTGGTCTTCTTAATAGAAGAGACATTTGTCGATAAGCTTGTGCTTGTTTGGAAAGATCATCATAAATTATTGATGTATGTTGTTCTTTATACATGAAATATTCAGCTAAAGCTGCTCCTGTATAAGGAGCAAGATATTGTAATGTAGCGGGAGAATCCGCAGTTTCCGCTACCACAATAGTATACTCCATTGCGCCACGTTCTTGGAACGTATTAACTACCTGAGCTACGGAAGAGGCTTTTTGACCAATAGCAACATAAACACATATTACATTCTGATCTTTTTGATTGATAATCGTATCTGTAGCTACTGCCGTCTTACCGGTCTGTCTGTCCCCAATAATTAATTCTCGTTGACCACGTCCTATAGGAATCATAGAATCAATAGCAATAAGACCCGTTTGAAGAGGTTCATATACAGAACGTCTTGAAATAATACCTGGAGCGGGAGATTCGATCAATCGAAATTCGGAAGCTGAAATTTTACCCTTACCATCAATAGGTACAGCTAAAGCATTTACAACACGACCCAAATAACTATCACTTACTGGTATCTGAGCAATTTTTCCTGTTGCTCTCACGGAACTGCCTTCTTGTATCATCAAGCCATCACCCATTAATACAGCTCCAACATTATTTGATTCTAGATTTAGGGCAATGCCTACTGTACCATCTAAAAATTCTACTAATTCCCCTGCCATTACTTTATCAAGACCATGAATACGAGCAATGCCATCTCCTACTTGAAGTACAGTGCCAATATTAACAACTTTAACCTCGTTATTATATTGTTCAATCTGTTTACGTATCATACTACTAATTTCATCGGGTCGAATAGTTACCATTAACACTAGTTAATTCTATTTTTAAAAATAAGACCTATATATTTATATATTATATATTAGAACCTAGTCAATTCTGCTTTTCATGGCTATAAGCAGGCCAATATTATGATCGATCGTACGTAAATGTAACTCGCTATTCAAACGACTATTCAGAGTTCCTAGAGCTCTTTGTACGGCTTGGCGAGAAATTTGTTGTCTAACCTGTTCAATTGCTCTTTGTTGTTCAAAGTTAACAGTCTCATTCTTGAAATTTTCTAATTTTTCCAAATTAACAGAAGCAACATGGATGAGATCCTCTTTTTCTTGTTCTATTTGAGAGTATCCATTTACCCGAATTTCGCGCGCTCTCATTTCTACTTCCCGTAAGCGAGCTCGAGCTTGCTCGAGCTGATCAGCAGCTCCTTTACATAGTTTTTCGGAATTATGAATAGTACTTAATATTTTGTGTTTACGGTTATCTAATAGATTACTTAATGAAAGTAGATTATCTATTCATAAGTTGAATAGATTTATAATCTCTTCCCAAACCGAACACGAACCTTTCGATTCATTCGGCTCTCCTGCTTAGGTTTTTTTGGACAATCCTCTTCCACCAAGCCTGCCCTTTCCGTTCTTTGTATGTAAGAATAAGATCAATCTATCAAAGACCGAAATCTCCGAAGGGCTCTTTTCCCAAAAGGGATTTTTTATTATCAAAAAAGTTGTTGTTCTTTTCTTTTTTCTCCTTTTTTACTTTTCATTCGTGTTTTCTCTTTACCTTTTCTTGAATAAATTTCCTTCTGGGTAGGTCGTCGGTTCCGCATTTAAACCAAAATAAATTGGATGGGAGATTAGGACTATTTTTCAGTAGATAGATCGAATCATTCCATTGATATGAATGTTATATATCGGATCAATCTCCAACTATGCCTTTGAACCAATCTCATATTGGTACAGCGGTGGAAAGAGTACCCAGTTGTGCTTGGACTTCAAGCAGTTTAGCTTTAACCATTCTAAAGATTTTCTCTTATTGATTGGTATAAGAATCTTTTTCCAATCAATTACGAAATGCTATAGTTCTTCTACTATTAATTTCCCGTTTAGAAGTAATTCGTTGAGATCATGCACTTTTCTATCTACAAAGTGCAGCTGGTTAGACCCAGCTATATTATTCATATACAACTCGCACACACTCCCTTTCCGAAATAGATCAGTACACCAAGCACCACACTGAGATTTATTATATTTGTTTCTAAAATATTGGTATTTAACCCAAAACCCCCAGCAGAGGGCCAATAAACTAGGGAAATGAAAGAATCAGTTACATTTTTCATACGTTCTCCCCTCATAGATAAGGATATTGAATTTTTACAAAGTTTTTTCTCTGATTCGACTCCAGTTCCGGATAAGGAGATTTCAAGTACTTAGTCAGTCCCAGGTCTTGTATAATTGTAAATAAGGATACAACCAGAAAAAAGCTTTGTTTATCTATCCACTCCTTCAAGTGTCACGAATCTTTCTGACCGAAACAAGTGAAGTATAAGTCCATTATTTGTTCATCATTTGGACCAGCCCCTCCCCTATCAGATGAATGAAAATTCCTAGAGGAGGGCACTTAGAATCACGGAGAGTAGGGATTTTTGTTTCTGAGATCAAACAAATGGATTAGCAAATAAAAGTGCTAGGGCTACAACTAATCCATAAATAGTTAAAGCTTCCATAAAAGCTAAACTTAGCAGTAAGGTACCTCGTATTTTACCTTCCGCTTCTGGTTGTCTCGCAATACCTTCAACAGCTTGTCCCGCAGCAGTGCCTTGACCAATGCCAGGTCCAATAGAAGCGAGGCCTACGGATAATCCGGCAGCAATAACGGAAGCAGCAGAAATCAAGGGATTCATAGTAATCTCCTCTTACTAAGGTTGATAAATGGTGGATAATACGATAGTTTTATCTATTGATTTGATTGTTCACATTCAACTAGAGAACAATTTGTTTAAAACAACTAAACCCCGGCAAAATGGTATTGAAAATAATGATATTACCAAATAGTAAAATTATCTAGAGGTATTAGAGGGAGATTTTCATTCTTTTAGGGAATGAAATTCCTGCGTAATAGACTATTTTGATGGGTATTTAGAAATAAATTATATAGATATATTAATCTATTTATATTATATATGCATATACATAGTATGATATTAATAAAAATTATGTATATAAGATTATAAGATACATGTATCCCTTTCGGATCAAAAATGAATTGTACTGGGGTACATATTTTACCCAACTGGCTCCCATTAGTGGTTCCATTTTATTTATAAGATATGAATCTACAAATATGATCTATTCTATCTATCAGTTTTAGAGTAGTTCACTGATCCTAAATCACTAAGACCTTTAGATTAAGTATTTGAAAAATTATATATATAAGGTATAATCAAAATGGAAAGAACAGTCCACATCCCATACATATAAAATTATTTATGAGTTGGAAGGTTAAAAAGATTGAGTCCAATCTAATTGGATTAATGATGACCCTCCATGGATTCGCCTATATAAGCTGCAGCTAGAGTTGCAAAGATCAGAGCTTGAATACCACTTGTAAATAATCCTAGGAACATTACAGGTATAGGAACCACTAAAGGGACCAAAGAAACAGGAACGGCAACTACCAATTCGTCAGCTAATATATTTCCAAAAAGTCGAAAACTAAGTGATAGAGGTTTTGTAAAATCTTCTAATATGTTAATTGGTAAAAGTATTGGGGTTGGTTCAATATATCTACCAAAATAGCCTAAACCTTTCTTTGTAAGACCTGCATAAAAATAGGCTACTGATGTGAGCAAAGCTAAAGCCACTGTAGTATTAATATCATTTGTAGGTGCAGCTAACTCACCATGAGGTAATTTAATAATTCCCCAAGGGAGAAGAGCACCTGCCCAGTTAGAAACAAAGATAAATAGGAACATAGTTCCTATAAAGGAAACCCAGGGACCATATTCTTCTTCGCCAATCTGAGTTCTAGCCAAGTCTCGAACAAATTCGAGAACATATTCAACAAAATTTTGAGCTCCGGTCGGAACGATTTGTGGATCTCGAACAGCTACAGCAGCTGAACCTAATAAGACAGCAATTACAATCCAGGAAGTTATAAGTACCTGTGCATGAACTTGAAACCCCCCAATTTGCCAATAAAAATGTTGACCTACTTCCACACCGGATATCTCATAGAAATTATTTAGCGTGTTAATAGGAAATTGTACAATATCCATAGTGCTCTTTACAAAGATGAATTTCAAAAATAAATTATTTTGGTTCAATGACCGATTCCTTAATTATTTAACTATAATCAGTCAGGCCACGAAAATAATGGAATGATTATTTGATTGATTCAGGAGATTTCTTTATTTCAAGATTTTATTTTAATCTATTCTCTAATATTTGGGAATAGTAGCCAACTCAGTTCTAGCTTCCCGTTTTTCATTTCTAATTTAGCTAAAGTTCTCTACCCTCGCGAATTGCTGAAGTTAATTTTTTTAGGATAAATCGGATTGGTCCTCTACCATCATCATTCGCTGGAATTGGGATATCCACAAGATCTGGGTCACAATCTGTATCAACTAAGCAAATTGTGGGAATACCCAAAGTTATACATTCCTGAATAGCAGTAGATTCTCCTTTTTGATCGAGAATTATTACAACATCAGGCAATTTTGTCATGTATCTAATACCACCTAGGTCTTCCTGCAATTTCTTCAATTCTCTCTTTAGTATTGCTGCTTCTTTCTTCGTAAATTGATTGAATCCTTCCGTATTTAATTTTATCAAATTTTTAAACTTTTGAAGTCTTGCTTCTGTAGTTAACCAATTAGTTAACATACCCCCTAGCCATTCTTTATTGACATAATGACATCGAGCTGCTAAAGCAGCTAATTTAGTAGCATAAGCTGCTTGATGTTTTGTACCAACTATCATAAATTGTTTTCCTCTCCTTGCTCCATCAAAAACAAAATCACAGGCTTCTGATAAAAAACGAGCAGTTTGAATAAGATTTATAATATGAATATTTTTACGATCTTTAAAAATGTAAGGTGCCATTTTAGGATTCCATTTTCTAGTCTGATGACCTAAATGAACTCCTACTCCTATCATCTCTTTCAAATTGATGTTCCAATTTCTTTTCGTCATTTTGTTTTTCGTCATTTTTTTACTAGGAACTGTAATATCTACATTCCGATGGAATGGATTCAATTTAAAAGATTGCTTGCCTGTATCGTACGGGGTACGAGATATCCATTTGATTTTATATCATTATAAATCTAACAATAAATTCTTTGATTTATAAATATAAATATTAATTTTTTTTTACTGGTCGTTTCAATTTTTTTTTTTTTACTAATTTTTTTATAACTTTTTTTTTTTGCTTAACGGGCAATTCTTTATATTGATGATTAGATAAAATATCTTTCACTTTGTTGCTAAATAGATTTTTATTCCCCATTCTCGAATCCATTTTATTCCGTTTTACCAAACGATTGAATCCAGTACCGACAGGTATCATCCCCCCAAGAATGACATTTTCCTTCAAGCCTTTCAACCAATCAATACGACCTCGAAGAGCAGATTTCGATAGGACTCGAGCAGTTTCCTGGAAACTTGCTTCTGATAGAAAACTTTGAGTATTCAGAGATGCATTTGTCATTCCCAATAAAATGGTTCGATAGTTGATTGCCTTTTCTAGAGCACGATCCATTCTTTGTGCTCGTGATAATCCAACGAGTTCCCCGGGTAAAAAAACATTACCCAGTCCATTTTCCAAATTTATATTTTCCGAATTTTCCACATCTACAATTAAAACTTTTGATGTCATTTGGCGTACAATAATTTCTATATGTTTATCAGAAATTTGTACCCCCTGGGATCGGTAAACCCTTTGAATTTGATTGACTAACTGAATCTGACTATGCTCCATAGTTATCCTAACACTGATGAATGAACCCCAAAAGTATCCAAGATATTTTGCCAGGTGTCTGTTCAATTTTTGAAATTTTTCTTTGCGATTTTTCGATATTGAAGTAGTCAAACGGGCTTCTGACAATTGTTCAACTTTAGGAAGACCTTGAATTATATCATCGGATTTTAATTTTTCGTATGACAGAGTTATCAATGTATCTCCTTGGTAAATAATTTTACCATAATAACCATGAAGAGTTGCTCCTCGAGTACCCAAATAGGGTTTAGCGAATCTAATGACTAAAGATTCCTCATGAACGGCTATAATTTGACCAGATGTGTGGAGTGGTTTATCTTCGGATATCAATACACTTTCACAAATAAATTGCCCAGGGCTAACTACTAGAAATGTTTTCTCACCAAAATTGGATAAGGGGGAGTACAAATTAAAATTTAATAAATTGGGAATAATATTCCTGCAGGAATCGAATTTATAAATTTCCGTCTTTTCATCTATAAAATAGCATTTAGGTACTTGGAAAGTATTCGAGTAATTATCATAAATTGAACGTTTATTTAGTAAGACTTTATTATAAGTTATGAAATGGTAGTATGGTAAACGATTAGAAATACTATGTAAATGACCCAAGAGACCTGACAATTCAATGATTTGTCTAATTGGATCGTTCCTAATTAATTTTTTTACTGTATTGAAACCTTTTGAATCATTAAATACAAAAATTTTCAAAAAATCAGAAGGGGAAAGAACCATAAAATCACCTTTTTTATTCTGATTAGATAATGAACGAATATTTCCTTTACTAAGTAATTTACTTTTATCATTGGAAGAAAAAGGATTAGTGTGGTCTAATTTGTTATGAAACATAAATTTAGAACTTGCTGTATTTTCCTTTTTTGTCATATTCAAAAAGGGACATTTCATCAAGCTAATTTGAATCATATTGATAATGATCTTATTTGTTCTTACTGAAATAAGAGAAGCATAAGCCTCTTTTATTTTTGGTCTGAATCCTCTGGCTAATGAATTTTTAAAAGAATCAATTGAATCACCCCTGATGATCTTCCCATATTTTGGAATTCTTGAACTGTCAATTCGAGGGTAATTCAAAAGAGCAAAAATGTGATTTCTCTGTAGAATACCTTTTCTGGGTATTCTAAGAATCAAATCAGGACAAGGGATTATTCGATTTCCCCATTCTTTATCACACCATAATGGTACGATTAATTGATTTGTTTTCTTTTTTATCTTCACTTTTTTTATTGTCATATTGGGAAGATTGGTGGAATAGATAGAGTCCTGATGTTCGTTGGATGTGGTCTGATCAATTTTGGAATAACTTAATATTTGTTTTTTTCTTTCTTTTTCGAAAAAGTTTGAGTCAACTGATTCGTGGTTCACTGGATCTACTGAATAATTTGAAAGTGATTGATGTTTGTCAAGAAAAAGTGGTGGAATATCCACTTGATCTTGATCTTTATAAAATGAATAAAGAGGTACTGCAACGGATTCATATATACCTCCCGATAATACCCATAAATGAGTTGTCTTTGACATAAAATTATACATAGAGATACCTCGGTGCATTTCTCCTGGTAGGTCAGAATATATATGTTTATCAACTTTTTCTTTGAAGGGAGATGTTTTAGAACGAACCTCGGCAATAACTTGTTCCGATTCCACAAGTTGATGATTCTGAATGAAGAGCAAACTTTCTGGTGGAATAGTTAAATTATGCACTTTATGTTGATTATCAATAGTAACGCATAAACTATTATGACATATATAAGCAGGATGCCCATGACGTGTACGTGTAGGATAAACCACATTTTCATTGAATTCAATTTTTCCGGTGAGAGGAGCTCGTATATGTTCTGCAATATCACCTGTAAATACCCCACCAGTATGAAAAGTCCTTAATGTTAGTTGAGTTCCTGGTTCTCCAATTGATTGTCCTGCAATAATGCCGACTGCTTCTCCTAATTCGATTAAGTTAGTATGAGTAGTACTCCGACCATAACATAATTGACAAATCCAAGATATACTTTTGCAAGTAAAAGGAGTTCGTATATATATTGTTTGTGTTTGGAGGTTTCGTAATTGATCAGCAAGTTTAATCCCAATATCTTGATTGCGCGTGGCAATGCATCTCTTGTTTATATAGACATCGTCTGCTAACACACGACCAATTAGTGTTTGTAGAACAATTTTATTTTTGATTCTTTCTCGACTTTGAATGAGACTTACAAAAAGACCTTGGATAGTGCCACAATCCGTTTTACGGACAACAATATGTTGTACTACTTCAACAAGTCTACGTGTGAGGTATCCAGCATCTGCTGTTCGTATAGAAGTATCCACAACTCCTTTACGAGCACCATAACAGGAAATAATATATTCCGTTAAAGAGAGTCCTTCCCGTAAATTCCCTTGAATGGGTAGATCAACAATTTTTCCTTGAGGATCTGACATTAATCCTCTCATACCTACTAATTGGTGAACCTGAGATGTACTTCCTCTAGCTCCCGAAAAGGACATCATATGTACTGGATTAAAAGGATCAGTCATCTTAAAATTCGGATTCATTTCTCGTCTCAAATATTCACTGGTAGAATGCCATATCTCGATTAATTGACGTAATTTTTCCACTGCATGTACATTCCCATAATCATGATGTTTTTCCGAAGCAAAATCTTGTTGCTGCGCATCTTGGATAAGCCATGTTTTAGATGGTGTTGTTAAAAGATCATCAATTCCTAATGAAATAGCTGCATCAGTAGCTTGCTGGAAACCTGAAGTCTTCAGTTGATCTAATATATGTGATGTATATGTCATTCCAAAATGATTTACGAATCTGCTAATAAGTTGCTTCATAGCAGTTTTATCCATCACTTTATTATAAAAGGGTACTTCAAAGGGAAAGGGCACTTCGAAAAAATGACGTTCTGCCATAAGAAAAAATCTCCCCATTTTTGGGAGTAGGATTCAGCAATGGGTTCAAGCCGAAAGGCTCCCTTGATCTCTATCTCTGCATGAATGAAAGGATTACAAGACTAATAACATTAGATTCTTAATAGTGACATTTTTTGTCGGATATCATAAGCCCACAAGCCTTTTATAGCTTCTTCTATTTCTCGATTAAAACGAGTACGACCAACGGTTGTTCGAATGTATTTATTACGTATTTCTCCCATTCTACCTTTTTTTATTCGAAAATGTTCATGGATTTCGTAGAAGGTACCGATAGATTCATATTGAACTTCGATAGGGACTTCTCGGTTTACTGAATTAATAATAGGGATATCTATATCTCTGCCCCACCGGAGCCATAAAGGACTGTCTAAATCAATTCGTTTTTGTTCATAAGCTCTGAGCGCATCATCGTAGCTAGAAAACGAAGGTGAAACAATTTTATTTTTTGAGTTATCTGGGTGGTACCTATTTTCATAAATACCTTGGTTTTTTTGAAGGGTTGATCTATAAAGTCCGAGAAGCATATCTTGAGTCGGTACGCAAATAGGATCTCCTATAGTTGGAGAGATAAGATTGAGATGAGAAAACATAAGTAAACGAGCTTCTACTTGAGCTTCCGTAGATAGAGGTACATGGACAGCCATCTGATCTCCATCAAAGTCCGCATTAAACCCTGTACAAACCAATGGATGTAAACGAATGGCACGTTCTTCTATTAAAATAGGTATAAATGCTTGTATTCCTAATCTGTGTAAGGTAGGCGCTCTATTTAACAAAATGGGATGTCTTTGCATAATTTGTTTAAGTACGTTCCATATAATGGGTCTCCTATCTTGAATTAGACTTTTAGCAGCTCTTAGAGTGGGAGCAATCTGTCGTTCAACTATATCACGAAGTAAAAATGCTTGAAAAAGTTCTATTGCGATTTCTCGGGGTAATCCACATTGATACAATGAGAGAAGGGGACCTACCACAATAACAGAACGACCTGAATAATCGACTCGTTTTCCAAGTAAATTTTCACGAAATCTTCCTTCTTTGCCTTGTATGAAATCTGAAAACGATTTATAAGGCCGATCATGACTGTCTTTCATTGGTTGTCCACCGATGCTGTTATCAAGAAGTGCATCTACGGCTTCTTGGACTAATCTCTTTTGATCAGTCAATAAATCTGGGATTGCAAATACATCATTTCTATCTTCTATGAACTCGATAAGAAGATTATTTCGACGAATAACTGTTTGATAAAGTTCATTGAGATCCGAACTAATAAGTCCAATTTCATCTATTTGAACCATTGGCCTCAGGTCGGGGGGAAGAACTGGTAATAGGGATAGAACCATCCATTGTGGTTCTATATTTGCTTGAAGAAAATATTTAGCTAATTTCATGCGTCTAACCAAAAGATCCTTTCTTCTTCTAATTTTTTGAAGTTCTTGCTCATTCAATTTATCATACATCTTTTTTAATTCCTCATCAAAAACTACATCCTCTTTAGTAGTCCCCGTAAATAATATAGATATTATCTCGTCCAATCTCTTCCATTCCATATATGAACGATCTAGAATAATTTTCAGATCCAGACCAGCTAGTTGGTCTCTGATAGCTTTTCCCCCAGTGGCTATTTCTCTCTCTTGAAATAGCCCAAAGTCCCAAGAGAGATAATAAGCAATAATCTCTGGCCAGTATTGATCCTCATATTTAAATGAACCCTGAAATCGCAATGAAGTTGGCTTGTTAGCTATGGATCTAGTAATACAAACATTTGGATAGGTTATTCTAGGATTTCCCCCCCTCAGAATCGGACATGAAAGTTTCCTCTCATCCGGCTCAAGTAACTGTACCGAAACGGAAAGTTATTATGTATTAATTAATGCAAAAAAATGTAGAAGTAAATAGTTACTCTTTGCTCAAATTCCAAGTGAATGAGTATTCGTTTACGATTCGTATTACGACATTAAATATGGAATTATTGAGCAGTCTCCTCCCTTTTGAACGATACATTTCTTTGTGAAAGACCTTCAATTCATTTGAAACTCATAAGGGATTTACTTGTCTGTATCTCGTTATTTTTGATCCTATAGGTCCCTGCTTTACTTCGATGGTTACAATCCTATTTGAAGTATATGTGCGATGAATAGACTCCTATAACCATATCTTCTTTTTGGTCTGGAATAAATAAAATCTGAAACAGAATGAATTTTTCATTCTTATAAGAAAAGAAGTGTTTTCACGAAGTCCAATTATCAATTTGATACAATATCAACCTTAGATTCATTCCTCTTTATCAACATCTTTTCAAGATGCTTCTAATTCTGAGCTTCACTTTTCCCGAGGGACGTGTCAGAGCTAAGGGCATCCCAATTAGATTGAATAGGATGACAGTTCCTACGAAACTGTATAATCGGAGCTTGTGATCAAGTCACACATCGCAGTATACTAGGTCTTCTAATTCTTTACGAGTTTTATCTAATAGATCCGCGATATAACTGGGACGCCGTTTGAAATACCAAATATGAACAACTGGACATGCCAGTTTAATGTATCCCATTCGATATCTTCGAATTCGAGAATCAACAACAAGTTCAACTCCACATTGGGAACAAAAATTGGATTCGTGGTCTTCCTCCTCATTCTCGATCACTCGAGATTTTACACAAGCACAAACTCCCCTTTTCTTAGGTCCAAATATTTTTTGACAAAATAATCCATCGCTTTCTGGTTCATAAGTTTCATAATCTAAAGTAAGGTCTGTAGTCACTTCTCCCACTCTTTCTCCATTAGGTAAAATTCTTTCAGACCAAGAAAGAATCTGCTCGGGAGAAACTAATCCAATTCTAAGTTGTTGATGTTTATCCTGTTCCCTCATAAAATATCAATTTTGATTGATTATTGATCAAACTTCCTTCCTATCTATCTGAAAGTCTTTCTCAGATAGAATAGTATGATTCAATTCTAGAGCTAAAGATCGTAGTTCTCGACTGAGCAATCGGAAAGATTCTGTAGGAGTGCTAGGTTTAGGCATTGGCTCTCCATCGAGAATAGCACCAAATACTTTTTCACGAGCGTCTATATGGTCAGATTTGAAAGTAAGCATCTCGTGTAAAATATAAGCAACACCAAACCCTTCTAGAGCCCAAACTTCCATTTCTCCTAATCGTTGTCCTCCTTGGTTGGATTTTCCTTTCAGAGGTTGTTGTGTAACCATTGTATAAGGCCCACTGGAACGTGCATGAATTTTGTCAGCAACTTGATGACACAATTTTGACATATACGCTATTCCTATTGTAACAGGTTGTTCAAATATATCTCCTGTTCTTCCATCAATTAATCTATGTTTTCCAGGATGATCAGGTTCAAATAGCCATGGATTAGCTGTTTGCTCGCTAGCTTTATAAAGCTCAGAAAAAACTAGTTTTCTAGAAGCTTCTCGTTCATATCTTTCGTCAAAAGGTACTATTCTATAATGTTTGTTCATTAGTTTTCCTGCTAAACCGAGCAAACATTCAAAGATCTGTCCTACATTCATTCGTGAAGGTACCCCTAATGGATTTAATACCATATCCACGGGTGTTCCATTCTGTAAATAAGGCATATCTTGTCTTGGCAAAACTCTTGAAATAATACCTTTATTACCATGCCTTCCAGCTACTTTATCACCCACTTGTATTTTACGTTTTTGTGAAATATATACATGAACTTTTTCAATAATATCGCCAAAATCTTCTTGTTCCTCGATACATATCACATCGATAACTCGGCCTCCTACACCTTTAGGGACTCTAAAACATTTTTCTTTTCCAGTGGGTGGTGTAACATCAAATATAGCTTGTAATAATCTTCCTTCTGGAGTATTTAATATTGAGTCGTCTTCTGCTTCAAGGATTAATTTGCCCACTAAAACATCACCTGTTTCTACCCAAGATCCTAGCATTACAAGACCGTTTTCGTCCAAATGACGGAGTAAGTGAGCATTTAAATGAGGTATTTCTCTAGTGACTACCTCAGGGCCATCGGTCGTAAAATAAACTCCAATTTCGAGTCTTACAATATGGAAAGAAGTAAAAATATCTTCATATACCAGACGTTCACTAATAAGTATTGCGTCTTCAAAATTGTATCCTTCCCATGGCATATAAGCCACTAAGACGTTTTTTCCCAAAGAAAGTTCTCCCCCTACTGTAGCCGCACTGTCTGCTATAATTTGTCCCCTCTTTACATATTCCCCTTGACGAACTCGGGGTTTTTGATGCATACAAGTATTACTATTAGAACGTCGATATAAAATCAATTCTGTTGTTAGAGTATCTCGAAAAACGGATGAAGTTATAGTTATATTTCTAGAATCAACATATTTGATTCTTCCTCCTTGCTTGGCTATAGCTACACTTCCCGAATCTAGAGCTACTTGACTCTCCAATCCTGTTCCGACAATGCACTTCTCAGGTTGAACAAGTGGAACTGCTTGACGTTGCATATTAGAACCCATTAAAGCACGATTTGCATCATTATGTTCGAGAAAAGGAATAAGGCAAACTCCAACGGAAAAATATTGGAAAGGAAAAATACTTCTGAAATGGATTTGGTCCCATGCAAAAACTCGAAATTCTTGTCGAAATCGAGCTGGAGTAAATTGTTCCTCTGGAACCCCTTGATTTAATGCTAGAGAATTTCCTGTAGCTATCCGATAGTATTCATCTTCTCCTGGTAATAGATAAATTATCTCTTCTTCCTTCGATCTCTCAGATATCCTATAGAATGGACTTTGTAAAGAGCCGTAATGACCAAGCATTGCATAAATGGATAACGATCCAATAAGTCCAACATTTATTCCTTCAGACGTCGTAATCGGACAAATACGTCCATAATGACTAGGATGAATATCCCGTGTACGAAAAGTCGCAGTTCGACTTGTCAATCCTCCAGGGCCCAAAGAGCTCACTTTTCGGCTATGAACTATTTCTGCCAATGGATTAGTTTGATCCAAAAATTGCGATAAGGGATGTAAACCAAAAAAATCTTGAAAAGTGTCTGTTAATGTTATTAAAGTTGCCAATTTCTTAGGAGTTAATAAACTTTTATTTTTTTTTGATTTATATTTTAATTTTATAGTTCTTGAAACTTCTTTTTTCAAGCGATGTAGAGCTAGTCCTAATTGCTCTTGTAATAAATCCGCTACAGAACGAATATATCGATTTTGAAGGTGATCGATATCATCGAGTGTACCTGTTCCAAATTGCACTCTGATAGGGTAGTCTACAGCAGCCAATAAATCGTGTGGTAATGAAAAAATTTCGTTCTCGGGTATATCAAGATTCAGTTTTTTGTTTGGATTTCGTCGACCAATCTTTCCTAATACACATTTAGTTCGGAAAAAGTTTATTTGTAATTCTTCACATAGAGAAGCGGAAAATTCCAAATTGTATTTTCGAGGGTCATCGTCACTTATATAGAGTTCCTTATAAAGTTCCAAAATGGCATCTTCCTTCCCGAAATTGCTCCACTCGAAACATTTTTCGTACTCCTTCCTTCCATTTTCGGAAAGGATAAATGCTTTGAGATTCCTATATCGAGTATCGTCCAGAATCTCTTTTAAATTTAGGCCCATAGCCAACAATAGAAGTAGAGCAGATATTTTTTTATCTCTGCTTACACGAACCCATATCTCTTGTTTTCTTATATTGATCTCTAATTTTGATCTTCCTCCCCAATCTGAAATTATAGTGCCGATATAAATAATGTTTCCTGACGGTTTTCGTTCGCAAGTATAATAAATACCAGGACTTCTTAATATTTGATTGACCACGACTCTGTAATTTCCATTTACTACAAAACTTCCTTTAGAATTCATCAAAGGAATATTTCCCAGAAATACAATTTGTTTCTGTAGCTTTCTACGAGTTCTCTGAATCAATATTGCTGGTACATATAACTTACAGTGATATGTAAGAGACAGGTATACAGCATCTCTCTCTTTAATGAAAGGTTCTACTAATTTATATTCATTACCCAAAAGCCTAAATTCTATTTCTTTATTTGGGCTCTCAATTTTCGAAAATTTATTTAGTTCCTCTATTAAGCCTTGATCGAGGAAACGACAAAATCCTTCAAATTGTATTTTACCAAATTCGGGGATTGTAAATATTCCCTTATTTTCATCTAATCGCATTGGATGTTTCCTATAAAAAAAGTATATTTCGTTATTTATTCCTTATTTATAAATATACGAATAAATCCGACAAAAATTGTCATGTATAATTTGTTCAAAATATCCCGTCAAATTCTACCCAAGATATTATTAATTGTAGAAAGATAAGAAAAAGAATAGTTGTTTTATTTTCTTCCGCATAAACGGGGATCAAACTCTTCTTAAAGGTTAAAAAAGGGCGGTGCCAAATCGTCTAATTTCATCATTTGTAATGATACATTATCATATGTAATGATAATACTGAATGAAGGGGAAAAATCACATTTTAATGGTTGACAAATGTGCATTCACTATGCTATAATTTAAAAATGAAACATGAAATGAAAGATTGGATTTTTCTTCGCATTATGTTTGGCAACTTAAAGCATTATGTTTGGCAACTTAAAAAGTTGTAAATCAGCTGACAGTTATACATCATTAAATTTTGAATTTTCACTTCTTCCAGGTCCGAAAAGGGATTGAAATCAATCTCCTATTAGACCTGTTGTAAAGGGGACTTTCAATCCTCTATTAGACATAACCGAATGATAAAATAGGGGACTCGAAATCCCCTATACGACATAACCGATAAGCAGGGGACTGGAAATCCCCTTTCCCCAGATCCAGATCTAGACTAGGGGATGGCGACATAGCCAAGTGGTAAGGCAGGGGACTGCAAATCCCCCATCCCCAGTTCAAATCCGGGTGTCGCCTTGTTAGGGTAAATAAAGTGAAAGAAATACAAAAGTGTGCATTTGTACTCCATTACTTTTGGAGTCAACTTGTGTTGATTTAGGCATATTATCAATATAGCCGCTAAGATTCGATTTTATCGTGAATGCAGTGATAGGAGTAACTAATTCCAAGAGACAAATTGTAACAGTCTTTCTGGAATAGGAAGGTCAAGGATTTCTACTTTGCACTATCCTGATTAGTTCCATTATCATAATTAATTACTAATTAATTTAATTAAATATAGGAATTCGTATGGATATAGTCGTTATCGCTTGGGCTGCTCTAATGGTAGTTTTTACGTTTTCTCTTTCACTCGTAGTATGGGGTAGAAGTGGACTTTAATAGAATTAATAGTCCTGGGATTTCTAATTTAATTGTTTTGTTCAAAATTAATAATTTTGAGATGATAATTTCGTTTCATAATTATCTTATTAATAATATGAATACATATGGAACATATTGTGCTACTCTGTCTCAACCATACATCCCTTTTCCATAAAAATTATTTTTCCTACAGGATTTCCAATTCTGAATTCACTATGTACTATTAAAATGATGTTTTTACCGTGTTAGAAAAAGATTTCAAATTTTAACAATCCTTTCGCAAGTAAAGTTATGTTCAGAACACACCTATGTTCTGTCTACATAAAGTTCCCTTTTTACAAATATAAGAGATTGGAATTAGCCTCGCTTTTTTACCAGGTCCTGATCTTATATTAATGTCCTTATGAAGTAATTATGCCCAGATTTACGTATCTAAGATTTGTGTAGAAGAAGTAGTACAAAAGTAAAAATTGAAAGGAAAGGAATGTTTTTCGTTTCCTTGGTACTACTTCTTTTCCAAATCAATCTCTACCCTTAATGCGACCCCTATTGCTCTTTTTATTTTAATAATGATCTAGAATCATTTAGATCATCAGTAATCACTGTATTGATAATACAAATCAATTGGTTTGACTCACCGTTTTTACGTAAATGATGAGTAAAAAAGCAGTAGGAACTGAAATGAACAATGCAACAGCAATAAATGCGAGGATATTTACTTCCATGATTGATTTTCCCTTCGTTTTATTTTACAATAACTCGAGATTTGATCTCATAGAGTAGAGATTAATCTCCTTTTTTTAGATTGAATTCCTAGAGTATTAGATTACATCAATAGGATCAATCTGATGTAACAGAATCTAACGGATTCCTATTAATTCTTCAATAGAAACGAAATAGTATAACTATTTATTATCTCTTATTCATACTGGATTTCGTCGATCCCTAATCAATCCCACCGTGCTACTCATATAGTTCCAATGTTTTACTTTCACAATGAAATTTTATTGCCAAGCGTTGGACGTGCAAATATACGGTTGTTTCATAAAATCTTCGTCTCGATCAAATATCGCGAGGTTGATTACGATCCGAATTGTGCGAGGGGCATAGAAGTATGATAAAGATTGCTATCTTTAATTATATGTACTAGTTTAATTCTTATTTTGATCAGACCAACTAATAGGTCAAAATATTCATTAGAAGGAATCCCCTGGTAGTACGTCCCAATAGGGATAGAATCTCGCTAATTGATTCTACTGATTGAGAAAAAGAGAATTCATTCCATTCTCTTGATTCGTGTAAGAGAGATCCCCACCCCAGGCTTGCACCTGATTCTACAAGATCAATCTCAAAAGGGTTCGGGGTAACTGGATCTATAAAAAAGGGGGACAAAATCCCAGTTATGTTGTTGCTGTGGATTGTATCATGTACATCGTACAATAGACGAATAAGACTTATCTATACAGATAGATATGTCCCGATGACCACACAAATAGTCTTTTTATTAAAATTATGAAAAGAGGATCGGGAAGGGTCTAGTACGAAATTGATTCTATTGGATCAAATTTGATCCTATGCAATTTTTGGTACATCAGTAAATGATTGGTGATAATTGGTAATATCTACCATTTGTCCTAAAAATGAAGGGGATGGATAGAAAGATCCCCCTGCGTAAATCCCCCTGATTCGCCTTATAATGTAGTTCTCACCGAGAACTAAAAAGAGGAAAATAGTGCTCTTCTCCGGGGTGGGGATCGAGCGAAGAATCCATCAATTTATTGGACCGGGACTGACGGGGCTCGAACCCGCAACTTCCGTCTTGACAGGGCGGTACTCTAACCAATTGAACTACAATCCCACTAGGTACAGTTGACCTACTAATCAGTAGTAGAGATTTTACTAGTGCTGAGTCGATGATTTGACCCTTTCCCTTTAAAATCAAATCTTATGAAAGATTTTGTTCGTTCCGATTTTTTTATTTTTCTATATCGGGGATTCAAAGATAAATTATCTTTTCATCGATATCATCGATTGATATCGTATCGGTATTGGGCCGAGCTGGATTTGAACCAGCGTAGGCATATTGCCAACGGATTTACAGTCCGTCCCCATTAGCCACTCGGGCATCGACCCAGGAACAAAGTCATTAGGATATCTAATAAGTATCCTAATGACTTTCCTAGCATAGTACCCCTAGGGGAAATCGAATCCCCGTTGCCTCCTTGAAAGAGAGATGTCCTGGGCCACTAGACGATAGGGGCCCACTTATTGTCATAATATTCAAATCTCTATAAAATTGTCAAGAATATGAATAGTTGTTAGTGATCTCATATTCTTATTCTTGCATTGTTTGTAAACTTCTCTATTGATTAAGAAATCATCAGAAGATTATTTGCTTTTTAAATGCTGATAAAAAATAAAAAACTTCAGTTGAAGCCCCAAGAATCTTTGGGCATTGCTACGGATATATCTAATTATGTTGAACCAAAAGATGGAACAACGATGGAAAATATTTAAGAAATGCCTCTTTCTTAGTAATGAGATCTCTCCCCCTCTAACTCAATGTATTCCGGAATTTATATTGGTTCTGGAAGAGAACCATATCCCTTTCGTTTGAAACGAGTGCTAATTTAATTTTTTCAAAGTTACGGGAGATTCGCTAGCAAAATCTGTAGCGATATTTGGTCCTCTGTACCAACACTTATGATACAATGCGTGTGTTTCCAGATCAAAATTCTTCACTGCAAATACTATCTATTACTATTAGATAGGGTCCCTATTGGATAAGATAAGAAACCGAGAAAAAGAGTCCTAGCTAATATTTGCTGACATAGGACAGATCGGAATAGGGCACAACTTCTAACAACCAGTTATGTTCGAAATATTGGAGATGCCGATAGATCGAAACAATCCTATGCGTGGATCTGAGTGATAGACAGATAGACGAATAAGAGAGTCATCTCAACAGCCAAGTGGGTTCACTAATCTAGTCTAATTAAGACTAATTATTAATAATAGGTCGACAAACAATGGAAGGTATATACCTTCCAATTCTAGGGTACAGATCTCACCTTTCTATAACCAAATTGAAGAGTTAAATCTCCTTAATAGGTCAATAATACTATTAACATGATCGGAACAGGATCCGTTCCTCGAATAATAAGCTAGATCCAAATAATACTTCACATTTCTTCTATGTGGTTATATTATTCATATATACCGGATATGTAGTAGACTCATCCATTCATCATGAAATGATCAAAAGCCCTTTTAACTCAGTGGTAGAGTAACGCCATGGTAAGGCGTAAGTCATCGGTTCAAACCCGATAAAGGGCTCCTGTAATGATTCCTACAAAACCCGGTGTTCAGGATGACCTATTTGATTAAGGCAAAAAACCTGTGATAAAAATAATGTGTTAAACATTATGTTATAACAGAATAGAGCACCTAATATGATTGAGGACAACTAGAGTACTATCTAATCTAATAACTGCTATGATATAGTTTTTTTTATTCATTTTGCTATTCTAGCAAGAGAAATAGTACAAGATTAGGCATAATCTCTTTCATTTTCGTAATTTTGAAGCATTCATTATAATTGAAATTATGAAATTTCACTTTTTGTATCTTAAATCTTTCGGCCTTAAAAGAGATAAATAAGAGGGAGAAGTAAGTGAACCTGACCCATTGATTTATGAATATACTGAGCTATTCTGATATTGAAAATTGAGGGATATTTTGTGAACTTTTCAATTATTTGTTTGTTGATTGGATGTTCTGTCGAATAAATAGTGATGATCCCTTCTTTCCGGAAAAAAAATGGAGATGGAAGTTTGAATTAATGGACGAAATAAATTTCCTTTTATCTTGAACTCATAATTTTATTCTTATCTATATCTATAGAATCAAATTGAATGAATATCTAATCAATCATGATTATTCCTTTTTTATTCTGAATAGAAGGAAAAGAACAAATAGAGTTTTTTCCTCTAACTCTAGATAAGCTAGAACTAGAAAAATATCTCCTTCTTATTGTTCTTATTTATTCGTAGGAATAATGTAGTAAGTAATAATAAAGCATAGAGATTGATGAAATATATAGAAAAGCTACTATTTATTTTGTTTATCTTGGAGGGATGTTTAAGACAGAATAATATTGAATAGAATAGATGTCGTAATTAGTATCTGGTGAAGAGCAGGGAGGAACGAACGGAAAGAACTTAGCTTTCCGATATTTGTTATGTTTATATTTAATTCCCTTCAGAAGGTTGAGGGTTAGAAATAAATTGAATAGAAACAACATCATGCATTTACCTATATTGAATTGGTTTAGCAGATAATATCTGTGCTAACATCTTCGGAACCCAATTTTGGGACAATTGATAAAAAATTGTCCATAGACAAACCAGCGTCTATATTTTGATTCTATCAGATAGGGTGCTCGGAAAAGGTCGGAATAGTTTAAATAGGAGGATCACTATGACTATAGCCCTTGGAAAGTCTTCCCAAGAGGAACAAACTTTATTTGATACTATGGATGACTGGTTACGCAGAGACCGTTTTGTTTTTGTGGGTTGGTCCGGTCTATTGCTTTTTCCTTGTGCTTATTTTGCCCTAGGTGGATGGTTCACGGGTACAACCTTTGTGACTTCATGGTATACTCATGGATTGGCCAGTTCTTATTTGGAAGGTTGTAATTTTTTAACTGCTGCAGTTTCTACGCCTGCTAATAGTTTAGCACATTCTTTGTTGCTATTATGGGGTCCTGAAGCACAAGGAGATTTTACTCGTTGGTGTCAATTAGGTGGTCTATGGACTTTCGTTGCTCTTCATGGTGCTTTTGGTCTAATAGGGTTCATGTTACGCCAATTTGAACTTGCTCGATCTGTACAATTGCGACCTTATAATGCAATTGCGTTCTCTGCTCCGATTGCTGTTTTTGTTTCTGTATTCTTAATCTATCCATTAGGCCAGTCTGGTTGGTTTTTTGCACCTAGTTTTGGTGTAGCAGCTATTTTCCGATTTATCCTCTTTTTTCAAGGTTTTCATAATTGGACCTTGAATCCATTTCATATGATGGGAGTTGCCGGAGTATTAGGTGCTGCTCTTCTATGTGCTATCCACGGTGCTACCGTGGAAAATACATTATTTGAAGACGGTGATGGTGCAAATACGTTCCGTGCTTTTAACCCAACTCAAGCTGAAGAGACTTATTCTATGGTCACTGCTAACCGTTTCTGGTCCCAAATTTTTGGGGTTGCTTTTTCCAATAAACGTTGGTTACATTTCTTTATGTTATTTGTGCCGGTGACCGGTTTATGGATGAGTGCCATTGGAGTAGTTGGTCTAGCTCTAAACTTACGTGCCTATGACTTTGTTTCCCAGGAGATTCGTGCAGCAGAAGATCCTGAATTTGAGACTTTCTACACAAAAAATATTCTCTTGAACGAAGGTATTCGTGCTTGGATGGCAGCTCAAGATCAGCCTCATGAAAACCTTATATTCCCTGAGGAGGTTCTACCCCGTGGAAACGCTCTTTAATGGAACTCTAGCTTTAGCTGGTCGTGACCAAGAAACCACTGGTTTCGCTTGGTGGGCTGGTAATGCCCGACTTATCAATTTGTCGGGCAAATTACTTGGGGCTCACGTAGCTCATGCCGGATTAATTGTATTCTGGGCTGGAGCAATGAATCTATTTGAAGTGGCTCATTTTGTACCGGAAAAGCCTATGTATGAACAAGGATTGATTTTACTTCCCCATCTAGCTACTCTAGGATGGGGAGTCGGTCCTGGTGGTGAAATTGTGGACACTTTTCCCTATTTTGTATCTGGGGTACTTCACCTAATTTCTTCAGCAGTTTTAGGTTTCGGGGGTATTTATCACGCACTAATCGGACCCGAAACTTTAGAAGAATCTTTTCCATTTTTTGGTTATGTATGGAAAGATAGGAACAAAATGACCACAATTTTAGGTATTCACCTAATCTTGCTAGGTGCTGGTGCCTTTCTCCTAGTGTTCAAGGCTTTTTATTTTGGTGGCATATATGATACCTGGGCTCCCGGTGGTGGAGATGTAAGAAAAATTACGAACCTTACGCTTAATCCAAGTGCTATATTTGGTTATTTACTCAAGTCCCCTTTTGGAGGAGAGGGATGGATTGTTAGTGTGGATAATCTAGAAGATCTAATTGGAGGACATGTATGGTTAGGTTCCATTTGTATCTTCGGTGGTATCTGGCACATCTTAACAAAACCTTTTGCATGGGCTCGTCGCGCGTTTGTATGGTCTGGAGAAGCTTACTTGTCCTATAGTTTAGCGGCTCTCTCTATCTTTGGTTTCATTGCTTGTTGTTTTGTTTGGTTTAACAATACAGCTTATCCCAGTGAATTCTATGGGCCTACCGGCCCAGAGGCCTCTCAAGCTCAAGCATTTACTTTTCTAGTTAGAGATCAACGTCTTGGAGCTAGTGTGGGGTCTGCCCAAGGGCCTACTGGTTTAGGTAAATATCTTATGCGTTCTCCTACTGGAGAAATTATCTTTGGAGGAGAAACAATGCGTTTTTGGGATCTTCGTGCTCCCTGGTTGGAACCTCTAAGGGGTCCTAATGGTTTGGACCTGAGTAAATTGAAAAAGGACATACAACCCTGGCAAGAACGACGTTCAGCGGAATATATGACTCATGCTCCTTTGGGTTCTTTAAATTCTGTGGGTGGTGTAGCTACCGAGATTAATGCGGTGAATTATGTCTCACCCCGAAGTTGGTTATCCACCTCTCATTTTGTTCTAGGATTTTTCTTTTTCGTAGGACATTTGTGGCATGCAGGAAGGGCTCGCGCAGCTGCAGCGGGATTTGAGAAAGGAATTGATCGTGATTTGGAACCTGTTCTTTCCATGACCCCTCTTAATTAAAACAGAGATTAAACTATATAAAATAATAATCTGTCCAATTTAAATTTGTTTCCCATGTTGGGAGTCGAGATAGCGGTATCCTTCGATATTATTCTTTCAACTGAATCCTTGTTGCTCGGCTATATAATATAAGCCGAGCCTTTTTTGGTGCTGAACTTATAATTTCTTCAACAAACAAAAGGAGAGAAAGGGATTCGAACCCTCGATAGTTTTTTAACTATACCGGTTTTCAAGACCGGAGCCATCAACCACTCGGCCATCTCTCCCGGACGAAGACAATTTGTCCTTTTTTACCTCGACAGGAAGGACTATAGGGCTGAGATCATATATATATTGATCTCTCATGATGGTAAATCAGAAACGAATTCCCCTATTCTTTCACACTCTAATAAAAATGGAATAAATTTTTATTAAGCTCGATGAATTTATGATCAAATAAAATCCGTAGTGCATTTGATTAGAATTTGACCGGATGGGGATCAGATGGTATAATCTGTTGTAAGCTTTTAAGATCACAACCATGACTATTGCTTTCCAATCGTCTGTATTTGCATTAATTGCAATTTCATTTCTTTTAGTGATTGGTGTACCTGTCGCACTTGCCTCTCCTAATGGTTGGTCAAGTAGCAAAAATGTGCTATTTTCGGGCATATCATTATGGATTGGATCAGTCTTTTTAGTAGGTATTCTGAATTCTTTCATATCTTAGATATGATCTAAGATCTTTTGGATTGAAACCCTCCCCCCCCCTCCCCGAAGGGCATTATAGTTCACAAGAGCATTTCCGATAAATGCCAAGAAACCAAATGAAAGTCCTCAAGGGAGGGGTATATATTATATCCAATAACGAGTCAAATGTGGGTATAGTTGAATGGTAAAATTTCTCCTTGCCAAGGAGAAGATGCGGGTTCGATTCCCGCTACCCGCCATCCGGAGGATGGAATATACCCAATAATATTTATTGGTTTGGTCGTATCTTTCCCTGGTTTAACCAACCATTTTCAATGGAATGAGTCATCCTTTTTAACTCAAAAACTTATTTGTGCGGAGACGGGATTTGAACCCGTGACTTCAAGGTTATGAGCCTTGCGAGCTACCAAACTGCTCTACTCCGCCCTATCCCTTCATATTACCTTTGCTATTTTATAATAACCCAAAATGGGTACATCGGGCAACCCCTTGGACATACTATCCTCCCTCCCTATATAGGGAGGGACTTTTCTATCATCACAATAACCTTAAATAACCTTTTTTTACCAACTCGATTTTGTTACTCCGGCCAACAAACATGCGTGAGCCATCTCACGAATTATATATCCGGACAACTCAAAGTCTCTATAGTTAGCTCTAGGACTTCCAGTCGTCGAACAACGTCGACGAAGTCGTGTAGGTGCACTATTACGTGGTAAAGATTGTAATTTTCTATAAATTTCCAATTTTTCATCCAATGATGAAACTTCGCTCATCTCTTTTTTCAAAGATTGACGAAGGGAATTATATTTCCTTTCCAATCTTTGTTTCTTTTTCTCTCTTTGAATGAGACTTTTTTTTGCCATAATTAATTAAGTTAGTTTATATCCAGGAATAAAAATATAGATAAAATACGTGGATTTTGATTTTTCCTTCTTTTTATGCAGATAGATTAGATAATATCTATATCTCCTCAAATCGAAAAGAATTAACCAAATTTGCCCGATGTAGAGGCGATTAAGAAAGCTGCATAGGTGAATATATAACCTACGGAAAAATGAGCTAATCCAACTAATCGTGCTTGAACAATGGAAAGAGCTACCGGCTTGTCTCTCCATCGAACTAAATTAGCCAAAGGTGTGCGTTCATGGGCCCATGCGAGAGTTTCAATCAGTTCTTGCCAATATCCACGCCAGGAAATAAGAAACATAAATCCAGTAGCCCAAACAAGATGTCCTAATAAGAACATCCACGCCCAGACAGATAAACTGTTCATACCAAAAGGATTGTATCCATTAATAAGTTGTGAAGAGTTTAACCAGAGATAATCTCTTAACCATCCCATTAAATAAGTGGACGACTCATTAAATTGAGCTACATTCCCCTGCCATAAAGTGATATGCTTCCAATGCCAATAGAAAGTAACCCATCCAATGGTATTCAACATCCAGAAAACTGCCAAATAAAAAGAATCCCAGGCCGAAATATCGCAAGTACCACCCCGTCCCGGACCATCGCAAGGAAAACTATAACCAAAATCTTTCTTATCAGGCATTAGCTTGGAACCACGCGCATCTAAAGCGCCTTTTACTAAAATCAATGTAGTTGTATGCAAACCTAGAGCAATAGCATGATGAACCAAAAAGTCTCCAGGACCAATTGTCAAGAACAGTGAATTTTTATTATCGTTAATAGCATTCAACCAACCGGGTAACCATATGCTTTTACCAGCATTGAATGCTGGATCATTTGCTGAAGATAAGAGTACATCAAAACCATATAAGGCCTTACCATGAGCAGATTGTATCCACTGAGCAAATATAGGCTCGATCAATATTTGTTTTTCTGGAGTACCAAAAGCAAGCATAACATCGTTATGAACATAAAGTCCCAAGGTATGAAAACCTAGAAATAAACTAGCCCAACTCAAATGAGATATTATAGCTTCCTTATGTTCCAACATTCTTGCCAATACATTATCCTTATTCTGTTCTGGATTATAATCTCTAATAAGGAATATAGCTCCATGAGCAAACGCTCCTGTCATAATGAATCCGGCAATGTATTGATGATGAGTATACAATGCAGCTTGGGTAGTGAAGTCTTGTGCTATGAATGCATAAGCGGGTAAAGAATACATGTGCTGAGCTACCAAGGAAGTGATAACCCCCAAAGAAGCTAAAGCGAGACCTAATTGAAAGTGAAGAGAATTATTTATTGTGTTATAAAGACCCTTATGTCCGCGGCCTAATAGGCCTCCGGGAGGAATATGTGCTTCTAAAATATCTTTTATACTGTGACCAATCCCAAAGTTAGTTCTATACATATGACCAGCAATAAAAAAGACAAATGCAATAGCTAAATGATGATGAGCAATATCAGTTAGCCATAAACTTTGAGTTTGTGGATGGAATCCTCCGAGAAGAGTTAAAATAGCAGTTCCCGACCCTTGAGAAGTGCCAAATAAATGATTACTGGAATCAGGATTTTGAGCATAAAGATTCCACTGACCTGTAAAAAGTGGTTCTAACCCTTGGGGATACGGTAATACATTCAAGAAATTATCCCATCTTATGTGCTCCCCCCTTGACTCAGGAATAGCGACATGGACTAAATGTCCCGTCCAAGCCAAAGAACTGACTCCGAAGAGCCCCGACAAATGATGATTGAGACGAGATTCGGCATTTTTAAACCATGAAACATTTGGTTTCCATTGAGGTTGTAAATGCAACCGACCCGCTATTAAAAAGATAGCAGAAAGAAATAGCAAGAAAAGAGCTCCGGTATAAAGCTCTTCATTAGTGCGTAAGCCAATTGTATACCACCACTGATAAACACCAGAATAAGCAATATTGACCGGACCGGGAGCGCCTCCTCGGGTAAAGGCTTCTACGGCCGGTTGACCAAAATGAGGATCCCAAATTGCATGAGCAATAGGTCTTACATGTAAGGGGTCGTGGACCCATGCTTCGAAATTGCCTTGCCAAGCCACGTGGAACAAATTACCAGAGGTCCACAAAAAGATTATGGCTAACTGACCAAAGTGAGAAGAAAAAATCTTTTGATAAAGGCGTTCTTCGGTAATATCATCATGACTCTCAAAGTCATGTGCAGTAGCAATACCAAACCAAATACGACGAGTAGTTGGGTCCTGGGCCAAGCCTTGGCTGAACTTTGGAAATCTTGATGCCATAATGTTCAAATCCTCCTAGCCATTATCCTACTGCAATAATTCTTGCTAGGAAGAACGCCCATGTTGTGGCTATTCCACCCAGAAGGTAATGAGCTACTCCTACAGCACGTCCTTGGACAATACTCAAGGCTCTGGGCTGGATAGCAGGAGCAACCTTTAATTTGTTATGGGCCCAAACAATAGATTCAATCAGTTCTTGCCAATACCCACGGCCACTGAATAGGAACATTAAACTAAAGGCCCAAACAAAATGAGCACCTAAGAAGAAAAGACCATATGCAGATAATGAAGAACCGTAAGATTGGATTACTTGAGAGGCTTGTGCCCATAGAAAGTCACGGAGCCACCCGTTAATTGTAACGGAACTTTGTGCAAAGTTTCCTCCCGTGATATGAGTTACCATTCCCTGATCACTGATACTACCCCAAACATCGGACTGCATTTTCCAGCTGAAATGGAATATTACTACCGAAATTGCATTGTACATCCAAAATAACCCTAGGAAGACATGATCCCAGGCAGATACTTGACATGTTCCTCCTCTACCAGGCCCATCGCAAGGAAAACGAAAACCAAGATTCACTTTATCAGGTATTAAACGAGAGCTACGGGCAAATAAAACACCTTTAAGTAGTATTAATACAGTCACATGGATAGTAAATGCATGAATATGGTGCACTAAAAAATCTGCAGTTCCTAATGGAATAGGTAACAAAGCCACTTTGGCACCTACTGCTACCAAATCACCACCTCCCCAGGTTAAACTGGTGCTTGCTGTTGCATCAGGAGCTGTCAAACTAGGTGCTGAGGCATGAGTGTTTTGTATCCATTGAGCAAAGATAGGTTGTAATTGTATAGCAGTATCTGAAAACATATCTTGAGGACGTCCTAAAGCACTCATAGTATCATTATGAATATATAGACCAAAACTATGGAAGCCTAAGAATATACATGCCCAGTTGAGGTGTGATACAATTGCATCACGATGTCTCAGAACACGATCTAAAAGATTGTTGTATTGAGTAGTCGGATCATAGTCTCTTACCATAAAAATAGCTGAATGTGCAGCAGCGCCAACTATTAGAAATCCACCAATCCACATGTGGTGCGTGAACAGAGAGAGTTGGGTACCATAGTCAATGGCTAGATATGGATAGGGGGGCATAGAATACATATGGTGAGCTACGACAATAGTTAAAGAGCCTAACATAGCTAGGTTAAGAGCTAATTGAGCATGCCATGAGGTAGTTAAGATCTCGTAAAGACCTCTATGACCTTCCCCTGTAAATGGACCTTTATGAGCTTCCAAAATTTCCTTGAGGTTATGTCCAATACCCCAATTAGTCCTATACATATGACCAGCGATTATAAAAAGAATTGCAATAGCCAAATGGTGATGTGCAGTATCGGTCAGCCACAGACCCCCCGTTACCGGATTGAGTCCCCCACGAAAAGTCAAAAATTCGGAATATTCCGACCAATTCAGGGTGAAAAATGGGGTCAATCCCTCAGCAAAACTGGGATAAAGTTGAGCTAAAAGATCGCGATTTGAAATAAATTCATGAGGAAGTGGTATCTCTTTAGGGTCCACTCCAGCATCTAGGAGTTGGTTAATAGGTAAAGAAACGTGTACTTGGTGTCCTGCCCAAGATAGAGACCCGATTCCTAGTAACCCTGCTAAATGGTGGTTCAACATGGATTCTACATCTTGGAACCAAGCTAATTTTGGAGCAGCTTTGTGATAATGAAACCAACCAGCAAAAAGCATTAACGCTGCAAAGATCAATGCACCAATTGCGGTGCAGTAAAGTTGTAATTCACTAGTTATTCCGGATGCTCGCCAAATCTGGAAGAACCCAGAGGTTATTTGTATTCCTCGAAAACCTCCACCTACATCTCCATTCAAAATTTCTTGACCTACTATTGGCCAAACTACCTGAGCACTGGGTTTGATGTGAGTAGGATCACCCAGCCATGCTTCATAATTGGAGAAACGAGCGCCATGAAAGTACATCCCACTTAGCCAAATAAAGATGATAGCTAGTTGACCAAAATGAGCGCTAAATACTTTGCGAGAGATCTCTTCTAAATCATTGGTATGGCTATCAAAATCGTGAGCATCAGCATGTAGGTTCCAGATCCAAGTGGTAGTATTAGGTCCCTTAGCTAGTGTCTTTGAGAAATGACCAGGTTTAGCCCATTTTTCAAAAGATGTTTTAATAGGATCCCTCTCCACCACGATCTTTACTTCTGGTTCCGGTGAACGAATGATCATTGAGTTCTCCTATTTCCAGACGAGACATGAGAAAAAACCCGCCAACAGGAATTAATTGAACGATTAGATATATGTTTTCAACTCGTTCCTCTCTTTATTTCCTAGTTCAGGACTGGAGCGACTATGATACGGGAAGTCGATCTGAGGCAGGTGTTCAAACTTATTATGACATATTCCATAGGTGCTCAATGGACCGTCAAACGTCTTTCGCCTTTCCCACTGGGTGGGAAAAAGCATTTTTCGGTGTAATATCATCATTTTCATATCCAGATTTATTATACCCATATATCTGGGCCCATATGTCCCAGATCACATTTGGGAATCACAATAACTTTGAAATTATTCATGTTATGTATAAATATTAATGGATCCTTAATAAATTATATCTACGAACGGGATTTACCCCTATTCAAGAGATCCCTTTCATTAACGATCCATAAAAGGTATTCTTTGTTATATTATCAATATATTTTTTATAAAATGACAACGCAATAAAAGGAACTAATTTGATCGAATAGTATGAGACATTTAATTTATCCTATCCTGGATGGATAAAATATTTTATAATCCATACGATTTACCAGTATGGTAATAGAGAGATTATTATTCTCCAAAACGTCCCGTAATCTTTAACCAATTTTGTGCTTCGATATAATTGCTTGGAGCAAGCGCTATAGCTTGTTTCCAATACTCAGCAGCTTGATCAAACCAAGCCTCCGCAATTTCAGGATCTCCTTGTCGAATGGCCTGTTCTCCTCGGTCGGGATAGGTCAACTTGTAAAAGTTTTCTTCCCTTAGAACCGTACTTGAGAGTTTCCTACCTCATACGGCTCAATTAACGATTCTTTAGTCCTTTACTCAAACTTTCGAAATAGGAAATAGTTCATTGTAAATAAGTTAAGGTTAACTGAAAAAACAGAAAGGGACATGAGTTTAAAACTTCACTATCGATAAATGATAAGGTTTTCTCTTTTCTCCCACCCCCAGAAAGATGAAGTATAGAAACAAAGAGATCTACTTCAGATTATCCGGATATAAGTCTTTTTAAAGGGTAACTATCTATGTTCTGTATAAAAATTTCGAATAGTACTTCCCGTCTGCAACTGGTAGTACTTCACATCTTTCTTTAGGATCCGATGCTACACCGTTGCTCAATAGCCTAATAAATCAATTCTATTACATAAGTTGATTCGTCAATGAGCAGATTTGATCGTATCAGCCCGAACTTTCAATAATTGATCTTTATGGTGCTTTCCCCATCAATTTAATTATTTTTTTATCCATGGAATATCCAGGCTCTATTTATCCGTTCATATTTGGGCTCCTATAAGGGATATTCTTTTTACTACAGCTGATAAAACCCGTTCCTTTGGACGGTGCATATGTAGAAAGCCTTTTCTTTTTTCTTTCTCCGTAGTTCTAAACGAATTCATTCTATAGTACAGATAGCCGCACGTAATGACAGATCAAGGCCGTATTATTCAGAGCTTGTGGTAAAGATGGGTTTCGTTCTAATGCCTGGAAATAATATTCCAAAGCCTTAGTATGTTCCCCATTACTCGTGTGGATAAGACCTATATTATATAGTATATAACTTCGATCATAAGGGTCGATTTCCGGTCGCATGGCTTCATAATAATTTTGTAAAGCTTCCGCATATTCCCCTTCGGATTGAGCTGACATCCGTTACGGTCGTTCATTCAATTGAAATGATCTCCGCTCCAAAACCGTACATGAGATTTTCACCTCATACGGCTCCTCCTTTTTTTTACAGAATAAGGGAAGTAATCCGTTGAATTGGAAAAATAGTCTTACCCCCTATTATGAATTAATAGGAGCTAGTGTATTTCTGATTAATCTCTAGCCATCCTTCTTGCAAAGATTCTTTTCTGAATACCAAGGATGTTAGCTTAGTACTACAAACAGAAGCTCTAACAATTTCTTTGTCCTTAACGCATTGTATTTTAAGGGGATTGTTTACTTCAACAATCTCCGATGGTTCTAGCGGTATCCGAAGTACAAACGAGATGGATGTTTGTTGTCCCAACCATTTTCACTATCCCTTTGTAAAAGGGTCATGTGTATGATAACGAAGCGTTTGTGTTGTCGATTCCCACACGTAGTGCTTTCTCCCCTATGCGTGCCTATCAGATAAGTTTGGCCATTAACACCTATTACATACATAGGTGTAACCTTTCGCTTGATACTAGAATCTCAGAAGATCAAAGCATCTAAGGCTGCATCAATCGGGGATACACGACAGAAAGAATTGTTATATTTATAAAACTCACCTTCACTAAGCGTAAGTTTTCTTTGACTTAATATCCTGCCATTCCCTAAAACAGAAAAAGAAAAAAATAAAAAATCACACCATCTCTGTAATAGGTAAATGCCTCTTTTTCTCCTGAATCCATTGGGATTATTTGCAATAAAATATCCGCTACAATTGTGAAGGTCTTATCGATAAAATTGTCATTTCTCTGAGATCTAGGCATAGTCAATTAGATATTTTATAATTTCCTTCATTCCCCATACGGAAATGATCCCATGAACAAAATGATTTTCCAACGCACAATAGCATAATAAATTGATTTCCTTTTGATCGTAAAGAAATATGTCCACATTCTAATCCAATTGATTATTCCTAATAGAGAGGGAATATTCGAAAGAGATGTTACTGATGAACAATAAATGTTTATAAATATTCTGATAACTCAATATACTCATTTGCTCGTGATCCGAACGAGCAAACGAGTAATTGAAAGAACCATTTCATAATGGAGAATGAAATAATCATTGTGTGTGCATACCCACATTAACATATAATCTATGGGTAGATATAAATCTTCATGATACAATTTGTACTATTAATCCTTGTCGAAGATTTATTTTATTTGTCTTTATGGAGGATTGAATAAGTACTTTTGCAAAAGAAAGTTATCGTATCTGAACAAAAATAATTTATAAAAACTATATACTAATCTAAAAAGGCTATAATTTGTAATTTTAATTATGTGGATTCAAACCCATAGTAAAGATGGCTGAGCGGTTCAAAGCGTAGCATTGGAACTGCTATGTAGGCTTTTGTTTACCGAGGGTTCGAATCCCTCTCTTTCCGTATATTCACCTTATTCTTGTTTTCTATCGTTTTATCAATCTATTGAATCCCATCCCAATAGGATGATCTCATCATCCCGCAACCCCGTTCTATTTCGTGATAGAGGAAATAAAATGAGGAAAACGCCCATCGGTATGGAAAAGTAAAAGAACATTAACGGGCAATCAATGTATTTATTGATAATAACATTGTAATATAACGTACATAGGGACAGATGTGCAGGAATCCTTTTCATTCTCAATTTAAACTCTACGAGAAAAATACTCTACGACTAACAATTCATTAATCTTCAAACTGATCCGTTTATTATCTATTATTTTTTTTACTAATCCAACATATTGTGACTTTTTTTTCAAAAGATTCAAATGGAATGGCACCCTCATTTTATTCTTCTGGGAAAGATTTATATTTTTATTAATGATATTTCTAGATCTTTGTTGATCTTTTATAGAAATTAAATCTTGGGGTTTGCAACGATAACTTGGTATATCTACTATCCGATCATTGACCAGGATATGTCTATGGTTGACTAATTGTCTGGCTCCAGGAATGGTAAGCGCCATACCCAATCGAAAAATAATGTTATCCAAACGCATTTCAAGTAATTGCAATAGGACCTGACTCGTTGAGCCCTTGGCTCTTCTAGCAATACGAACATATTGAAGTAATTGTCGCTCTGTAAGTCCGTAATTAAAACGTACTCTTTGTTTTTCTTTTAGACGAACAGGATATTTCGAAGAGTTGATAGGTTTATAATGTTTTTTCTTGACAAGTCGCTCCCCACTTCTGTTGGGTTTTTTCTTACTGAGTCCTGGTAAAGCTCTCAGACGATTTATTATTTTTAAACGAGGTCCGCGATAACGGGACATAAAAACTCCTTATTTCACGAAATGAAAAAAATAATGCTGGAAAGAGGAATAGTATAAACCGTACGAATACTGTAATTATTTTATATGCTGTAATTATTTTATATGGATAACGACATTTTTCAATTTTGTTTGGATTGGAGAGGTCCAAACAAAATATGTTCCAATTCATTCATCTCGTTTATAGTTTAAAGGGATTATACCATGACAAACCCAGTTGGACTTACGATAATAAAAGGAAGAGTCTTCTCCCTATTTCATAGATCCTAACGAAACATGGTTGATAATGGAAGGAATGAAAATAATTAGAAAAGAGCCAGCTATCGGGAACCGATGACCGTCGCATTACAAGATGCTCTAATCTCTGAGCTAAGCAGGCTCATATGAATGCAGGATGTAAACACATACTTCTTGGTGTGAGATTCAGAGGTCTCTTTGGAATCGTAGCAATTATAGCGAATCGAATTGTAATATTGCAATTCAAATTACAATGGAACATTGTTTGAATTGCAATATTTTTATTAATATATAATATTGATTCACATCAAATAAGAATGGGGCGTGGCCAAGCGGTAAGGCAGCAGGTTTTGGTCCTGTTATTGCGAAGGTTCGAATCCTTTCGTCCCAGAAGAGACAAATAGTCTTTTTGAAAAAACAAAATAATTAGAAATCCAATTCTCATTGCATTTCTAATTTCTTTTAATTTCTCATATATTTAATAGACTATACTTGTAAAAAGTCAATATTATTTCAATAGGTATACAGGGATATTTTTGTGGTGTAGGATGCAAATTGAAATAAAAACTAATTTATGAAATTAGCCTATTGGATGTATGCTGGTCCTGCTCATATTGGAACCCTACGAGTAGCTAGTTCCTTCAAAAATGTTCATGCCATAATGCATGCTCCTCTAGGAGATGACTATTTTAATGTAATGCGTTCTATGTTAGAACGCGAAAGAGATTATTACTGCTGCAACTACTAGCATAGTAGATCGTCACGTACTAGCACGTGGATCTCAAGAAAGAGTTGTGGATAATATTCTCCGCAAATAAATAAGTAAGAATCAATCACTATCAATACACTAGTCCGAATAAAACAAAAGTGGATATAGATAATAATATTGCATAAAAAATTGATAAACGAATATAATGAAATTCATGAGATGCGATTATTATGATGATCTCGTTATCCGAGAAGGGGATATGGCGGAATTGGTAGACGCTACGGACTTAATTGAATTGAGCCTTAGTATGGAAACCTACTAAGTGATAGCTTCCAAATGCAGGGAACCCTGGGATATTTTGAATGGGCAATCCTGAGCCAAATCCGGTTTATAGAAACATAGTTTTCTTTCCTAGAAAAGGATAGGTGCAGAGACTCGACGGAAGCTATTCTAACGAATGAATATCATTTTAATTTGATCCTGTACACTATCTACAGAGTGCCCTCTGTATTTAAAAATTGAAAAAGTGATACCATCCATAAAACAAAACTAACGATTAGAACTTGAGTCGTTCTAGGCTTTTTTTTTTTTAGGAGCCTAGCTTCGAAGTGAAGGTAATGACTCATTAAGTAATCCAATTAAGAGCTTCTTTTAGAAATAAAGTGAATTCAATTATTGGAATTAATGATTGGACGAGGATAAAGATAGAGTCCAATTCTACATGTCATTGCAATAACAACAATGCAAATTGCAGTAGGATGAAAATCCGTTGGTTTTATAGACCGTGAGGGTTCAAGTCCCTCTATCCCCATCCGTTTAATTTCCGAATGACAGATGTCTTATTCTTTTGTCAATTCTGACAGCAATTCGGAATTATCGCTTTTTTTCAAAGAAAAATTATTGGCACTATCTATTAACCCATTATAGTTTTTTAACTATAACTATTAAAAAGGGGAAAAGAAAAAATTCTTTTCCCTTTGTCTTTTTAGTTGCCACGAGTTCAGGTTCTGCGCTAGGATGATGCACAGGGAAGAGCCGGGATAGCTCAGTTGGTAGAGCAGAGGACTGAAAATCCTCGTGCCACCAGTTCAAATCTGGTTCCTGGCATGCGGACTCATCTAGATGGACATGCATAGATTCGTGCATGTAGACATAGATCTACATGCTGGGAAAACATGTTCTATATGGGCCTTTTCTGTTCTAATATATTAATTTATAATATTATTAATTATATACTGGAGTTAATATATAGTAACTCCAGAACTCATAAATATGAGAAGATTTGACAGTCGAACTAATTAGAGTTTAATTTAATACTGAAACTATAAATAGTATAAGTCAAATCGGAGCTTTTCTTTTTGTACATGAGATCTGCGTGATAGAAAATTATTGATGTGTGAATCAAATATCGTATTCAAGGATATAGGAGAATATAATTTAATAATAAATTGCTTGCGACCAGAGTCTTATATTTTTCCATTAATAAATGGAAGAAAAGATAGATCTATATCTATCCTATCATTGCAAAAATATAAATTTTTTACTTTTATTCCATTCAATGAGAATCTTGTATTTCATAAAAATCAGGTGCAATATAATCTTTGCGTAAAGGCCAACCAATCCAACTTTCAGGCATCAATATACGTTTGAGACATGGATGACTTTCATAAAGGATTCCCAACATATCATAAGATTCCCGTTCTTGAAAATTAGCACCTTTCCAAATATGGAGAACAGAAGGGATTCTGGGATCTTTTCTTGGGACAAAAACTTTTATACACACCTCTTCGGGTTGATCTGCATTATTCTTTATTCTCGTAAGATGATATACACTAGCTAATGATCCCCCTGGGGATACATCATAGGCACACTGAGAACGGAGATAATTAAAACCATAAACATATAAGGCAACAGCTATAGAAGCCCAATCCTCAGATTTGATCTGTAACGTCTCTGTGCCTTGGTAATCGAAACCCAAAGGTCTATGAGCTAACTTATGTTTGGCGAGCCAAGCAGATAATCGACCCTGCATTTGATTACTCTTTATTGTCAAAGTATCTGTAAAAGTATTTAACATTTCCAATCGAATTAAAAAATTGATTTCCTCTTCGTTACTTTCTACTAACGATTATTCATTCGCAATTAGTCTCGCATTTTATAATTTTTTCAAGGAGTATCTATGAAATGGATTCAGACGTTTTGGGGAGTATCTCTAAAGTCGATTCAAATTGAGATTCAGAAGATTGATGGGAAAACTTTTCCTCTTCATTTTCAGTATGAATACTGGGTCCAATATTAAACCTATGTTTTCTAATGAAATACCTCTTTCCTTGTTGAGACTCAGTCTTATCTTCAGATAGTTCTCGAGCTATTTTTTCACGAAGTTTTATTATAGCATCTATAATAGCTTCTGGTTTAGGAGGGCAACCAGGCAAATAGATGTCCACAGGAATTAACTTATCTACTCCACGAACGGTACTATAAGAATCTGTACTAAACATTCCTCCTGTAATAGTACAGGCTCCCATAGCAATTACATATTTTGGTTCGGGCATTTGTTCATATAATCTCACTAAAGAAGGAGCCATTTTCATGGTCACAGTTCCAGCTGTTATAAGGAGGTCGGCTTGTCTAGGACTAGATCTTGGTACTAAACCGTAACGATCAAAGTCAAATCGCGAACCTATTAATGAAGCAAATTCGATGAAACAACAACTAGTACCATAAAGGAGCGGCCATAAACTAGAGAGTCTCGCCCAATTTGACAAATCGTTTAGAGTAGTTGAAATTACTGAATTTGGAATTGCTTGATCAAGTAAAGGTGACTCTATAAGATTTATCGCTGGCTTTATGTAATTTTCTACTTCCCTTCTACCACCCCAAAAATTGGAAGTTAAGACCATTCCAATGCTCCTTTTCTCCATGCATAAACTAAACCAATAATTAAGATAAGCACGAAAAAAAAAACTTCTATAAATGTATATATACCCAGAATATCAAAACTCATAGCCCACGGATAAAGAAAGACTGTTTCCACATCAAAAACAACGAAAACTAGAGCAAACATGTAATAACGAATCCTAAATTGGATCCAGGTATCTCCCATTGGTTCTATACCTGATTCGTAACTAGTAGCTTTCTCCGGCCCTTTACTTATGGGGGCCAAAGCTCTGGAAATCGAGAATGCCAGAATCGGAATAAGACTGGATATTACTAAATATATCCAAAAAGTATCATATTCGGATAATATAAACATAAATAGATTCCTGTGAAATAGATAGAATTCTTATATTTTATTGTCAATTTAGACATCGCTCCTATCCCCTCCCCCCGAACAATTGATTCTCATCGATTCATATTAATTCATGTTTCGTTCGTGACTTATCAAGAACACGAAATTAATGAAGGTTCAGGGTCGTTGTTTCTAACGATGCGGGATGTGTCAACAAGCTTTATCCATTTATTCCATATTCGGATTGAGTGAGTCTAGAATATGCTATTTGACTTCGATGAACTTATTAATATTAATCTCTCGGAGGAAAATAAAAAAAAAGGATTATGTATACATAAGCTTAATTCTGCTTGACAATAAAGGACTTTGTCCTATACTTGAACAGGTTATAAGACAAATAGAATATATTTTGAGCATCTCGGATCTATCAATTGAAAGAACATTCCACAGTATTGGGAGAAGATGTTCAAGGGCGAATCAACCTCAGTTTTAAAAAATTTGAAATGAATGATAAAATCAAAGAGATAATTGAAACGCGTGTTGATGCTTCAGTTTATATATACGAATGGAAGGGTTCGGGGAGTTTAATTATTAATAGTATACAGAGCTATTTATACTAAAATAGGGAGAAAAGGATTGACTTACCTTATAAGTCCAACTCGAAGCAAAGAATGAAGATTTTAAAAAACCTGACCAATAATACGTCCTTCCCATATATAAAGAAGTACGATTTATTTTTTCCGTTTGAGAAACGGAGCATCAATTTGATGCTATGTCTTTCTAGACAATTGAAAGACAACGGCTATAATAGGGATTGGTTGGTACCAATCGATCCATAAATCGTACCAAATCTTTAATATATGTGATTATTGTGCACCCGGATTCCGACATGATTTCCGATCTATTGTTTAGTAGAACAGAGATCTCGGGGAATTTTAGAAGACTCTGGGTCGTAGTCTTAAAGAATTTTTTAAAAAAGCAATCCCAAAGTGATTCAAAAGGTTCCCTTTACTTAGGTCTGCCATGCTCAGACATAGATTCACTCAATGGAGTCTCTATCACCTCAAAAGTAATATAATATGACACTTCATACACCTCAAAGTTTATAGATCAAAAAGAATTTTTTATTTGAGGTACCCGTATTTGTACTCATTATGTCTGACATTGAATGCACCCACGATTGATCATATCAACTAGATCTATAGTTTATAGATCTAATACTAACTTAATCTTTGTCATGCTATTGTTCTCCCAATTCATAGAGTAAGGCTATTTCACATAAGATATAGTCTTCTGTGATCGGACTAACCAATAAACTCTCCTGAAAACCATTGGCGCACGTGTAAACGAGGTGCTCCACCAAGCTGAGCTATAGCCCACAGTGTTGAAGGTATACTAACAAAATAGATCACTTTCTGTCAAGGTAGGTGTATATGATACTATTTAGTTAGGGGCATATTGTTTATAATGTTGAATTACGCTTAGAATTGTTTCTAGTTACCGCTCTATCTATGATGATAAATAACCCGCTTAACTCAGTGGTTAGAGTTTCGCTTTCATACGGCGAGAGTCCTTGGTTCAAATCTAATAGTAGATAAAACGATGCCATTAATTACTCAATGGTTAAGTTTTTCTACATTTTTTTCAATGAATCCATTTCCAGATCATTATAGAAGTTGAACAGAGATTTTTAAGTAAATCAAAGTGGTAACTATCAGTGATTATTGACTGATCAACTCATTACAGAATATTTTTGTGTTTTTTTAATTTTTGCTAGTATTAGCAAATTGAATTAATCTCCTTTTTTATATTTTTTTACCTTTTTTATATTTTTTTATGAGAACTAATCTTCTTGTTCTTGGGGTTTCCGCACTTGTAGAAAAAAAGGCAGGCCGTATTGCTCAAATCATCGGCCCAGTACTAGATGTTTCTTTTCCTCCAGGTAATATGCCTAGAATTTATAATTCTTTGATAGTTAAGGATAACGATACAACTGGTCAGCCAATTCGTGTTACTTGTGAGGTACAACAATTATTAGGAAATAATAAGGTTAGAGCTGTAGCTATGAGTGCTACAGATGGTTTGATGAGAGGAATGAGAGTAATTGATACAGGAGCTCCACTGAGTGTTCCAGTAGGTGAAACTACTCTTGGGAGAATTTTTAATGTTCTTGGAGAACCTGTCGATGATTTAGGTCCTGTAGGTGCTCTCACAACATCTCCTATTCATAGATCTGCTCCCGCCTTTACACAGTTGGATACCAAATTTTCAATCTTTGAAACAGGCATTAAAGTAGTGGATCTTTTAGCTCCTTACCGCCGTGGGGGAAAAATCGGATTATTCGGGGGAGCTGGAGTGGGTAAAACAGTGTTGATTATGGAGTTAATCAACAACATTGCTAAGGCTCATGGAGGTGTTTCTGTATTTGGCGGAGTAGGAGAGCGTACTCGTGAAGGAAATGATCTTTATAAGGAAATGAAAGAATCAGGAGTAATTAATGAACAAAATATCTCAGAATCCAAGGTAGCTCTGGTCTATGGTCAAATGAATGAACCACCAGGAGCTCGTATGAGAGTTGGGTTAACAGCTCTAACCATGGCTGAATATTTCCGAGATGTCAATAAGCAAAACGTACTCTTATTTATTGACAACATCTTCCGCTTTGTCCAAGCAGGATCAGAGGTATCTGCATTATTAGGCAGAATGCCTTCCGCCGTGGGTTATCAGCCAACTCTTAGCACGGAAATGGGGTCTTTGCAAGAGAGAATCACGTCTACCAAAGACGGATCTATAACCTCCATTCAAGCAGTTTATGTACCTGCAGACGACTTGACTGATCCTGCTCCTGCTACAACATTTGCACATTTAGATGCTACTACTGTACTATCGAGAGGATTAGCTGCCAAGGGAATCTATCCAGCGGTGGATCCGTTAGATTCGACATCAACTATGCTTCAACCTTCGATCGTGGGCGAAGAACATTATGAAACTGCGCAAGGAGTTAAACAAACTTTGCAACGTTATAAGGAACTTCAAGACATTATAGCTATTCTTGGACTGGACGAATTATCAGAAGAAGACCGTTTAATCGTATCAAGAGCACGAAAAATTGAACGGTTTTTGTCACAACCTTTTTTTGTAGCAGAGGTATTCACTGGTTCTCCCGGTAAATATGTGAGTCTAATAGAAACAATTAGAGGTTTTCAAATGATTCTTTCCGGAGAATTAGATGGTCTACCTGAACAGTCTTTTTATTTGGTAGGTAACATTGATGAAGCTACCGCGAAGGCTATGAACTTCAAAGAAATTTAATTTTTTTTAATGAACCTAAATCTTCGTGTACTGACTCCCAATCGAGTTGTTTGGGATTCAGAAGTTCAAGAAATAATCCTAACTACCAACAGTGGTCAAATTGGTGTGTTACCTAACCATACTGCAATTGTAACAGCTTTGGATATAGGAGTAATGAAAGTACGTCTCAATGCACAATGGTCGACTATCGCTTTAATGGGCGGTTTCGCCAAGATAGACAATGATGAAATCACATTATTAGTAAATAGTGCAGAAAGAGGTATTGACATCGATCCTCAAGAGGCTCAGGAAAGTTTTAGATCAGCTAAAGCTGATCTTGCACGAGCTGAAGGTAAGAGACAAGCAATCGAGGCTGATGTAGCTCTCAAAAGAGCTAGAACACTATTAGAGGCTGTTGATGCTATTTTGCCAAAATAAACATTCAATATCTGCAATATGAAGTAGATGGATAACGATCATAAGTAAATGTTCGAGTCGGCCATAACTCGGCATATTTCCCCATATACCCATACCATTTGGGAAATATTGAACTTGAACCATATTCCAATTTTGATTGGTTGTTGTATTCTTTTTTTATATGTACATTTAATTCTTTTTCATCTATATATGTAGACATATCACTTATAGATATATACAAATCTAATTCATGAGCTAGTTTAAGAGCTGAAAAGTCCTCGGGTCAATCGAAATGATAAATTGGGTTGCGTCATACATACATAACATGATACAATATATACATACATAACATGATACAATATTCATTGAAAGTTTTTTTTGCATTTTTTTGGCAATAAGGAACAAAATGAGTATTTGTTTAGAAAATTGATGTAAAACTTATTCTTTATGTTCGACGACCAGGTCGAGTAGACTTCGTTCTTGTAAGAGCTATTAACCAATAAATCACAGGGAGGGACTTATTTATGTCACCAAAAACAGAGACTAAAGCAAGTGTCGGATTCAAAGCTGGTGTTAAAGATTACAGATTAACTTATTATACTCCGGAATATAAGACCAAAGATACTGATATCTTGGCAGCATTCCGAGTAACTCCTCAACCTGGAGTGCCCCCTGAGGAAGCAGGAGCAGCAGTAGCTGCCGAATCTTCCACTGGTACATGGACTACTGTTTGGACCGATGGACTTACGAGTCTTGATCGTTACAAGGGACGATGCTATGATATTGAACCCGTTCCTGGAGAGGAAACTCAATTTATTGCCTATGTAGCTTACCCCTTAGATCTTTTTGAAGAAGGTTCTGTTACTAACCTGTTCACTTCCATTGTAGGTAATGTATTTGGATTCAAAGCCCTACGAGCTCTACGTCTGGAAGATCTGCGAATTCCTCCTGCGTATTCAAAAACTTTCCAAGGCCCACCACATGGTATCCAAGTGGAAAGAGATAAATTAAATAAATATGGTCGTCCTTTGTTGGGATGTACAATCAAACCAAAATTGGGTCTATCTGCCAAGAATTATGGTAGAGCGGTTTACGAATGTCTCCGCGGTGGACTTGATTTTACCAAGGATGATGAAAATGTGAATTCCCAACCATTCATGCGCTGGAGAGATCGTTTCTGCTTTTGTGCAGAAGCAATTTATAAAGCTCAGGCTGAGACGGGTGAGATTAAGGGACATTACTTGAATGCTACTGCAGGTACATGTGAAGAAATGATGAAAAGAGCAGTATTCGCCAGAGAATTGGGAGTTCCTATAGTCATGCATGACTATTTGACTGGAGGTTTTACCGCAAATACTTCGCTGGCTCATTATTGCCGAGACAACGGCCTACTTCTTCACATTCATCGTGCAATGCATGCAGTTATTGACAGACAAAGAAATCATGGTATGCACTTCCGTGTACTGGCTAAAGCACTGCGTATGTCTGGTGGAGATCATATTCACGCTGGTACTGTAGTAGGTAAACTTGAAGGAGAACGAGAAGTCACTTTGGGTTTTGTTGATCTATTGCGTGATGATTTTATTGAAAAAGACCGAAGTCGTGGTATTTATTTCACTCAAGATTGGGTCTCTATGCCGGGTGTCCTGCCTGTAGCTTCAGGAGGTATTCACGTTTGGCATATGCCTGCTTTGACCGAAATCTTTGGTGATGATTCTGTATTACAGTTTGGTGGAGGGACTTTGGGACACCCTTGGGGAAATGCACCAGGTGCAGTAGCTAATCGGGTTGCTTTAGAAGCTTGTGTACAAGCTCGTAATGAAGGACGTGATCTTGCTCGTGAAGGTAATGAAGTGATCCGAGAAGCCACTAAATGGAGTCCTGAACTAGCTGCCGCTTGTGAAGTATGGAAAGAGATCAAATTTGAATTTGATACGATTGATCGCTTGTAATCAAGTAACTTTAATTCGTTTGGTCCCTTAATCGAACTCGGCCCAATCTTTTAAGATTGAGCCGAATACCGAATGGATGGGAATAAATACCTCGGTAGAGGTATTTACCTCTGGATAGAAATCCATTTTATGGATCATTCGATGGGGTTGGTTCTGAGCTCAGGATTCCAATCTTTTCTAGCCCGCGCCCAAAGTGTAGCTTGTATTGGATAAATTAAATCCTCAGAATAGATTATCTATTTTGATATAATCTAGCTAAATGATAGCTAATTCTGAATCAGCTTTACGAAGAAGGATTCTATTTCTATAAGAAAAGAATAGAGTAGAACGAACTATTCTGGAAAGTAAATTTAAAATATCAATTCAACAATCTGGAATTGACAATAACGCATTGTTACGATTTAATTCATATTAAATGGATATTAGGCCCACCATTCATTATTTTTATGAATCATGATTACTTTATTTGATTCATAAATGGTAGTAGATCCTTACTGCTTTTTTTCATAGGTTCTATTTATTCCTCACAACGACCAATTTAATTCAAATCTCATACTAGTTTCTTCATATGGAATAACTGCGTATTCTACTGCAATTGCATATGTCCAAATAGCAAATAAGGGTTGCTAACTCAATGGTAGAGTACTCGGCTTTTAAGTACGACTAACGTCTTTTACACGTTCGGATGAAGTAAAAAATTCGTCCATACCATCGGTAAAGTTAGTAATACTACGACTGATCCTGAAAAGGAAATAAATGGAAAAAGCAGCATGTCGTTCTAACAATCTTGACTTGATGATACTTTATTTTACCTTATTTGATCAGAAGCGGATTTTATCCAAAGCATCAAATATATGGGAAATGTCTATTATCTATATAGATGAATATCGCGATTAAGTCGAGTGAGTCAATGGAGAAAGCTGGATGGCTTGAATCATAAGTAAAACCAGAGGAACGAACTTCTGTTCCTCATTTCAACGAGGAATTCCCTTTACTAATCAGAAGTTAAGAGCATTTTAGTAACCGATAGGGGAAGTTTTTCCCTGTAGTAGATCAGGGATTTCTACACCCGCAATGAGTCCTAAGTACTCGAAGACAAATGTGTAAGCGAAATAGTGTACTGACCAGGTCAATTTATTCCATGAGTCAGGAGAGCGATCGGACCGCCAAGATAAAAGATTTTCGTTCTTCTTCATGACGAATGAAGATATTTTGTAAAGATAAATTTTGTAAAGATAATATTAAGATAGAGATTCTCTATTCTGTCCTGACTAGATTGCACCATGTATTAATTTAATAATCCAAGAGGTTATTCTAGGGCCCGATATTTTATTAAAATGGATGAGTTCCAAAGAGATGGAAAAAAAAATAGATCTTGGCAACAATGCTTTTTATATCCACTTTTTTTTCGAGAAGATCTTTACGCAATTGCTCATGATCATAATTTAGATAGATCGAGTTCCTCCGAACCGACAGAAATTTTAAATTCTAATTATTTTAGTTTCCTAACTGTAAAACGTTTGATTCGTCGGATACGTCAACAGAATGATTCAATTGTTTTATTCGGGATTTGTGATCCAAATCAATTTATTGATCGCAATAGGAATTCTTATTCTGAATCGGTACTAGAAGGTTTGACAGTTGTCTTGGAAGTTTCGTTCGCAATGCGATCAAAACATTTCCTAGAAGGAATGGATGGATGGAAGAGTATCCGATCCATCCATTCCATATTTCCCCTTATGGAAGATAAATTCCCACATTCCAATTATATATCAGATATACGAGTACCCTACTCGATTCATCCAGAAATTTTGGTTCGGACCTTTCGTCGCTGGATCCGAGATGCTCCTTTTTTGGATCTATTACGATCTATTCTCCATGAATGGAGAAATAGTTTTAGTGCAGAAAATTTGCAGAAAGCTCTGGTTGCACCGGGAGAAAATATGAGGTTTCCCCTGTTCCTGTGGAATTCTTATATATATGAATGCGAATCCTTTTTAGTTCCCCTTCTGAAACGATTTTATACTTCACGATCGTTGTTGTATGGATCTTTTCCCGATCGAACTGATTTTGATCGAAAGATCAAACATATTGTCACATTTCCCGTGAAAATTTCAACGAAAAGGATCTGGTGGATGAAGGATTCTTTCATCCACTATGTGAGATATGGAGAAAGATCGCTTATAGCTCTAAAGGGTACTCACCTCCAAGTAAAAAAATGTAGATATCATCTGTTTCATTTTTGGCAATGTTATTTCCATCTTTGGTCTCAATCGTATAGGGTATCTATTCTTGAATTATCCAGGAATTATTCCTATTTTTTAGGTTTTTTTATTAGGTTTAAAATGAAATCTCTCATGGTTAGGACCAAAATGATAGATAGTTTATTAACTACCGATCTAATTACCAATGAATTGAATCCAATAGCTCCGATTAGATCAATTATTCTTTTTTTGGCTAAAGAAAGGTTCTGTGACATCTCAGGGCGGCCAATTAGTAGATTGTCCTGGACCAGTCTATCAGATGATGATATCCTCGATCGATTCGATCGAATTTGGATAAATCTTTTTCATTACTACAGCGGATCCATCAATAAAGATAGTCTTTATCATATAAAGTATATACTTTTACTTTCATGTGCTAAAACTTTAGCCTGTAAACATAAAAGTACGATACGTTTAGTTCGGGAAGAACTAGGTTCGGAACTCTTTACAAAATCGTTCTCAAAAGAACGAGAATTCATTTATTCGTCCTTTTCAAAGACTCGTTCACAGAGAGAACGAATTTGGAATTCAGATATTCTCCAGATAAATCCCCTGGCGAATTCCTACACAATAAACAAAAACTGATTTTACCAATGAAATGCTAATTAAGAAATTACCTCAATTCATGATCCTATCAATTTTTTCCACCCGGGAATCCAAATGATTAATAAATTAATACATGGAGAAAGCCGTGTGCAATGAAAATTGCAAGCACGGTTTGGGGAGAGATTTTTTTACTTTTAAATAAAAGGAATAGATAATCCACTCCATCCGACGAGCTTCGGGTTCAAGTCCCGGGCAACCCAGATCAATGGGATCCTATTTCTACAGCAGACTTCTGTTTACTGATTCTGGATCCGATCAAATTCATTTTATCTATTGCTCTTGACAAGCAATAAAGTTAACATTGCGCTATTGGGAGATCATCCCGAGAAGTGATCAAGTATTTCTCACTCATAGAAGTGGTTTTCTCAAATCAAATTTAACTATCGTTTTATTAAAAAGTTAATAATAATTGTGAATATAATTCAGCATTAATTATGATTACCTGGAACCCTAAAGAAGGAATGTGATAGAGCGTATTAATAAATATATACGGGTATAAATATAATGTTAATATTAGTGTTAAATATGCTTACGGAGTAAGCATATAGTTTATGTTAAATGAAAGATACATTAATTTCTATAGAGTATAGATAATCCTATTATTTTTATTCTTTTTGAATCTGGTCGGTTTTTCATCGGGCGAACGACGGGGATTGAACCCGCGCGTGGTGGATTCACAATCCACTGCCTTTGGACCACTTGGCTACGTCCGCCCCAAACCAATAGACAGTCTCTGTCTACGGTCATTCCTTCCAATGAAGGAATTTTATAAGTCCCGGAAACGAACTGGATGGTAAAAGCACCCAACTCATAATTGGGAAATCGGGGTTCAATTCCTGTTGGATGAACAATCCAGAGTTATTGTTCTCTGCTTGCAATAGCTTTTAGACGAAGACGGAAAAAAAGCAGTACCAAACCTTTCATTTTTTTTTAAGGCTTGGTACTGCTTTTTTCCCTTTTCAAGGATTGAAACACACTAACAATCCATCGGATTGATTAATTAGCCGTCTATAAAATGAGCTTCAACAGCAGCTAGATCAAGAGGGAAGTTGTGAGCGTTACGTTCGTGCATAACTTCCATACCAAGGTTAGCACGATTAATGATATCGGCCCAAGTGTTAATTACACGACCTTGACTATCAACAACAGATTGGTTGAAATTGAATCCATTTAAGTTGAAAGCCATAGTGCTGATGCCCAGAGCAGTAAACCAGATACCTACTACTGGCCAAGCAGCTAAAAAGAAATGTAGAGAACGGGAGTTATTGAAACTAGCATATTGAAAGATCAATCGGCCGAAATAACCGTGAGCAGCTACAATATTGTAGGTTTCTCCTTCCTGACCAAATTTGTAACCCGCATTAGCGGACTCGTTTTCGGTAGTTTCCCTGATCAAACTCGAAGTTACCAAGGAACCATGCATAGCACTAAATAGAGAGCCGCCGAATACGCCAGCTACACCTAACATGTGAAATGGATGCATAAGAATATTGTGCTCAGCCTGGAATACGATCATGAAATTGAAAGTACCAGAGATTCCTAGAGGCATACCGTCAGAGAAGCTTCCTTGACCAATAGGGTAGATCAAGAAAACAGCAGTAGCAGCTGCAACAGGAGCTGAATATGCAACAGCAATCCAAGGACGCATACCTAGACGGAAGCTAAGCTCCCACTCACGACCCATGTAGCAAGCTACACCAAGTAGGAAGTGTAGAACGATTAGCTCATAGGGACCACCGTTGTATAGCCATTCATCAACAGACGCTGCTTCCCAGATGGGATAGAAATGCAGACCAATGGCTGCAGAGGTAGGAATAATAGCACCGGAGATAATATTGTTTCCATAAAGAAGAGAACCGGAAACAGGCTCACGAATACCATCAATATCTACTGGAGGAGCTGCAATGAAAGCAATAATAAATACAGAGGTTGCAGTCAATAGGGTAGGAATCATCAATACACCAAACCATCCAATGTAAAGACGGTTTTCGGTGCTAGTGATCCAATCGCAAAAACGATTCCATAGGCTTACGCTTTCGCGTCTTTCTAGAATTGCGGTCATGGTTAGAACTTGGTTGATTTAATCATTAGAAGCTCCCAAGCATACACATATGGCTTGTTATTCAACAGTATAATATGATTCATATATGTATGTCAACCAATATTTTTACATTTTTATGTATTTGTCCGTGATTTTGGTATCATGAAATAAATTTCTATGATATGAAATTAAATGATAAGTGGTTGACGATACATATATTATTATATATATATATTAATAATAATATTCCAAAATATAGGAATAAGACAGAAATAGAGATATATTAAAAAAAAAATGGAAAAGAACAAAGTTCCTGAAGCGATCGATTGAAGGATCGGAATCTTTCCAAAACTATTTTCCTAGTTATCTCTATTAAAAATGGAGATGACCCCGACTAAATACATACACCACACATATTAATTCATTTGCAGGCAGCAACCGAATTGAATACCAATAACAAACCTATCTTCCCCTCTTACCATTTGCCATGCAGTAAGTTGGTTATCCCATTCAATTAGTTGAACAGAGAAAACTAAGTCTTAATTAGCAGGGGTTCTATCCGCTGCAAACTAGGCAATTTGCCTTCCTCTGAGAATGAAGGAAGGGTCGTGCTTTTCCTTGGCTTCCTCCATTTACTCAAGAAGGAATGAGTTTACTCATTAGATGGAAGAGAACTAGAAAAACAACGTGAAACGATAGAACCTAGTCTAAATCATTATGAATAAATAAGGCAAAGTGAAACTTAAAATTAGATCAAACGAATAACGAATAGTTCGGGAGATCAAAAAGAAATAAAAGGAAATAAAAAGATGAAAATAGCAGTTTATGGAAAAGGAGGAATTGGTAAATCAACGACTAGTTGTAATATTTCAATTGCCCTAGCCAGACGTGGTGAAAAAGTGTTACAAATTGGATGTGATCCCAAACATGATAGTACTTTTACTCTGACAGGATTTTTGATACCTACAATTATAGATACTTTGCAATCCAAGGATTATCATTATGAAGATATTTGGTCCGAAGATGTAATCCATAAGGGTTATGGAGGGGTAGATTGTGTGGAAGCTGGGGGGCCACCAGCAGGAGCTGGATGTGGGGGATATGTGGTAGGGGAGACTGTGAAATTGTTAAAAGAATTAAATGCATTTTACGAATATGATATAATATTATTTGATGTATTAGGCGACGTGGTTTGTGGAGGTTTTGCTGCTCCGTTAAACTATGCAGATTACTGCATCATTATTACAGATAATGGATTTGACGCATTATTTGCAGCTAATCGTATTACTTCCTCTATTAGAGAAAAAGCTCGTACACATCCACTCCGATTAGCAGGCTTGGTTGGAAATCGTACATCTAAACGAGATCTTATCAATAAATATGTAGAAGCCTGCCCAATGCCCGTAATAGAAGTTTTACCTCTTATTGAAGATATTCGAGTTTCGAGAGTCAAGGGAAAAACCTTATTTGAAATGGTTGGATCTGAACCATCTCTTAACTATGTATGTGAATATTATTTAGACATAGCGGATCAAATATTGTCCCAACCAGAAGGTATTGTACCTAAGGAAATTCCAGATCGGGAATTATTCAGTTTACTCTCTGACCTTTATCTCAATCAGGGGAGACATCAACATAATAAGGAAAATTTACTTGGATTTACGACAATTTAATCAACATAATTAATAATAATTTATGTCAGTGAAAATTGATGAAACTCTAACTGTCGAATGTGAGACAGGTAATTATCATACTTTTTGTCCAATTAGCTGTATATCTTGGTTATATCAAAAAATTGAAGACAGTTTCTTTTTAGTCGTGGGCACAAAGACATGTGGTTATTTTCTGCAAAATGCACTTGGAGTTATGATTTTTGCAGAACCCCGCTATGCAATGGCAGAATTGGAAGAAGGAGATATCTCGGCTCAATTGAATGATTATGAAGGGTTAAAAAAACTTTGTATTCGAATAAGAAAAGATAGAGATCCCAGTGTCATCATATGGATAGGTACTTGTACTACAGAAATAATCAAAATGGATTTGGAAGGTATCGCACCCAAATTAGAATGGGAAATTGGAATCCCAATTATAGTGGCAAGAGCGAATGGACTGGATTATGCTTTTACTCAAGGAGAAGATACTGTGCTAGCTGCAATGGCACATCGTTGTCCAGAACCGGAATTTTCCGTTCGTGAACGAAAAGAAACTATCAAAAATTTATTCACTTTTCATTCTATAAAGAAAAAGCAATCGATCGAATATGCAAATCATCCTTCCTTAGTTCTTTTTGGATCTTTGCCGTCCAATGTGGCTTCTCAACTCAATCTAGAATTAAAACGCCAATTCATCAAGGTATCAGGTTGGTTACCTGCTCAAAGATATACTGATCTTCCATCATTGGGTGATGGAGTTTATGTTTGTGGTGTTAACCCATTTTTGAGTCGAACAGCGACAACTTTGATAAGACGCGAAAAATGTGAATTAATTGGAGCTCCTTTTCCTATCGGTCCGGACGGAACGCGTGCTTGGATTGAAAAGATTTGTCCTGTATTTGGTGTTGAGACCCACGGTCTGGAGGAAAGGGAGGCCCGAATATGGGAAAGTTTAAAGGATTATCTTTATTTGGTACGTGGGAAATCCGTCTTTTTTATGGGAGATAATTTGCTAGAAGTATCTCTAGCAAGATTCTTAATCAGATGTGGAATGATCGTTCATGAAATTGGTATTCCGTATATTGATAAACGATATCAAGCTGCTGAATTATCACTTTTACAAGATACATGTATAAAGATGTGTGTACCAATACCACGAATTGTAGAGAAACCAGATAATTCGAATCAAATACGACGCATACGCGAATTACAACCCGACTTAGCTATCACTGGAATGGCTCATGCTAACCCTTTAGAAGCAAGAGGAATAAGTACTAAATGGTCAGTTGAATTTACCTTTGCCCAGATTCATGGGTTTGCCAATGCAAGAGATGTACTTGAATTGGTTACCCGACCCCTAAGACGTCAGAAAAATATAGAAGACTTGGATCGGACCACCTTAGTGAGAAAAAATAACAAGTTTTAAATGAATATCCTATTAATATTAATTCTTGATCAAATTAATTATAATTAGATCCATCTAATTTTCTTTAGATTCTCGAAACATATTTTGTAAATATCTAAATAAAAAATTTGTTTGTTGTTCGACATGTATTATATATTAAATACATAAATTGTCGATGGTTCGAAATATTTTGTATTGTATATTTTGTATATGTTGTATTATAATAACATAACATTTGTTTGTTATGTCGATGGTTCGAAATATTTTGTATTGTATATTTTGTATATGTTGTATTATAATAACATAACATTTGTTTGTTATGTCGATGGTTCGACCTGTATTGTGTATTAAATACATAAATAAAACATTTGTTTGTTATGTCAATGGTTCGAAATATTTTTATATTTTGAATTGTCGATGGTTCGACATGTATTGTATATTAAATATATAAATTGAAGATGGTTCGACATGTATTGTATATTAAATACATAAATTGTCGATGGTTCGACATGTATTGTGTATTAAATACATAAATTGTCGATGGTTCGACATGTATTGTATATTAAATACATAAATTGAAGATGGTTCGACATGTATTGTATATTAAATACATAAATTGAAGATGGTTCGACATGTATTGTATATTAAATACATAAATTGTCAATGGTTCGACCTGTATTGTGTATTAAACACATAAATACAATTTAAATATATAAGGTATCAATTCATTTTTTTGATTAAAATTCGTGTATGTGGAAGATAGCATAAATTGATTTCTATAATCATTTCACAATCTCCCATAGAAGTATGAGAGATATAAAACTCATTGATAATATACGTCACCACAGATTTACGTATCAACATTATTTGAATATAATCTAAGATAGAGGTCATTTAATTGACCTTAATGGATCCCACATGGTGATAATGGTATGATACAATGGATGTAGACAATTGTATAATTGGTTTCAAAAGATACTTGAACATTTGGTTGGATCACAAATCATGGATAATGGTACTATCCTATGGAGGCTCTTGTAGGCTCTTGTAAAAAAGAGATCAATGTAATTGATATTTTATATTGGGATCACATACCTTCAATCATTAAAGAATCAATAAAGTGAAAATACTATCTACCTTTTATATCTTGATACTAAATCAATATTTCAAAATATTAAACCATCAATAACCATTAATATTTTGTATTATTAATGTTAATGACATTTATATATTGAAATAAATATTCAACCTAAACAACAAAGCTAGCTATAAACCTATACCCTAATGGAGGAATTAATTTAATTATGAATGCATATAATTTTAACATGGTTTTGGCCATGATGTCGTATTGGTTACAGACGTTAAGTCCGATGATCCTATTTGGTTTCTATTATGGCTTTTTAACTACATTGCCCGTGAACTTGTCCCAGATATACTATGTCAGTTCGTTACTGTTACAAGAACAATCCAGTATAATTGACAATAGACAAAACAGAATAATGTCTAAAGGAGACATTATTCTCAGCGGTTCTTTTGTAGGACAAATTCTAGTTTTCTTATCCATTTACTTTATACCTATTTATGCAGGACTGTGCAAACCTCATATAATGGCCGCAATGGTTACACCAATCGTGTTATTTATTTGTATAAAATTAATAGTTTCCGATCTAGTGGATCCTGCAATCCACAGTTTTGTTCGTTTGATCAACAATCCAGGAATAGAGTTTTTCCTTGGAGTAATTCTCCAATTGATGAATCCTGCCCTTTTTTTCAGCAAATCTATTTATATTAGATTAGTAAACCTCATGCTATTCCGCTATAGTAACAGTACTTTGTTTCTGCTAAGTACCGCCGCTGGATGGTTAAGCGGACAGCTTCTATTCATCCAAGTGGCAAAAATATTATGTTTGCGTGTAAATCGTGATTTAGGCTTGCAATCGGTACCAAATTCACGCTTGCAATTGTTAAAAAGACAAAAGCATGTAAGTATAACTTTACAAATGATTTTCGTTGGTTACTTTTTTATTATGTGTCTGGGTAGAACCCCAGTATTTTTAATTACGAAATGGGTCGACACTAGGGCCTTGAGGCAAGGTCCTGAAGAAGAGGAAATGGAGGACACATCAGAGGAAGAGGATCTTGATGAAAAATTGAAAAAGATGCCAAAGGCAAAGCCAAAATCCGTTCCCAATACTACAAAATCCGTTCCCAATACTACCAAAAAAAAATTCGTTCCTAAGAAAAGAAAGGAATTGTTTTTGAACGACCTTCTTAAGAAAAAGAAGGAGGACCTTATTAAGAAACAGAAGCAACAAGGCGACGATTTGACTAAAGAGGAAAAAGCCGAGATCTTATCGAATATATTGGTGAAACCGTGGCCCACCATATTTTTCGATTATCGCCGATTTAATCGGCCTATACGGTATGTGCCGATAGGTGATTCAGTCCTTCGCGGTCCTGTTAAAAGCGAAGTCGCTCAGTATTTTTTTGATACTTGTATCAGTGATGGGCGCCGAAGAATTTCCTTCACAGCTCTACCTAGTATGTCTTTCTTTGCGAAAATGATTGACTTCGGAAGTGAAAAGTATTTATCAGATCAGGATCATTTTGATAGATGGATACTTCTAAAAAAAAAACGAAGGAACTACTTAGGCAAAGAGCTTGAAGACCGAGTTAAAGCTCTAAGCAATGGATTTCCTGTTGGAAATGTGGTAGAAAAAAGAGTGAGATTTCCAAGAACCAAAAGTGGAGAGTGCCTTCCAGAAATACATGATCCTTTACTGAGCGGGCCATTCCGTGGGGTGATGAATCAATTTGAATCCCCGTGGATGTTACCTCCAGCAGACGACCTTGGCAAGAAAAAATCGAAATTGAATAACTATAATTCTACCAATGAATTTAGCCGTTGTTCATTCGTTCGAGCAGAAAATGCTAAAGTGAACATCATTGAAAAATGGTGGCTCGATAAAATACGTATATTTTTGTTCGAAGAAAAAGAAACAAAAAAAATTTTGGATGAGGTTACATTGGAAAAGTTGTCCCAAATTTATTGGGATATCTATCCGAAAGATTCGTTGGAATATGTTTTGAAAACATTGGCCCCAGCGGATCGAGATATAGAAACGGAAATCGCTTTTTGCGATAAAAAAATCTATTCAAACTATTTGTTGAATATTTTTCTTCAAACCACGGGTACGAAATGGGAATTGCTTCTTAGTGTCCTTCCTAAGGAACAGCCTAAAGAACAGGCTTTGCTTTTTGAGCAATTGTTTTTAGTGAAATCGGAAGAACTCCCAGATTCTACGCTATTTATGGATATTCAGGATATTCCTGAAGAGATTGATCAACTTATTGCTGATGAAGATATTCCTGAAGATATTGTGTATGAGATTTCTCCTGAAGAGATTTCTCAGAAATTGAAATATCTTACTGATCAAGATATACCTCAAGATATTAGGAATGATATTTCTTATAAATTGGAACTTCTTACTGATCGAGATATTGTTAAAGGGATTAGGTATAATATTTCTAAGGAATTGAAACTTCTTCTTGATCAATATATTCCTGAAGATATTTATCAGAAATTTAAAGTTATTTCTGATAAATATAATCCACGGTTTCTCTTTCTTTATAATCAAATAATGAAGAAAAGGGAGTCAAGGAAATCAAAGAATTTTCATAAACCTCGAATTAAAGATTTTTATAAAATGTTTGTGCCTATATGGCCTAGCACAAAAATATCGGGTGTATATGAGACTTCAACTGTCGAAGATCTCCTCGAGGTTCGTCCAAGAAACGCTAAAAATATGATTATTATCAAACCCTTTGACAAAATTCAAAGAGAAAAACGACAAAGGGAACTAGAAAAACTAAAGGAAAAAGGATTTTTACAAGACTTCTTAACTTCTTCTAAATCCTTAGCTTCTTCTACAATAGAACACTTATTAGCTTCTCCTAAAATAGAAGACTTCTTAGCTTCTTCTAAAATAGAAGGTTTTTTAAAACGGTTCAAAAAAGAAGAAGCTGACGAAGCTGAAGAAGCTGAAGAAGCTGAAGAAAGAAAAGATAATGATGATGAAGAAGATCTTGATCTAGAAGAGGAAAATCTAGGAGATGATGAGGACTTGGAAGCAAAAGATATATATGTTTTTAGTTATCTGCCTGAGGGAGATTTTCGTCGGGACCTAGTCAAGGGAGCCCTACGTTTTCAAAGACGTAAAGTTTCATTGTTGAACATTTTGGCATCAAAACCACAGTCGAGTCTCTTTGTGAGACTAAAGGAGATGCCTAAAAAAGCTATAAAAAGTCGTCTAGAAAGAGAGTCGCAAAAAGTACTTGAACGCATTCGAGACCTAGATGAGGACAAAAGATTTCAATTCTTCAAATCAAAAGTTAAATTAAAGAAGAAGAAATCTATTTTTTCAATATTCCACTCGAAATCTAAATCTATTTTTTCAATGTTCAACTCTTTCTGGTCAAGATTAAACAGAGCATACTTAAAGGAAAACGAGCGCCGTCAGAAACAGCATGGATTCGATTGGGAAGTCTTTCATTATGTAAGAGCTGCTATTTTATTTCCTCAATCATATCTTAGAAAAAAACTATATTTGCCAATATTAATAATAGCCAAAAATATTGGTCGTATGTTAGTATTTCAGTTCCCCGAATGGGAGCTGGATTGGGAAAACTTGAGTAACGAAACGCATATCAAATGCAACTTTGATGGTTATGAATTGTCAGACTCAGACCTACCTGATGACTGGTTGAAAGATTATATAAAAGAGGGGATTCAGATCAAGATTTTAAATCCTTTTCGCTTGAGACCTTGGTATGAACCTAACTACCGACTTATTGATACTCAACCTGAATTAATTCAAAGCAATATGAGTTTCTTAACCATGTTCGGAACAGAAATTGACGCACCTTTCGGAAATCCAACAAAAGTGCCTTCTTTTTGGAAACCTATTGTCCAATTGATTTGGAATTCTATTGAATTAAAGATAAAATTTGTTAACAAATGGATAAAATTCGTTATCCAATGGATAAAACCATGGATAAAACAATGTATGAAAACCATTGCCCAATGCATTAAAACCATTGCCCAATGCATTAAAACCATTGCCCAATGCATTAAAACCATTGCCCAATGCATTAAGCAAGGGGTGAAACCATTAACATCACCGATTAACTCATTTCTAGAAAAACTAAAGACGAAAAAACTAGAGACGAAATATCGAACAGATACTGGAAGTACAGAAAATATTCAAATGAATAAGAAGATTCCTGTACTAATTCGGACTAAACCTACGCCTAATGTGAAATTTTCTATAGAGGTGGAAGTGGAACAGGATACATTGGATCCATTTATAATCGAACCAAATGCAGATCTGGAAGATACAGAATATCCATATGATTGGGATTGGGAAACCATAATGATTCATCGGATCAAACAGATGAAGAGAGAGTATCTGTTTCACTTAGATATTCGCAACAGAATGGAAGCGGATTTCAAAAAGAAAATGGATCAACCTTCTCCTGACATAGGATCCAGATTTAGAAAGGAATTGACTCGAATCAAAATTTGGCTTTTTCTTTTCCGAAAAAAAAGCGTTCGATTTTTCATTAAGAAATTGCCCTATTTTAGGAAGGTGTTTATTCTTACAATGAAATTAAGACTTATTGATCTCCACCTAAGTGTTATTAATCTTATCGAGTCAAATTCACTCTTTTTAATTCAATTAAAAAGTAAATTAATTCAATTAAGGAGTAAATTAATTGAATTAAGGAGTAAATTAATTGAATTAAGGAGTAAATTAATTGAATTAAGGAGTAAATTAATAAAGAATATTGCAGCAATGATGCAAATATTCATAAATAGAATTAGCAAACCAATTACCAACGAAAAGCAAGATTCAAAAAGGAAAATTACCCAAGCATATGTATTTCATAATATATGGCAACAAATAAGGACCATGAAGGGGTTTTATGCGAAGGATTTACTCCAATCCAGAACATCATCTCCTTTAATCAAAAAGGATATCAAAGAATTTTTAGATGTACAAGGAATATTGGATTCTAAAGAGCCTCAAGATTTGAGGGTAAAAGATTGGAAACAATGGTTAAAATGGTGTTCTAGGTACATAATAGTGCCACAGAAAAGTGGTAACCGATTTGGATTGAGTCAATTAAAGTCTTTTTTGGGAGAAAAAAGATTTCAGTCTATTGTGGAACGACTCAAGAAAAGGATCAAAAGTCACAGATATAATCTTTTAGCCTATAGTTATTTGGATTATCTGAAGGAGGATACTCATGGGCCTGCCGTACAATATATACAAGAACCAAATCATCAAGCTATTGCCAATTTTAAAAGAATCGGGAAGAATTCCGATTACTCGACAACTAAGAAGAATTCCGATTACTCGACAACTAAGAAGAATTCCGATTACTCGACAACTAAGAAGAATTCCGATTACAAATGTCAATTTTGGCTTTTCCCAAAAATTATAAAAAAAAGAAAAATGGGAAAAAAACTTCATGACCTTTTTCCTCCGGAAATAATTAGAAAATATCTTGGCAAGATAATTGAATTTGAAGAGTTTAAAATACCAGAGGACTTTGATATTGATGCTTATGTGATGGAACTGATAAAAAAAAGCGAAGAAGAAAAACAAAAAAGAAAGGAGGAAAAACAAAGACTTAAGCTAGAACTGGAAGAGAAAAAGAAAGCTCTAGCAAATAGAAAAGACGAGATACGGAAAAAACTGCAAGCGGCAAAGACTCCAGAAGAAGTGAAAAAAATTAAAGAGGGATTAAAGAGAGAGCGTGAAAAAAGGAAAAAGAAAAATATAGAGGAAAAACGAGCTTTGCTAAGGAAACAACAGAATGAGTATTTAGCTGAAAAAAAAAAAAGACAGGCTGCTCGACGGGCTCATCGAGCTAAAGAAAACAAAGCTCGACGAGATCAAAACTTTAAAAATGTAAGACATACAGATTTTCTAGTTCGAGACTTCTGTGATCTTTATCACAACAAAGTAGACCGTGAGGACCAAGATGAATATCGAATAGATTTAAAAAACAAGATTTTAAAACAAGATACTGAAAGAGAAAACCAAGGGACCGAAAATAGCTGGGATCACGTGAAATTTCGATTGGATAATGAAGACGTAAATAAAGAAAATAAAGAAAAGAAACAAATGAAAAAAATAATAAAGGCGGAAAGAAAAAAACGAAAGGAGGAAAGAAAAAAACAAAAGCAAAAAGAAAAACAAACAAACAAAATAATAAAGGGGAAAAGAAAAAAACGAAAGGAAATGGAAAAACTAAGAAAGGAGAGAATAAAAAGACAAAAGACACAAAGTTTTTTGTCTTTCCTCCTTAATTACAAAATAGAAAGTAGAAACATTTATAAGAATCAAACGAAAAAAATTTATCAGAATCAAAAAGAAACTAAGAAAGAGAATCAAACTAAGAGAGAGAATCAAACTAAGAAAGAGAATCAAACTAAGAAAGAAACTAAAAAAGAAACTAAGAGAATAGGAAAGAAAAACAATAAGAAAGAAACTAAGAAAGGAGAGAAGAAAGGAGAGAAGAAAGAAACTAAGAAAATAGGAAAGAAAGAAACTAAGAAAGAAACTAAGAAAGGAGGAAAGAAAGAAACTAAGAAAGGAGAGAAGAAAGGAGAGAAGAAAGGAAAGAAAGAAACTAAGAAAGGAGAGAAGAAAGGAAAGAAAGAAACTAAGAAAGAGAATCAAACTAAGAGAGAGAATCAAACTAAGAAAGAAACTAAAAAAGAAACTAAGAGAATAGGAAAGAAAAACAATAAGAAAGAAACTAAGAAAGGAGAGAAGAAAGGAGAGAAGAAAGGAAAGAAAGAAACTAAGAAAGGAGAGAAGAAAGGAAAGAAAGAAACTAAGAAAGGAGAGAAGAAAGGAAAGAAAGAAACTAAGAAAGGAGAGAAGAAAGGAGAGAGGAAAGGAAAGAAAGAAACTAAGAAAGGAGAGAAGAAAGGAAAGAAAGAAACTAAGAAAGAAACTAAGAAAGGAGAGAAGAAAGAAACTAAGAAAGAAACTAAGAAAGGAGAGAGGAAAGGAAAGAAAGAAACTAATAAAGAAGAAAAGACAAAGAAAGATAAATTACAAAAAATAGAAGAAATAAAAAATAAAGAAAAAGAAAAATTAGCAACAGAAAAACGAAAACAAAAAGCCGCGAAAAAATTGGCGCATCGAGAAATGGTGGCAAATGAGTTTCATTGGCACCTCAAGTACAAACTCCATAAGTTGGAGTTAGCTCCCTGGTTTTCCAAGAACAGAAATTCTTTTCGTTTACTAGACCAGAAGAAATTTGGCACTACGCCTCTAATGCCAACCCTGGCACCGATATTGGCAAAGGGAGACATTGACTTAAATTTATTGGAGCTTCTAGTATATATGAGAAGTATTTTCGGGAGGGAGAGTCGTGAAGTGTATTTCGATGGTAGGAATAGTCCATTTTTAAATATTTTTGCGGATCGAATCAAACTGTCTACGCCACTTGTACCGGGGTACTTTAATGACCGATTCCTGATATATAAAATCGCAAGTTGTTTATTGAAATTAAAAAAGAAAGAGATTGATGTAACTATTTTTGATAGATCTGTGCGACGCGGAAAAATAAAAACTAGAGAGTATGAAAATGAAAAACTTTCAAGTTCCCTCATTTTCGAACATATTTTAATTCCAAGACGTCGTAGAGAATTTCGAATTTTGAATCGTTTGAATCTAGAAAACGAAAACAATTTAGTTGAAAATACAGGACTTTACAATAGTAAAGACATACAGAATGACGAAGGACTCATGGAAAAAGATGAACATCTTATCATAGATGCAAGACAAAAGATAAGACGTTTTCTTTGGCCTCGTTATCGATTAGAAGATCTTATTTGCATGAATAGATATTGGTGGAATACAAATGATGGGAGTCGATCTGCTATGTTGAGGGTACGTATGTACCCCAAAATAGATCATTGGGACCATATTAAAAATAATTTGTCTGAAATAAAACTCTCAATGAAAAAGATTATTCAAGATTTGTTGAATCATACCAAAAGTTTCTTGGGTTCTTGTAATCCCAGGAAACTTTGGTCTTTTTTTTTACAGAATAAAAACGCGAACTCTTGTTGTAATTCGGACTTTCCTTTGTCCGAACGTCCTTTTGGACGTATCAGGAATCCAAATATTAGAAAATTGAAAAATATGTTAAACTCCCTTTTTAACAAACTTTTCGATTTTCTTAGATTCTTGAATTTACTCCTTGTCAAACTTGATAGGTTTGTAACAAGGAGTAAATGGGGAGTTAGAGCCTATTTAACTAAGACTAGGTCTTTTTTAAATAAGGCTAGGTCTTCCGGCCTAAAAGCTTGGGTCCATTTTAAGAGACTTTGGTGTTCCGTAAAGGAACATTGGGAGAAATTTTTAGAGGAAATCACTAATTATTTAAGGATGTTTAGTTTCCTTTTCCTTATTTATTTAAGGAGGTTTAGGAAACTTTTCTTTATTTATTTAAGGAGGTTTATGAAACTTTTACTTCATTATTTAAGGAGGTTTATGAAAAAGTAATATTGGAGGGAAGACAAATTAAATTCCTGAAGGATATCCAAAAGTTGAAATATAAGGCCCCTAAAATATTAGATGATAAGAAAAAACCCTCGGATGATAAGAATAGGCCCTCCAAATATGGCCAGCTGTTATGTTAACGAGGCTTTAAATCTTCATTTAAGTATGTTTCTACGGGAAGAGAGAGATAATCCATCTCCCGTAGAAACCTTCGGAACGAATCAGAATATATAGACCATAATTGAAAATAAATGGATCTCATTCTTTTTTCTTACTATAAATTAAATAAATCACATTTGAATTCGGAAAATTTTTTTATGATCAAGAATTTGTCCGTTCGTCCCTCTTTGGTTACTAAAAAACAGAGAGGATCTATTGAATATCAAGTATGTTATTTAACCAGTCGAATTAAAAGGCTTACTGAGCATTTAGACCTGCATAGGAGGGACTATTCGTCCCAAAGAGGTTTGTGTAAAATTGTGGGTAAACGTAGGCAACTTCTGATTTATCTGTTCACGAGAGATAGAGTTCGTTACGATAATTTAATCAATCAATTAAATATTCGTGGGCCACGTTAATTTTGAACAAAGTTTTCAGATCCAATTACGGTTTATTAAATTCCGGATCCTAATGAGTTCATAAAAAAACTGGAGAAGAGTTATAATTATGGTTACTACGGATAAAAACCCCATGATGTTAAGTATGGGTCCTCATCATCCATCAATGCATGGTGTTCTTCGACTTATTGTTACTCTAGATGGTGAAGATGTTATTGACTGTGAACCTATATTAGGTTATTTACATCGAGGGATGGAAAAAATTGCTGAAAACCGAACAATTGTCCAATATCTCCCCTATGTAACACGATGGGATTATTTAGCTACTATGTTCACAGAGGCGATAACGGTTAATGCGCCAGAAAGATTGGAAAATATTCAAGTACCTAAAAGGGCTAGCTATATAAGAGTGATTATGCTAGAGTTGAGTCGTATAGCTTCTCATTTGTTATGGCTTGGACCTTTTATGGCTGATATTGGTGCGCAAACTCCTTTCTTTTATATTTTAAGAGAGAGGGAAATGATATATGATTTATTTGAAGCTGCCACGGGCATGCGAATGATGCATAATTATTTCCGTATTGGAGGAGTAGCTGTGGATTTACCCTACGGTTGGATAGATAAATGCTTAGATTTTTGCTATTACTTCTTCCCAAAAGTGACAGAATACGAAAGGCTTATTACACGCAATCCTATCTTTTTGAAACGAGTTGAGGGAGTAGGCATTATTGCTAGAGAAGAAGCAATAGATTGGAGTTTATCAGGACCCATGCTGCGAGCTTCCGGAATCCAATGGGATCTTCGTAAAGTTGATCATTATGAATGTTACGATGAATTAGATTGGGAAATCCAATGGCAAAAAGAAGGAGATTCTTTAGCTCGTTATTTGATTCGAATCGGGGAAATGAAAGAATCTATAAAAATAATTAGACAGGCCCTAGAAGTAATTCCGGGAGGGCCCTATGAGAATTTAGAGATCCGACGTCTCAATAAGGGAAAAGATTCGCAATGGAACAATTTTGAATCTCGATTTATTAGTAAAAAACCTTCCCCTACGTTTGAGTTATCAAAACAAGAACATTATGTTAGAGTAGAAGCTCCCAAAGGAGAATTAGGAATTTTTTTAATAGGAGATGATAATATTTTTCCCTGGAGATGGAAAATCCGACCACCTGGTCTCATTAATTTGCAGATTCTTCCTCAACTGGTTAAAAATATGAAATTGGCCGATATCATGACCATTTTGGGTAGTATAGATATCATTATGGGAGAGGTTGACCGTTAAAATGGCGATTAATATAGCGGATCTCGAAGAACAAGCTATCAATTTATTTTATCGATTGGGATTTCCAAAAGAGATATCTAGTCTTATATCAATTCTAATTGACATAATTACTCTTCTATTCGGAATTACGACAGGATTATTAGTTATTGTATGGCTCGAAAGAAAAATATCTGCGGGAATACAACAACGTATTGGACCTGAATACGCCGGTCCTTTGGGAATTATTCAAGCTTTGACGGATGGGATCAAACTACTTATAAAAGAGGATATACCCCCATCTAGGGGGGATATTTGGTTATTTAGTATTGGACCAGCGGTAGTGGTCATACCTATTTTTTCAGGTTATTTAGTAATTCCCTTTGGCCGCCACATTGTTCTACTTGATCTTAGTATAGGTGTTTTTTTTTGGATCGCCATTTCAAGTATTGCTCCCCTTGGACTTCTTATAGCAGGATATGGATCAAATAATAAATATTCTTTTTCAGGTGGTCTCCGAGCTGCTGCTCAATCTATTAGTTACGAAATTCCTTTAGCTTTATGTGTGTTATCTATATCTCTACGTGTGATCCGTTGGAATATGAGATATATCTTTCCCTCTTTTTAGGATAGGATAAAAAGGGAAAAAAGTGAATGGAATGAGTATTGATTCTTCATTCCGATCAAAAAACTAGATGGTCATATGGGTGAGATCAAACAGTTTGCAAATCTGCAGTAAGATGATTGAGTCCCATCCCCCATGTACAAGAGTGAAAGCATGCACAATCAATGAAACCCAGTTCATATATTAGTCATCGGGGCCCAGCAGCGGGGAGGCAAAGGAAAAAGTATGAAGTTAATATCATACATACCGAAAATGAAACAAAGGTAGGTGGTGAGAAACACCAAGATATAAAAAAGATTAGTAAAAGATGTTTCCATAGAAATGGGATGACAATAAGGACTTGGCATTGGTAGGGATGATCAAGTAGTACTTCCTCAGAACCCCGATCTAGAATATGTTTCTATCTACTAGAAAAGAATGGCTATCCAGAACGAAGTAATCCTTTACACAGTTTTCCTCTCTCTCACAAAAAAATAGTGAAGGTTAAGATAGGTTCAAAAGCTCCCATTATTGTAGCAGACAGAATCTCATTGGTCTAATTTATAATATGAATATTCTGATGCTTTTTTTCTTTTGGTATTGTGTTTTTTTATTCCTCAATGGCCATTGAGAAGCCGTATGAAGCGAAAGTTTCACGTACGGTTTTGGAATAGAGATAAGAACAGTTATGTTTTTATCGACTATAATTATCCAACAGTTCAAGTACAATTGATATAGTTGAAGCACAGTGCAGATATGGTTTTTTAGGATGGAATTTGTGGCGTCAACCTATAGGGTTTCTAGCTTTTTTCATCTCGTCTCTAGCAGAATGTGAGAGATTGCCCTTTGATCTACCAGAAGCAGAAGAAGAATTGGTAGCGGGTTATCAAACTGAATATTCGGGTATCAAATTTGGTTTATTCTACGTCGCTTCTTACCTAAATCTATTAGCTTCTTCATTCTTTGTAACAGTTCTTTACTTGGGCGGATGGAACTTATCAATTCCATTCATATCCATTTTGGAACATTTTGAATGCGATTCTATTTCTGTAATTAGCGAGGTCTTTAATATAACGATCAGGATCTTAATTCTATTAGCTAAAGCTTATCTTTTCTTATTTATTTCTATCACGGCAAGGTGGACCTTGCCTAGGATAAGAATGGACCAATTATTGGATCTTGGTTGGAAATTTCTTTTACCTATTGCTTTGGGTAATCTATTACTAACAGCTTCTTTCCAACTTATTCTATTGTGACCAACTCTCTCTTCGTGAAGAGGTTCTGCATTCTGCAATAAATTCAAATTTGATAGATCAAATCTATGAAGAGAAAGAATTTTATTATGAATGATTATTCAAGGATATTTGCCACATGTTCTCCACGGTGACTGGGTTTATGAATTATAGTGAACAAGCAATACAGGCTGCGAGATACATTGGTCAAGGTTTTATGATTACCTTATATCACATGAATCGTTTACCTATTACCATTCAATATCCCTATGAAAAATTGATCCCATCAGAACGATTTCGTGGACGGATCCACTTTGAATTTGATAAATGTATTGCTTGTGAAGTATGCGTTCGTGTATGCCCGATTAATCTACCCGTTGTGGATTGGAAAGTCGGAATAGATATTGGGAAAAAACGATTGCAAAGTTATAGTATTGATTTTGGAATTTGTATCTTTTGTGGGAATTGTGTCGAATATTGTCCCACAAATTGTCTGGCGATGACTGAAGAATATGAACTTTCGACCTATGATCGTCATGAATTAAATTATGATCATATTGCTTTAGGACGTTTACCCATATCGGTTATTGAAGATTTAACAATTCGAACAGTTCCGAGTTCTTAATAACTTATTATGTTATGTCTGAAGACAAATTATTAGAATATTCAATAAGGTCATTTTTTTTTAGTGAATGGGATGGAATAAGATTGGAACTTATCGTGAACATAATGAATCGACCTGAACAGATATATGATATTATTTTGGCTCCTATAACACTAAGTCTCATATTAGGAGGTCTAGGAGTAGTATTACTTACTAATATAATCTATTCTGCCCTTTCATTGGGGCTAGTTCTTATTTGTATATCCCTATTATATATTATATTGAACGCAGATTTCGTAGCTGTTGCACAAATTCTGATCTACATAGGAGCTGTTAATATTTTGATAATATTCGCCGTAATGTTGATGAATAACCCGAAATATCCCAATTCAGCCCCCCCCTGGACTGTCGGAGATAGCATAACTTCAATAGTTTGTACGAGTCTTTTTTGTTCATTAATTACTATTATCCTGAACATATCATGGTTCGGAATATCTCTGACTCAAAAATCAGATCAAATTTTGGAACGAGATCTAACAAACAATATTCAACGTATTGGGACTCATTTATCCACTGATTTTTTCCTTCCATTCGAACTTATTTCTATAATTCTTCTAGTTGCTCTCATAGGAGCTATTACCATAGCTCGCCGAGAAGAAACAGTTTGAAAATAAAAGTTGTAAATAAAAGCTCTCGTGCGTATTAGTAGCATAGATATAATCTTTGATCTTTTAGATTGCGTAATAACCATTTCATTCTTTAGATAATGGAACAATTATCAACTTAATAGAACTTTTGTTTGTATCTAAAATTGAGGTATGAGGAGTTTCTCTATTATGCTCGAATATGCCCTTATTTTAGGTGCTTATTTATTATCTATCGGTATTTATGGACTAGTAACAAGTCGGAACATGGTTAGAGCACTTATGTGTCTTGAGCTAATACTGAATGCGGTTAATTTAAATCTAGTAACATTCTCAGATTTTTTTGATAGCAGGCAAGTAAAGGGGAAGATTTTATCGATCTTTGTTACAGCTATTGCAGCTGCTGAAGCAGCTATTGGATTAGCTATTATTCTGGCAATATATCGTAACAGAAAATCAACTCGTATCGATCAATTTAATTTGTCAAAATGGTAATATCTACATATTCTAAATCTGTATATTTATTTCTATTCTAAATTAGATAATAGGTCTGTTTCTCTAAAAATAAAGATAGATCGATAAAATAGATCTATCTTTATTTTAGAAAGAGCGATATAGTATTACGATCAAGCAATAACATGATTCATATTTACCTCATTATCCAAATGGTCTCTCTAACACGATTAGACCAAAGTCCGGAAAGATGAAAGTTAGACAAATCTTTATCTTTATTAAACAGATAGAACCCGGATCTATCCATATATCACTGATAATACAATCATTGATTTGCTTTATATTAATAATATATCATTATTGGTCATATATTATATAATCTTATACAGTTAAAAACTTTTTACATATTAAAAATGGAGTTCATAGATCCAATGGCACATTCAGTAAAAATTTATGATACATGTATTGGTTGTACCCAGTGTGTACGAGCATGCCCCACAGATGTATTAGAAATGATACCTTGGGAAGGATGTAAAGCTAAGCAAATTGCTTCTGCTCCAAGAACAGAAGATTGCGCAGGTTGTAAGAGGTGTGAATCTGCTTGTCCAACGGATTTCTTAAGTGTACGTGTTTATTTATGGCATGAAACAACTCGCAGTATGGGTCTAGCTTACTGACCCATAAGCACAATAAAAATAGTTAGATCAATCCCATACATATTTTTCATTCTCCTTTTTCTATTTCACTGATCAAAACCCATACTCGAACCATTAAGCATGGGTTTTGATATCGAAAATCTCTTTTCTTTCCATTATGAGTAATTTACCTTGGTTAACAATAATTGTTATTTTGCCCATATCTGCGGGGTTATTAATTCCATTATTTCCCCATAGAGGGAATAAGATGATTCGATGGTATACTCTAGGTATTTGTTTATTAGATCTCCTTTTAATGACCTATACATTCCGTTATCATTATAATTTTTATAATTCATTAATCCAATTGGAAGAGGATTATAATTGGATAAATCTTATTAATCTTCATTGGAAACTGGGAATTGACGGATTTTCCATTGGACTTATTTCATTGACGGGATTTGTAACTACTTTAGCTACTTTAGCTGCTTGGCCAGTTACTCGAAATCCGCGATTGTTGCATTTCTTGATGTTGGCAATGTACAGTGGCCAATTAGGATTATTTGCTTCTCGAGATATTCTACTTTTCTTTCTCATGTGGGAGTTGGAACTAATTCCCGTTTACCTACTTTTATCCATGTGGGGGGGAAAAAGACGTCTATATTCGGCCACAAAATTTATTTTGTATACGGCGGGTGGTTCCATTTTTATCTTAATGGGAGCTTTAAGTATGGGTCTCTATGGATCTCATGGACCAACATTCGATTTCGAAATACTAGCTAAAAAATGTTATCCCATAACACTTGAAATAGTACTCTATTTTGGGTTTTTGATCACTTATGCCATAAAATTGCCAATCTTACCTTTACATACCTGGTTACCAGATACTCATGGGGAAGCACATTATAGTACATGTATGCTTTTGGCCGGAGTTCTATTGAAAATGGGAGGATATGGGTTGATCCGAATTAATATGGAATTGCTACCTCATGCTCATTCTTTGTTTTCACCATGGTTGATAATAATCGGAGCGGTGCAAATTATCTATGCAGCTCTAACTTCTATGGGTCAACGAAATTTGAAAAGGAGGATAGCCTATTCATCAATATCTCATATGGGTTTTGTAATTATAGGAATTGGTTCCATGACAGATACAGGTCTCAATGGAGCCATTTTGCAAATGATTTCTCATGGATTAATTGGTGCTGCACTTTTTTTCTTGGCAGGAACAAGTTATGATAGGATATGTACTCTTTTCCTTGACGAAATGGGAGGAATCGCTATACCAATACCTAAAATCTTTACTATGTTCACTAGCCTTTCAATGGCTTCTTTTGCATTGCCAGGAATGAGTGGTTTCGTAGCAGAATCTATTGTATTTTTGGGAATAATTACTAGTCATAAATATTCTTTGACCTTTCGAATCATTATTACTGTAATAGCGGCAATTGGAGTGATATTAACTCCCATCTATTTATTATCTATGTTACGTCGAATGTTCTATGGATATAAGGTTTTGAATGTCCCAAATCCTTATTTTAAGGATTCAGGACCACGCGAAATTTTTATTTTGATCTGTCTCTTTCTACCAATCATAGGTATTGGTCTTTACCCCGATCTAGTTCTATTTCTGTACAATGATAAGGTAGAAGCTATTTCTTCTCAATTTTTCTATTAATCGTAATAATTTTTTTTTGTTACCTTCCAGATAGAATAGATTGCCAGCTATCTAATAGGCCTACTCTTTTCTTTATGAAATATTCATATAAAAAAAGATAATTGATCTCTAGTTCGAGTTATTTCAAGTAGTGATTTTATACGATTCTGTAATCACCCTTTGAAATAACTTGGACAAACTACCTATTGATCTTACTTATCAATAACATAAGTGACTGTATTGAATCTATCTTATGCCTTATGCAAGCAAATTAATCGTTATAAATGAATCAACCATCCATAGCTATGTAAACCTATTCCTAATAGATCAACCCCCAAATAACAGATCCAAACTAGAAAAAATCCTAGAGAAGCCACAATTGCCGGTTTCTCACCTTGCCAACCCCTGTTGATTCTAGTATGTAGATAAATTGCAAATATGGTCCAAGTAATTAATGCCCAAGTCTCTTTTGGATCCCAGCTCCAATAAGATCCCCATGCTTCATTGGCCCATACTGCCCCAGAAAGAATACCTATAGTTAAAAAAGAAAATCCTAAACCAATGCCACGATAACTCCAATTATCTAATTGGTGAGTCAATTTCGACTTACGATAATTCGCAAATCGAAAGCAAAAACTATCTTTCAAATCCTTTTTTTCTTGGTCGTGTGAATACCCATTTTTATTGGGAGATCGTAAACAAGAATTGTCCGCACTCAAAATAATCTTTCGATTTATTTGAGACGTAATAACTAAAAAAGCTATTGATGATAGGGATCCACATAAAAGAGTTGCATAGCTGAGCAATATCATACTTACATGCATCATTAACCAATGAGATTGTAAAGCGGGTACTAACATTGCAGATTGCTGCATTTTATCTGGAAGACCTAAAGTAGCAAAACCATGAGTTAACATGGCACTTGGCGCGGTGATTGCACCTAACCACCAAGCATCCTGGCCTCGTACTTCTATAACTATATGAATCATGGAAGAACTCCATGAAAGGAACATGAATGACTCATACAAATTACTTAACGGCAAATGTCCCGAATAAAGCGAACGATTAACTAATACTCCTGTTATACAAATAAACGTCACTATCATGCCCTTTCCTCCCGAACAACTTAGTTCTTCACTTGGATAAATTAAGGTTCCCCAATAAATGAGAGTGACAACAAAAGTCAGAGAAAAAGAGACATGAGCTGATATATGTTCTAGAGTTATGAATATCATAATAAACCCATCTCTTAATTTTATTTTGAATAGGATCGATGAAAGAAAGATAAAATCGATTGATATGTCATCAATCATATCAACATAGATCGAATAGTGGTACTATCTAAAATTAATATAGATAATTCATAAGAATGCCGCCACTCGGATTCGAACCGAGATGCTCTAGCACTGCTTCCTAAGAGCAGCGTGTCTACCAATTTCACCATGGCGGCTTGGTATTGTCTAGTAACTATATTAGACTATTTTTCCGAGATTGTCAATGGAAATATGTATATAAAATTGTTATCAGCAATGTCCGAATATCAGTTCGGACATTGAATATTAAATGTGATGTTAGTCGTTATAACGGAGCATGGCGCAGTTTGGTAGCGTGCCATCTTGGGGTGATGGAGGTCGCGGGTTCAAATCCTGTTGCTCCGAAACGAACGGCAAACAAGATCGTCTTGATTTAATACGTTCTGCCATTGAACAATATATATATATAAAATAACTAAAAAAAAAGAAAGGAGAAGGAAGGGTTTTATATCATTACTTTCCCATCGTAATGATTCATTCAAAAAATAAAAGCAATATTGGCATAGATAAAATAAAGAAACTAGGATGAATGTAATTCATATATCTTTATTTTTTTTCTTCGATCAATTGTCTTCGCAATTAGACCTTAGAGATTGCGATGTTAATAGGGAGGTAGACATCCCTATAATTTTATTTATAAGATCGAAAAAATATCACAGACTAATTAATCTCTTTAAATACCTACCTGATGATTCATTCCATAGCTTATTTGTTTATTACAAAACACTACGTTTCGATTGAGTTTATTTTCGGCATAGATAGAATCAAATTTTTACATAATAGAGCTACCAGCAACATGTAATGGCGGAGTTGATCCGGGATTCTTAAAACAGAATGATGCACTTTTTTCCTTTCCCACTGGAAAAGGAAAAAAGGGATGGAGGAATGGTTGATAAACCCCTCCCCCATCTTCAAAATTGGTCGGATAGAATGGCTGTAGTGGAACTAATTTATGACCGTGTCCCTTTTGCTCAACCACTATCTCTACCTCAAGGTTCCATCGCTGTTCTCCAGAGTCTTAGAGGGTGTAGTATATTTGCTGGTGTTACATACCCTACAATTCATTGACGGATCTATATTTTATTTGGATGAGTCATAGGATTTATCCTTTGGAAAAACCCCTGGCTGATCTTGATCTAAAAAACCAAAGCTTATCATCATAGTTAGCTAAATAAACGACTTTTGCTGCGGACCGATATGCTTTTTCCTTCCAAACATTGCTACGAATTTTTTTTTTCGATTTAGAGGTACGCTTCTTTGGAACTGCCATAATGAATAATAGTTTCAATTAAATTCATTTATCTAGTTCGATGTGAAGGACATGTATGTACTTATCAATAATGATATAGTTTTTTATGAAGGAAAAAAACTTTAATAAAGATCCAACTCCCTCAATTATTATAAATTAATATTAAATTTATAAATTAATTATAATTTATAATAATGACTCAACCTCTTTTGGTAAATCTGTTCCCACCCCACCCATTTGCCCAAAATGGGTGGAATCTATTACAAATCAACAAATCAAATAAAAATTTAACAATGTATTTATTGTTAAATTTTTATTTGCGCCTTGTTGTTATTAATAGAACGCATCTTAGTAAATGATCATTTCATCTTTGAAATAGTTATAATATAATATTATTATATTTACTTAACTCTCGCATTTTTTAATTTTTAAACGGAGATGTCTCGGATTAGTAGTAGGAGATCGACACAAATCAATAATACTTAGTTACTTAATCCATTTTTTTAATTAATGATCATAATCATGATGCGGAGTGACGGATAAAAAAAAAGCTAGTTGTTTCTATAAACTCGGAATTGTTAACTTTTCGTTTCAATTCTTACGTATACTACTCATTAATTTTTAGTGGATGGAAAGCAACTATGTAATTTTAACAGATTCAATTTCCTAGGAAATTGAAAATAAAAATATCCAGTCTCCCCAATTGGTTTAATTCTTGTTAAGCTCCATTACTACTATTCATATACAGTATAATTAATTTTATTAAAAAACTTTATCTTTGGTTAATAAAACTAGATTATATTGAATCATTCATAAAATAAAAACGTGCGTGTACACAACTATTGAGTACCTAGACTGAAAACTAGGAACTAGAGTTCCTTCTTGCTCATCTGACAAATATTTGATTAGTATCAGTATTGACCGGTTCAAATCTGGTATTTGCAGAAAAAAAAGATCAAAAAAGGTCAAAGGAATATTAAATCGATGGGATCCCATCCGATATTTTATCGTTCTTCTTGGTTTGTGACCTATTCTTTTTTTTTATTCTCTCTAGGATCTAGTGGATTGTAAACCAAGAATGTAGAATATAAAATATAATAATGATTTGATCTTCATATGGAATTTCTATATAAATATGCTTGGATCGTGCCTTTCCTTCCGTTTTCAGCTTCTGTACCAATCGTATTAGGATCTTTATTTTTTCCGGGGGCAACTAAGAGTCTTCGCCGTACATGGGCTCTTATTAGCATTTTTCTGCTAAGCGTAGCTATGTTTCTTTCTTTCAATCTGTTCTTGCAACAAATTACTGGTGGTCCCATCCATCGATATTTTTGGTCCTGGATCATCAACAAGAAGTTTTCGCTAGAGTTGGGCTATTTAATTGATCCACTTACTTCTATTATGTTAGTTTTAGTTACAACAGTTGGAACCATGGTTATGATCTACAGTGATAATTATATGTCACATGATAAAGCGTATGCGAGGTTTTTTGGTTATCTCAATTTTTTCAATGCTTCTATGCTAGGACTAGTTATTAGTCCTAATTTACTACAAATATATATTTTTTGGGAATTAGTGGGAATGTGTTCCTATTTATTGATAGGTTTCTGGTTTATGCGACCCAGTGCGGCTAATGCTTGTCAAAAAGCATTTATAACTAACCGTGTGGGGGATTTTGGACTCTTATTAGGAATCCTAGGTTTTTATTGGGTCACGGGTAGTTTCGAATTTCAATATTTGTCCGAAAAATTGAACGAATTTATTGCCGTTGATGGAGTTGGTTCATTCTTTGTTACTTCGTGTATTTTTCTCTTATTTTCAGGCCCAGTAGCCAAATCTGCACAATTCCCACTTCATGTATGGTTACCTGATGCTATGGAAGGACCTACTCCTATTTCAGCTCTTATACATGCCGCCACTATGGTAGCAGCAGGCATTTTTCTTGTAGCTCGAGTGTTTCCTCTTTTCAGAGCTCTACCTTCAATAATGAATCTTATCTCTTGGATAGGTGGAATAACAGCTCTATTGGGAGCTACTATGGCTCTCGCTCAAAAAGATCTTAAAAGAGGCTTGGCTTATTCCACTATGTCTCAATTAGGTTATATGATGTTAGCTCTAGGTATAGATTCCTATCAAATCGCCCTGTTTCATTTGATTACACATGCTTATTCTAAGGCATTATTGTTCTTAGGATCTGGATCAGTGATCCATTCCATGGAACCCATTGTTGGATATTGTCCCGGTAAAAGTCAGAATATGGCTTTTATGGGTGGTTTGAGGAAATATATGCCAATTACAGGAATTACTTTTTTTTGGGGGACACTTTCTCTTTCCGGTATTCCACCTTTTGCTTGTTTTTGGTCCAAAGACCAAATTGTTGGTAATAGTAAGTTATATTCACCCATTTTCGGGTGGATAACTTGGTTCACAGCAGGATTAACTGCCTTTTATATGTTTCGTATGTATTTACTTACTTTTGAAGGGGACTTTCGTATAAATTTAGTTAATTCATATAACAACCATATTATATTATATTCGACTTCTATGTGGGGAGAGGAGGAGTCCAGGACATTCAGTAAAGCGAGAGTGGATTCCATGTCGAATCAAATTACAGGAAGGAATAATTCCTTCTCCAAACAAGCATTTCAAATTTCGAATAAAATAGAAGGATTTTTCAAAAAGAAAAAGAACAGGGGTTTGGTTGTCACTTATCCTTTGTTCTATAAAGAATCTTTTGTATACCCGAAAGAATCGAGTAAGGCAATGCTATTGCCTTTAGTTGTATTGGGAATATTTACTCTGTTTGTTGGATTGATAGGAGTTCCTTTTTTTCGAGGCAGAATGAGTTATGAGATATTATCTCAATGGTTTACTTCATCGATGAACCATTTTGATGAGAACCATCCGGACAATTGGTCCGAATCTTTCACAGATGCAATTCCCTCAGTTGGTATAGCATTTCCCGGTATATTGATGGCCTATTTTCTATATAGACCTGTTCACTTCTTATCACAGGATGTACATTATGGAACAAATTCTAAGATTAGGATTATCTCGGACCAATCAATTAATGTTATATATAATTGGTCATATCATCGAGCTTATATAGATAGATATTATGACAGAATCTTGACTAGAGGTGTACGAAAATTAGCTGAAACAAGTTATTCATTTGATCAATGGGCAATTGATGGAATCCCAAATGGAGTAGCTATTTTAGCTCTTTTTGTAGGAGAGGGAATGAGATATCTAGGAGGGGGACGTATATCTTCCTATATATTTGTGTCTTTATTCTGTATATTAATATCTATATTAATAGTTTTAATAACGAATATTTCCATTCCATCCATATAAATAAAGGAGATAAATTGATCCATTATCAGATTTATCATTTTGTGTCCATAAATTCTATCCTTTTTAGAATTGTTCCCTGGATTAATCCATTATTTAAGATAATCGGTATTGTAAATTAATATGAAGTGAATTCATAAATTCATTTAATATGAAAAAGATATAGAGAGAGAAAGGTTATAAAAATATTGAAATGCTGAAAAAGAAAAGACAAATAGTGATTGATATGGCGAAGGTACGATCTCAGATTATTAGATCCATTCTCACACTTTGCCATTTTCCACTACTTCATCTACCAAAATCACCGGACAGATCGAATAAGATTTTGCATATCCTATCAACTAGCCTATGATCGGCTTTATGTTTTACAGAAGGTAAAGAGATGAAAGAAAAGAATCAAGGACCTTCTACTGCTTAATTGAGAGCTATGCACACACAAATAGC